AATGTGTTTTTTTTTAACTGGCAGCAGGCTATCTTCCCAAGGGGCTACCCCCTAAGTATTGTTACCCTTAAATTGTTTAACAACCAAGTTCGAGATGGGTTGGTGTGGTTCCAATTTAACTAAGACACCAGTCAAAAGATTTTGCAAAACCGTGTGCACGACCTCGTTTTTTTTGCATTTAGAATGCAAAGAAAATCAAAGAAATAACCTTTTATTAAAAAAGACATATGTAAGCTTTTTTTTTAATCGCAATACCAATAGGTCTATTGGTATTGCGATTAAAAAAAGCTTGTTAATCTTTAATTTTTGTTAAAAATTAGCAATCTTTTCTATTAATTAGTCAAAATTGATTGATCTCTTAGTACGCCTCAGCTCAAACCCTTACAGATCTTACACTTGGCGCCTATTATCGGCTTGTCTTGCCGCGATCTAATAAAGAGCATTCATCTTGAGGTAGGCTTCTCACTTAGATGCTTTCAGCGATTATCCACTCCGTACTTAGCTACCCAGCGTTTCCTGTTGGCACAAGAACTGGTACACCATCGGTACGTCCCTTCGGGTCCTCTCGTACAATGTTGAGCTCCTCTCAATGCTCTTGCGCTTATACCGGATATGGACCGAACTGTCTCACGACGTTCTGAACCCAGCTCACGTACCGCTTTCATGGGCGAACAGCCCAACCCTTGGGACCGACTACAGCCCCAGGTTGCGATGAGCCGACATCGAGGTGCCAAACCTCCCCGTCGATGCGAACTCTTGGGGGAGATCAGCCTGTTATCCCTAGAGTAACTTTTATCCGTTGAGCGACGGCCCTTCCACTTGGTACCGTCGGATCACTAAGGCCGGCTTTCGCCCCTGCTCGACTTGTAGGTCTTGCAGTCAAGCTCCCTTCTACCTTTACACTCTACAGCTGATTTCCGTCCAGCCTGAGGGAACCTTTGCACACCTCCGTTACCTTTTAGCAGGCATCCGCCCCAGAAAAAAGGTCCGCCTGAAACGGTCAAGGATCCTGTTTCAAGGAGTCCTATTAGGATTCTAGCTCTTTTAGAGTGGTCTCTCACTGATGGCTCAGATAAAGCCGAAACCGTATCCTCTTCGCCTCCCACTTAGACTGCGCAAAAAGAGCCCAAACCCAATTCCAAGCTACCTTCAAGCTTCATAGGGTCTTTCTGTCCTGGTATAAGTAGTCCGCATCTTCACAGACATGTCTATTTCACCGAGTCTCTCTCCGAGACAGCGCCCAGATCGTTACGCCTTTCGTGCGGGCCAAAACTTACTTGGCAAGGAATTTCGCTACCTTAGGACTGTCAGAGTTACAGCCGCCGTTTACCGGGGCTTCGGTCGTCAGCTTTTTCTTATCGAATAACCAACTTCCTTTACCTTCCGGCACTGGGCAGGCGTCAGCCCCCATATTTCGTTTTACAACTTTGCGGAGACCTGTGTTTTTGATAAACAGTCGCCTGGGCCTGGTCACTGCGAGCTCTCTTACGAGTAGCCACCCCTTCTCCCGAAGTTACGGGGCCATTTTGCCGAGTTCCTTAGAGAGAGTTATCTCGCGTCCCTTAGTATTCTCTACCTACCTACCTGTGTCGGTTTCGGGTACAGGTTTTTTTCATTGTAAAATAATACGAGCTTTTCTTGGAAGTTTGATGTAAGCTAACTTTTTTCCGAGAAAAAAAGCATGTCATGTCTCGTTTTTTCAATCGTTTTTATTCGATTGCCACTTGATTATTTCTACAGAGAATTCCAAATCTCTGCTAGCCGTAACCTTCTTCGTCCTTCGTTATCAAATGAAAAAAAGTACAGGAATATTAACCTGTTTGCCATCGACTACGCCTTTCGACCTCGCCTTAGGACCTGACTAACCCTTCATGGACGAGCCTTGTAAAGGAACCCTTAGGTTTTCGGGACATTGGATTCTCACCAATGTTTGCGTTACTCAAGCCGACATTCTCACTTCCGCGTCGTCCATTCAAACTCACGTTTAAACTTCACCCTAGAGCGGAACGCTCCTCTACCGATTCAAAATGTTTTCAATCCCACAGCTTCGGCAGGCCGCTTAGTCCCGTTCATTTTCGGCGCAAAAAGGCTCTACCAGTGAGCTATTACGCACTCTTTTAAGGATGGCTGCTTCTAAGCAAACCTTCTGGTTGTCTCGGCCTTTTCACCTCCTTTGCCACTTAGCGGCCATTTAGGGGCCTTAGCTGGTGGTCTGGGCTGTTTCCCTTTTGACAATGAAGCTTATCCCCCACTGTCTTACTGGTTGATGGAAAGCGTATTTAGTATTCTTAGTTTGCGACGATTTAGTACCGCTTTCGCAGCCCGCACCGAAACAGTGCTTTACCCCTAAATAACCCATCATCAACCGCTGCGCCTCAACACATTTCGAGGAGATCCAGCTAGCTCCGAGTTCGACTGGAATTTCACCCCTAACCACAGCTCATCCGCCGATTTTTCAACATCGGTCGGTTCGGTCTTCCATTTGGTGTTACCCAAGTTTCATCCTGGCCATGGTTAGATCACTCGGGTTCGGGTCCATAAGAAGTGACAAACGCCCTATTCAGACTTGCTTTCGCTTTGGCTCCGACTGATCATCTTAACCAAGCCACTCCCTATAAGTCGCCGGCTCATTCTTCAACAGGCACGCGGTCACCTAAGCTCCCACTGTTTGTCAGCTTATGATTTCATGTTCTTTTTCACTCCCCTACGGGGGTTCTGTTTCACCTTTCCCTCACGGTACTATTTCACTATCGGTCATTCAGGAGTATTTAGCCTTACGAGGTGGTCCTCGCAAATTCACACGGGATTTCACGTGTCCCATGCTACTCGGGATTAGAAATAGACCTAAAAATCTTTCAACTACAGGACTTTCACCTTCTTTGGTGCAGGATTCAGCTGCTTGATTTTCGATTTTTATGTGCCTTATGACATTTCTTCCCACGACCCCTACTGAATAAATTCAATAGGTTTAGGCTGTTTCCGTTTCGCTCGCCGCTACTCAGGAAATCGCGTTTGCTTTCTTTTCCTTTGCTTACTAAGATGTTTCAATTCAGCAAGTTGTCTCTTCCTTATCTATGAATTCAATAAGAAGTTTTACAGGTTTCCCCATTCGGGTATCTTCGGATCACCGCTTGTTTCCAACTCCCCGAAGCGTTTCGTCGGTATCCACGCCCTTCATCGCCTCTGAATGCCTAGGTATCCGTCATAAGCCTTAATATATTTGACTAAAAAAAATAGGTGGAGATAAGCGGAGTCGAACCGCTGACATCTGCCGTGCAAAGACAGCACTCTACCAACTGAGTTATATCCCCCAAATTTTAAAAAAGACTAAGATAGCTTAAGCCTAAAAAATAATTTAAATATCGTCATTTTTTAATCGTATATAATCTTGTAAAAAATAGTCTTAAAATAAGGTGGGCTATACCGGATTTGAACCAGTGACCTCGTTCTTATCAGGAACGCGCTCTAACCAACTGAGCTAATAGCCCTTTGAATCTTACTCATGTTTAATGTTAATATTCAAACCTTTTTAATTAACTAATTTTATTTGAAAAAAAGGTAAATACTTGCTATGATAATCATTTTTAATAAATGAATAAAAAACTTTTTTATAAGGAGGTGATCCAGGGCCACCTTCCAGTAGCCCTACCTTGTTACGACTTCACCCCAGTCACTAACTGTGCCTTAGGCGTTTACAACGATTTCGGGCCCAATCAGCTTCCATGGTGTGACGGGCGGTGTGTACAAGGCCCGGGAACGTATTCACCGCAGTATGGCTGACCTGCGATTACTAGCGATTCCGACTTCATGGAGGCGAGTTGCAGCCTCCAATCCGAACTGAGATTGGGTTTTTGAGGTTGGCGTACTCTCACGAGTTAGCATCTCTTTGTCCCAACCATTGTAGCACGTGTGTAGCCCGGGATTTAAGGGGCATGCTGACTTGACGTCATCCTCACCTTCCTCCAGCTTATAACTGGCAGTCTCACTAGTTTTTAAAAGCAACTAATAATAAGGGTTGCGCTCGTTACAGGACTTAACCTTACGTCTCACGACACGAGCTGACGACAGCCATGCACCACCTGTTTATGCGTTTGAACTTTTTCGTTTCCAAAAAATGCGCAAAATGTCAATCCCCGGTAAGGTTCTTCGCGTTGCATCGAATTAAACCACATGCTCCACCGCTTGTGCGGGCCCCCGTCAATTTCTTTGAGTTTCACTCTTGCGAGCATACTTCCCAGGCGGGAAACTTAACGCGTTAGCTACAGAACTGCTCTTTCGACCAATACTTAGTTTCCATCGTTTACAGCTAAGACTAATAGGGTATCTAATCCTAGTTGCTCCCTTAGCTTTCGTCTCTCAGTGTCAGTTTTGGCCTAGTAGATTGCTTTCGCCGTTGGTGTTCTTACCGATATCTGCACATTTCACCGTTACACCGGTAATTCCATCTACCCTTACCGTACTCTGATCTAGCAGTTTCCATTGCTGATCCAAGGTTAAGCCTTGGGTTTTAACAATAGACTTTTTAAATCACCCACAGACGCTTTACGCCCAATCATTCCGGATAACGCTTGCATCCCCTGTATTACCGCGGCTGCTGGCACAGGGTTAGCCGATGCTTATTCCTTAGATACCGTCATTTTCTTTTCTAAGAAAAGAAGTTTACAACCCGCAGGCCTTCATCCTTCACGCGGCATTGCTCCGTCAGGCTTTCGCCCATTGCGGAAAATTCCTCACTGCTGCCTCCCGTAGGAGTCTGGGCCGTGTCTCAGTCCCAATGCGGCTGGTCGTCCTCTCAGACCAACTACTGATCGTAACCTTGGTAAGCCATTACCTCACCAACTAGCTGGGTATATAATCAGACGCAAGCTCATCCCTAGGCGGGGTTTAAAACCTTTTCACTTCTCAGCTTATAAAGTATTAGGAACCGTTTCCAGTTGTTATCCTTTTCCTAAGGGCAGATTCTTACGCGTTACTCGCCCGTCCGCTACTCAGTCTTTGATAAATCAAAGCTTCGTTCAACTTGCATGTGTTAGGCATGCCGCCAGCGTTCATCCTGAGCCAGAATCAAACTCTCCGTGATAGTTTTTTGTTAACAAAAATAGTTTTTTGTTTATTTGGTTTATTCAACGAAAAGTATTATAGATTGTCTTGAATTTCCATAAAACCAGGTACACTTTTATAAACTATGTAAAATTACAAATAAACTTTGTTGACTATAAAAAGATAACTTTTCTTTACAAAGCGTGGTCTTAAATGCAAAAAATCATTTGAATACTTTTTATTAACGGGCTTTAGGCCCAAAGGTTAATTGTTTTCTCAATGACTAAAAAGAACATGAAAATAAAACGCATTGCTTTACTAATGTTTTTTAAAGTTTAATTAAAAACTACTATTTACAATCAAACTTTAAAAAACATTAAAATATTTAGTTATTAAATTTTTTTAAATCGACACATCCTTTTGTTCGATAAAATAAAACATACAAAGCTTCGTAAGTTATTTTTTTCCTTGTGGTTAAACGTGTTATTTCATAATTTAGATAAAAAAAACTTTAGTTAACTCAACTGAAAAAAGTTGAATCCAAATACTTTCCTTATTTTTATTTTTGATTGGTAAGATTCGTACCATGTATAACACGTCCAACCACTATAAATAACAAACGCAACACCTTCCATTGCAACATCTACTGGTATGACATATGGAGAAAAATTAGTAAGTCAAATAGGGGTGCCATTCAATACGCCTTAATAAAAGAAAACCTTGTTGAAGTAATGGCGTAACAAAAGGTGAATTTTTTAATTCTCCGGAAGCTGAAAGACATACGAAATTTTTCGTAATTTTGTAGCATTGGCATTAGGAATAAACGAAAAAAACTGGATAAACTGGTTGTTTTTGTTTAAAAAAAACTTTGCGAATTTAACCACATGCCAGGCCAATCTAATATCAACATACCAGTCACCATAATTGACTACAGCCTAATCTGTCACAGAATCAACCTTTGAACGAAATCGTCACCCATCCAGAGTTTGGCTAATTACGTGAAAAAATAAGGTCTATAGTAAAAGAAACGATAACCCGTCATGAATTAAATTTTCGGCTTCTTCGAATCTTTAAATATAAAGAAGATAAAAACTTTTGGTTTTGATTAAAAAAATCATCAGGCTTTATTTATAATCGAAAACTAAAATACAGCATAATTCTTCTTATTAAAAGGGTTTAGTATTTTAAAAAAATGATTTTAAGAATAATAGAATTTCAGTTTTAGTAATTTTTTATAGCCTCTAGTGATTTTAGTCTTTAAAACTGGATTAGACAATTTTTAATTCATTTAGCTTTGAACTACCTTTACGATTTTTCAGGAACTAAAAACCAATCTACAAGTTTTTGAAAAACTCCTTTATAAGGAGAGTCTAAATCTATAAAATAATCTTGTTTTCCAACTAATCTTCGAGCCGCATTTTCAAAAGCAATACCCGATAAAGTTAATTTTTTTTTTAACACCAAGGGCTCTCCACGATTTGTAGAAACTATCACTTGATGATCTTCAGGAATAGCTCCCAATAAAGGGATCCCTAAAACTTCTTGAACATCTCGAACAGACATCATATCTTTTTTTTGAATTAGATCAGAACGCACTCGATTGATTAATAATTTAATATCATAAATTCCATTAGCTTCTAATAATCCTGCAACTCTATCCGCATCACGAATAGAAGGTATTTCGGAGGTAGTAACTATTAGGGCTTCTTGAGCTGGTGAAATAGCGTTAATAAATCCAACATCGATCCCGGCAGGACAATCAATTAAAATATACCTAAAATTTAAATTAGAAAGAGCCTTTACAAGATTTTGCATATTTTTCCGTGTAACGTTATAACGTTGTCTATTTTTCGAAATAGAAAGTAAAGATAAGTTTTTCCAACGTTTATCTCGAATCAATGCTTGGTCTAAACGACATTGACCTTCAAATACATCCATAACAGTATAAAGAATGCGGTTTTCTAATCCTAATAGTAAATCCAAGTTTCGTAAGCCAATATCGGCATCAATTAAAACAACTTTATACCCTAAACGTGCAATAGACATACCTATATTAGCTGTAGCTGTTGTTTTTCCTACTCCGCCTTTTCCAGAAGTGATAACAATTATTCGTGAGGGGTTTTCAACATCTTTTGGATCTTCTTGAACAATCTCGTTTGAAGACGTAGCTAGACACATTTTTTTTGATTGTGCATTCTTAAAAATTTTAAAAATGATTTTTTTGTTAAACCTTTATTTTGTTTTTTCCTAAAGGTAAAATGTTTTTAATATCAAAAATTTTTAAAGTTTTTTTTTATTGAAAAACGTTTGACTATTTTTTCAGTTTCATTTTATCCTTTTTTACAATGAAAATAGTCAACTTTTATTAAAAACAAAACGTATGTTATCCTCGGTTAAAAAAATTTATTTTATAATAGTTATTATTTTAAAGTTTTTGTTAAAACGATAAAAAATATAATGGATCCTAATTTCTTAATAAAAAAAAATAGATATATATTTTATTATATGCTACTTTAATAAAAAAAAATAGATATAGTCTATTTTATTCTACTAAAGTAAGAAAAAAGTTTATTACGAACTTACTATATTAACAATTAGTTGATTAACAATGATTTATTTGTAAATAGAAGAAAAAGTGAAGTTAAGGAGAATAACAAGATATCAATACTCGTCTAGTGTTTATAATGATATAAACTTCTAATCCAAACAATAGAAAGATATAATTTACTAATATAACAAAATCTTAGCTACTTAAAGAAAACTACTTATTTAAGTAGTTAAACTTTTATATTTATTTCCATCATTTTCATTATCTATATATTTTTTTAAAAGAAAATATATATAGTTATATAGTTATATATAGTTATAAAGTTATATGATTGTAAAGTTATAAAGTTATATGATTGTAAAGTTATAAAATTATATAGTTATATAGTTATATATTTATATAATTGTATACAGCTACATAAAATTCTAGACTTATATAAGGTTATATAAAGTTATATAAGGTTATATAGTTATATAAATGCTTGTTACATAGTCTTAATGTTTTATTATAGTCTCGCATTACCCATATTATATATTATCATAATAAAAAAAAATTAATTTGTCAAGTTTTTTTACTTTAGGATATTTTTTTATAAAACTATATGAAACTACAATATGTAAAAAAGTTAAGGTGTAAGTTTTTTCTTTGGAAAAAATAACTATTACTTGGTTTAAAGTAATAGTTATTTTTTGAAATACTGGATTGCCTAATACTAGATTCGAACTAGTGACATTCCGCGTATGAGACGGATGCTCTAACCAACTGAGCTAATTAGGCTGTTATTTTTTTTATGGAATGAATTATACAAAATAAAGTTAAAAAATTTTAATCCTTCTAATTTTTGGAGAATATCTTGCCATTTAATACCAACTATTTTTTATTTTTTACCATTGAAATGAAAATAAAAATAACCTTAAGCAAACTTTTTTTAAGCTATGATAATTAACCGTAGTTTAATATTTTTTTTAAATTTTTGTAGTGCTTTTAGTATTTTTATTTAAAAAACTTCTTTTTTTGTCTTTTTATTATTTAAAAAGACATTTCAATTTCGTTTCATTATTTTTTTCTTATGTTCGCTTGCTATTGATTAATAGTGAAAAGTTTTGTTTTATCTGTGTTGACCTTCTCAGGTTGTTAAACTAGAGTTTTTAATTTTAAATAAGATTTACAACTTTCAATATTAAATTCAAAGTGAAAATTTTACTTAATTAGGTAAAATAACTTTAGGTCAAAGTTTTTAACCTAATCAAGTAAGAAGGCTTTTTTTGGTTATTTAATACAATAAACAAATTATTTAGGATTCATTTTGACAAAAAAGCTATCGCTTTTAACTAGAAATAAATTTAATTTGCAACAGTTGTTTGATTATGCAAAAAAGCCAATGGGTTGTATTTTCAAAGTTATGAGTTGAACGGCTTATTTAGTAAAAAAATTTTTTATATCTACGAAGAACCATTCGAAGTTGGGACTTTATCAAAACTTCGAATCTTACGTATAATGATTTTAAAGCAGTTAATTATTAGTTCTAGTAGTATTTTAATATGGCAACGAAATTCCCCAAATTTAGTCAAGGTCTAGCCAATGACCCTACAACACGTCGTCTTTGGTTTGGTATTGCGACAGCACATGACTTTGAAAGCCATGATGGCATGACAGAAGAAAATTTATACCAAAAAATTTTCGCTTCTCATTTTGGTCAATTAGCCATTATTTTTTTATGGACTTCTGGTAATTTATTTCATGTTGCTTGGCAAGGTAATTTTGAACAATGGGTTCAAAGTCCTTTAAACGTTCGCCCGATTGCTCATGCGATTTGGGATCCTCATTTTGGTCAAGTTGGCCAGATTTTTTGGTAACAAAACTTTTTTCAGTGAGCTATATGCTGGGAACTTCAAAATAGTATCAAAATTACTAGGTTGTAAGTACTTTGTTTTCTTGCTATATTTCAAGAAAATGAAACATGATTTCCAAGTGAATACGTTTAAAAAAGAAGTCCAAACTAGTAAAAACATTTTTGAAATCAGAAGAATCAGCAGGTAACCAACATTTATTGCAAATAAGTAGGAACCTCAGAGACTACACGCTCACTAACTTTTTTATAATTACCTATTTTTTATGAATTTGCAAAAAACTGTTCAGAATAAGCACCTACATTGGTGCCAATGGTTTGCTGGCCTAGTCGACGCTGACGGGTGTCTTTTATTAAATGCCAAAAACTATAGTTGTTTAGAGATTACCATGGGTATTCATGACGAATACGCACTGCAACAAATTAAGAAAAAGTTGGGTGGCAGCGTAAAACTAAGAACAAAAGCCAAGGCGTATCGTTATCGTTTACATAATAAGATGGGAATGCTAAAAGCTTTGGCTTTTCTAAACGGGCATATTCGTAATTCTATTCGTTTAAGCCAATTAAAAAAGCTATGTAATCATTACAATATACTTTTTATCGAACCGAGTTTACTAACCTTGGATAACGCATGGTTTTCAGGCTTCTTCGATGGTGACGGCACACTAAGTTTCAGCTTTAAAAAAGGTTGGCCCCAATTAGTAGTAAGTGTATCAAATAAAAAAGCGATCGACTGTCTCTTTTTCCAAGAACTATTTGGTGGAAGTATTAGTTTAGATAAACGTTGTAATACTCATAAATGGCAGCTTTTCAAAAAAACTGACATTGTGTTTTTTTGTAATTATTTAAAAAAACACTCGTTAAAAAGTATTAAAAAAAAACGTATTCGCTTAACTTCCACTTTTTTTCAACTAAGATCCTTACGAGCTTATACTTATTCGCAAACAAGTTTACAATACAAAAGCTGGGTTTTATTTGAAAAACAATGGTTTGACAATTCAAGCTGATTTTTTCGAAGAAAAAAGTTTTTTGCCTAAGCCTTAACATTTTTTCACCTTTAGCCCTTACCTTGTACCTTCGTTGCAAAATGAAAAGGTGTAAGATTGAAATTTTTCATCATTGACCTTTTCATTTTGTTCGGCGAACAAAATTCCTACAAAAGCCAAAGGTTCAAGGTGAAAAGTTTTTACCCACTGTTTATTCAAAATAAAAAAGTTAAAGATATAGTCCACAACCTTTTTAAGGTTTGCAACCTGCAGTAGAAGCTTTCACACGAGGTGGTGCTTCTAATCCAGTTAATATTACAACTTCAGGGGTATATCAGTGGTGGTACACAATTGGTTTACGAACTAACCAAGATTTATATATTGGTTCAATCTTTTTATCATTTGCCGCAACAGCTTTTCTGTTTGCCGGCTGGTTACATTTACAACCTAAATTTCAACCTGGTTTAAGTTGGTTTAAAAATGCTGAATCAAGATTAAACCATCACCTTTCGGGTTTATTTGGTGTTAGTTCATTAGCTTGGACGGGCCATTTAATTCACGTAGCTATCCCTGAAGCACGCGGCCAACATGTACGTTGGGATAACTTTTTAACAACTTTACCACATCCTCAAGGATTAACTCCGTTTTTTACAGGAAATTGGGCTGCATATGCAGAAAATCCGGATACGGCCAATCATCTTTTTGGTACAAGTCAAGGTTCAGGGACAGCTATTTTAACTTTTTTAGGTGGATTTCATCCTCAAACACAAAGTTTATGGTTATCTGATATGGCTCATCACCATTTAGCAATTGCCGTATTATTTATTGTTGCTGGACACATGTATCGGACAAATTTTGGTATTGGGCATAGTATGCGCGCTATTTTAGATGCTCACACAGCTCCAAGTGGTAATTTAGGTAATGGTCACACAGGTCTGTATGATACTATTAACAACTCTTTACATTTTCAACTTGGACTAGCGTTAGCGTCTGTAGGAACAATTTGTTCATTAGTGGCTTAAATTTGGGTCACATATCTAGTAATAGATATTAGAAAACTTCGCTTTATGCTGAAACAGTCTGTTAGACTTGCAGTCCGAACAATTTCGGGTTTTTATTTTCTTTAAAGGGAAATTTATTTAAAACATTTAGACAAAATTGAAATGTATTTAAAAAATTATTGACCAATTCTAATTTTCGGAACAATCTGTGAAGTAAGACCAATTAGCAGGAAATTAAAATTTTTAAAACTTATTATTAAAAATTATGTGTTGTAAAAAAAATCAACCGCTGAATTTAAATTCCTCAGAGACTACACGCGAAGCACCTTTTTTAAAAAAACAAAACTTTTGTTTTTCTTTTTACTTCGAGAATTACCAACCTGAACATCTAAAAACCAAAGACATTAAATTTCTTGAATGGTTTATAGGGTTTAGTGAAGGAGATGGATGTTTTTTAATTACAGGGTCAAAAACCAATTGTAGTTTTATTATTAATCAAAAGGATATTTCTTTATTGTACAAAATTCGAACTCGTCTGGGTTTTGGGAAAGTTACAACCTATGTTCAAGAAGGCCAAATGTATGGCCGCTATTCGGTTCACTCTCAAAAAGATTGTTTACGGTTAGCTTATTTATTTAATGGTAATTTAATCCTGAATAAAACAAATAAACGATTTATAAAATGGTTAAAAGTACTTAGCGTACTTCCGTTAAAAACAATAGGCAGCGTCAGTTTTAATAACGGTTGGTTGTCAGGCTTTATTGAAGCTGAAGGCAGTTTTCATGCCCGAATACGTCTCCGAAAAACTTTTAAAACAGGCCGCCAATTGATTTATAAATTTTCATTAAACCAGGCTGGAGAGTTTGCACTATTAAGTGAAATTTTACAACTATTGAATAGCAAAAGTAAAGTGTATCCTATTACTAATAACAATAAAACAAAACAACTTTATTATGGAATTTCAGTACAGAGTTTCGAGTCAAATAATATTTTATTAAATTATTTGGATTTGTATCCGTTTTTAGGAAAAAAAACGATTGCAATTAACTTGTACCGACGAATAAATGTTTATATAAAAAAAAAAAAACATTTAACTAACGACGGTTTAAACGAAATGCTAAAATTTTGTAATCAATTAAAAAAACATAATTTAAAAGAAATTCAAAAATAAAAAAAAATGAGTTTTTTTGTTTTTAAGGTTGAAGATATAGTCCATAGTGATAAAAAAATATCACTCTGCAACATATGTATAGTTTACCACCGTATGCTTTTTTAGCACAAGATTTTACAACACAAGCTTCTCTATATACGCATCACCAATATATTGCAGGCTTTATTTTATGTGGTGCATTTGCTCACGGTGCTATTTTCTTTATTCGTGATTATGATCCAGAAGCTAATAAAGGAAATGTATTGGCAAGAATGTTAGAACATAAAGAAGCGATCATTTCACATTTAAGTTGGGTTTCATTATTCTTAGGTTTTCATACTTTAGGGCTATACGTACATAACGACGTTATGCAAGCTTTTGGTACTCCTGAAAAACAAATTTTAATTGAACCAGTTTTTGCTCAGTGGATTCAAGCTTCTCATGGGAAAACTGCTTATGGATTTGATTTACTATTATCACAATCAACTAGTAATGCATATGCCGCAAGCCAAAATTTATGGCTTCCTGGTTGGTTAGAAGCTATTAATAATAATACTAATTCATTATTTTTAAATATTGGGCCTGGTGATTTTTTAGTTCACCATGCAATTGCATTAGGTTTACATACAACTACGTTAATTCTTGTTAAAGGGGCTTTAGATGCACGTGGATCAAAATTAATGCCAGATAAAAAAGATTTTGGTTATAGTTTTCCTTGTGATGGTCCTGGACGAGGAGGTACGTGTGATATTTCAGCCTGGGATGCTTTTTATTTAGCTGTGTTCTGGATGTTAAATACAATCGGATGGGTAAAAAAAAGTTGCCCCTAATAGTAGAGTAAGGACGTTTTAAATTAAGACATTTCATCGCACTCTTTGGTAAAAAACAAAAACGTGTGTCGTCGAGAATGGGGTTTTGACTTAGGCTCAACTCCATTTTATTTTGTAAGGATTGTTTTTCTTTTCAAAATTTAGGAATACTCAACCTCTTAGAAAAAATCGGGTGAATTGCAAGAAACCTACTTATGTTCGTATTTTAATAACACTGTACTTTGATAAGGAATAAAAGAAAAAAATTATGAAGTTTGACCACTGGAACGAAGTAAACATTTATGACCAATTTATTGACTATTTGAAAACATTAGCTTTAAAAGATTTGGATTGAAACGAAGGGGTTGAAAAACATCACATTCTTCCAAAACATGCTGGTGGATCAGATGGGATAAATAATATTGTTTTGGTTTCTACAAAAAACCATACTTTAGCCCATTTTTACCGTTTTTTAGTTTATAAAGAAAAAGGTGATTGGGTAGCTTATCTTATGCGCAAAGACCAAAAAACAAGCAGTAGAGAAAGGTCTTTATTAGCAGTAGCAAAAAATAAAGAAGCGGGTATTTTATTTTGGAGCAAGGATTGGCAAAGTCAACAAGGTCAAAAAGCGAATAAAATCTCAAAACAAAAAAAAACTTTGTTTTATGATTCGAGTTGGCAAGCACAGCAAGGTCGAAAAAGTGGTTTACAAAACACAAAACAACAACAATTGGCTCGGAAAAAAGTCGGAAAAGTTTTAGGATCAAAGTGGGGTCAACTGAATGGACTTAAAAACCAAAGTGTCAATTTAAAAAAAACCCTTTCTAAAGAAATGATTTGGTTCTATGAGAAATCCGATGTTTCTTTTTTCCTTACTGTACCTCCCCAAAAGTCTTTTGCCATGGTTATAAACATTTTACAGGCCAAAACTCCTGAAAAAATCAATAAAGGTTCTTTTTATAAAATTTTACATGGAACGCGACCACAAATGTACGGCTGGAGACTATGGTTTATAAAATTTTAAAAGTCCAATTTTTTTCTACTAACTTTATTTCTTAATTCAGAGTATTAGTGTATTCAAAATCCGACATATAGGGCAATTTGCAGCCAAGCCTGGGGTAGACCCTAGGAAGGTTCAGAGACTACTGGAGAGGTAAAGTACTCTTAATAACCAGCAGGAGCGCCCGACATCTTATTCTCACATACTGAGATTTTAACCAAAAACTTTCACACTTTTATAGGTTGAATAAATAGGATGATAACATAGTCCAGGCGTTTAAGAAATTAAAGGATTGCACGAACTTTTTATTTCCATTGGAAGCACTTAGGTATTTGGCAAGGGAATGTAAGCCAATTTAATGAGTCTTCTACTTATTTAATGGGGTGGTTACGAGATTACTTATGGTTAAACTCATCTCAGTTAATTAACGGCTATAATCCTTTTGGAATGAATAGTCTTTCTGTTTGGTCTTGGATGTTCTTATTTGGACACTTAATCTATGCCACAGGTTTTATGTTCTTAATTTCATGGCGTGGTTATTGGCAAGAATTAATTGAAACACTTGTGTGGGCTCATGAGCGTACTCCTATTGCGGATTTAGTACGTTGGAAAGACAAACCAGTTGCACTTTCTATTGTTCAAGCCAGAGTTGTAGGGTTAGCGCATTTTAGTGCAGGTTATATTTTGACTTATGCTGCTTTCTTAATTGCCTCTACTTCAGCCAAATTTGGTTAAACGCATTTAAACTTAAAAAAGTTAATTTATCTTTATTGAGATGACATTGCTTTTTTTAGATTAAACTGCGTATTTGTTTCAAAGTTTTTTGTTATTTTTGGAGACTTTAAAAACAGTTTCTTCTTAACATTTAGTTTTTCGCAGCTTCTTATTTATGTCTCTTTTAGTTTTCTAGCAATTTGCCAACCAGAAAACTTTGTTAAAAGTTTATGGAAAAAGTAAAAGATTTTTTGCAATGCAAAAAACATAAAGGCACTAAAGTTTTATTTAAACAGAAAACTCAATTGTAGGTATTTTGTTACTCAAAAACTTTAAACGGAAGCTTTATTTATTATTAAAAAAAAAGGTTAAAAATACAATGGAAGTTAATATTTTAGGTCTAATGGCAGTAGCTTTATTTATACTAATCCCTACTTCGTTTTTATTAATTCTTTATGTAAAAACTGCAAGTTCTAGCGATTAACCCGTTTTCTCATGGCTTCTAATGTAAAAAAGTTGTAAAAATAAGCTAAAACAATTTTTTTTGAAAATTGAATATTTATAGCATTGACAATGTTTTTTTTATTTCATTTTTTTTGTTAAAAAAAACATTGTCAATGCTATAAATAGCAAAAAAATTTAAATTAGTAAAAACTTTTCATCTTTGATAAAAAATTTCATCTTTACACTTTTTCACTAAAGGTAAAAAAGTGTAAAGGCCAAAAAAAATTTGTTTTCTAAATTATTTAAACAGCTAAACTTTTTGAGTTTAAGTGGGTTTTTAAATTTTGTATTTGAGTTAAAAAAAATTTGTCTAAAACGAATTTATTTTGCTTTCAGTAGTGACAATGTTTTTTTTTTTTATTTTGTAATCTAAAAACTCATCCAAGTTTTGCTTTAAAGTTTAAGTTGTCTAAAAACTATAATTTTTTTATTTTTCAAGCAAGTATTAATTTAAAAAAGTTTTAAACGTTTTTACAATTTATAAATTATAAAAAACAAGTGGTTTGTATTTTTTATTTTTATTTTATATGATATATTCGATCGATTATTATTGATCAAAAGTACAAAAATGGCGGTTGTAGCCAAGAGGTAAGGCAACGGGTTGTGATCCCGTCAGTCGCGGGTTCGAGTCCCGTCTTCCGCCCTTCAAAGTCCAAGCTGTTTTTTTTAATACCAGCTTGTATCGGTCACTTAACATAATTGATTAAGTTCACTTTTTTTTGCTAAAAACGACAGGTTCTAACCTTGTTTTTTTAGCCTTAATTTTTAAACAAGAGTTATATGTTTCAATTTTTTTACGTCTTTGGTGCAAGTTGTTCACTTTAAACTGGTATTTTTTATTTTTTATTTTATGAGGGCCTCAGCTTTTTCGTCAAAAATTTCACCTTTTCTGTTGTAAATAAAAATAGTTTGAAACTACTTAAAGCAATAAAATGACAACGTTTTTAATGAAAGTGTTGTTATTTTTCTCCGCACAAATCAAAGTTGAAACTCTCCATTTTGGCGAAAAAAAAACTGGGTAAAAATTTCAATTTTTAACAAATGAAACACCGCTGTCAAAAAACCAAAGTTTTTAGGTTCTGTTTTTGATAACGACTAAACTATTGATTTTAGAGAAAGAAAGCCTCAGCTTTTTTCCATAGGGAAAAAGCCAGGTTGGCAAGCAAAGCAGCCTACAAAAAAGTTTATTTTCTTTTTAGTAAGCTAATTGAAAAATTTACAAAAAAAAATTTGCTTTATCTTCAGTTAGTAGTATATAATAGGGTTGCCTCTACTTAATTTTTTAATATTTTTACATTTATATAAATTTTTCGAACCTTTTTTTTGCATCCTATATAAAACTTGATTTTAAGGTTTTTAATTGGTTTTTAATTGGTTTGCTTTTCCTTTTCCTTTTTAAAAGAGATCATAAAAAAACGGATAGTTTTACTGATCCATTTTTTTATTTTGATTAATGGGTGGATGAAAAAATAATAATTTCAAAAGTTATGTAAATTTCAAAATATTAAAACTAAAGAAAACTATACAATTATTAAAAAGAGTCACCTGAAAGATAACAAAAATAAAAAACAAAAAAAAATACAAATGGCATTAACTTTAGAACAAATGGTTGCAGCTGGGATGCATTTTGGTCATCAAGCGCGCAAATGGAATCCAAAAATGAAACCTTTTATTTATTCTCAACGGGATAATATTCATATTATTGATTTAATAGCAACTCATACTCATTTAAATCAGGCCTCAAAATTTTTAACAGAAGCAACATCCAATGGGCAAAAAATTTTATTTGTTGGGACTAAAAAACAAGCGTCTCAATTAATAGCAAAAGCAGCTTTAGAATGTAATTCCTTTTATGTAAATGAGAAATGGTTAGGCGGTTTATTGACAAATTGGCAAACTATTAAATTATCTATTCAAAAATTAAAATTATTAGAAACAAAAGAACAAAATGGGTTTTTAGATAAATTACCTAAAAAAGAAGCTGCCTGTTTAAAAAAAGAAAAAATCAAATTGGGAAGATATTTAAACGGTATTAAAAATATGGATACCATTCCTGATCTTGTTATAATTATCGGTCAGTTTGAAGAAAAAAATGCAATAAGAGAATGTCGTCGATTAGGCATTCGTACTTTAACGGTTTTAGATACAGATTGTGATCCATCATTAGCTGATTTAATTATTCCGGCTAATGATGATTCTATTTCATCAATTAAATTATTGTTAGGAGAATTTGTTGACGCTATTAAAAAAGGACAACAAATTTTTGACGAAAAAAAACAACGTTCTGCTGAATCAAAAAAACAAAAATTTCGTCGTTAAAAACGAAGCCTCGCCTTTTTCCCGTAAGGAAAAAGCAAGGCCTTTTTTTTTCCTTACAGGAAAAAAACAGGTTGAAACTTTTCACTTATAGTGAAAAGTTTTTATTGAAACCTATGGTTTCTACCACTAAAAAAAATTATGGTTGTTAAAAAGTTTTTACTAATTTTTAGAAAACTCAAATAAATATGGTTGATAAAATATTTAATACTACAGCAAATAGTTTATTTGATGTTGCTGAAGTTTCGGTAGGTCAACATTACTATTGGCAAATAGGCGATTATTCAGTCCATGGTCAAGTATTAATAGTTTCATGGTTAGTTTTTGGAATTATTGCTGTTTTATCAATTTCAGGAAACAAAGAGTTAAAATCAATTCCTGAAGGTTTGCAAAATTTGACAGAGTATATAACAGAATTTATTCGGGATTTAGCAAAGACACAAATTGGTGAAAAAGACTATGTGAAATGGATTCCTTTTTTAGGAACTATTTTTTTATTTATTTTTGTTTCTAATTGGTCAGGGGCTTTAATTCCGTGGAAAGTTTTTGAACTTCCTAATGGCGAATTAGCGGCCCCTACAAATGATATTAATACTACAGTTGCTTTAGCTTTATTAACTTCAACAGCTTATTTTTATGCTGGATTTAGCAAAAAAGGCTTAGGTTATTTTAAAAGATATGTTTCACCGGCTGCTTTTTTATTACCTATTAACGTTTTAGAGGATTTTACAAAACCTTTATCATTAAGTTTTCGACTTTTTGGAAATATAATTGCGGATGAATTAGTGGTAGGTGTTTTAGTAGCTTTAGTTCCTTTAGTAGTACCTATCCCAATTATGCTTTTAGGTTTATTTACAAGTGGTATTCAAGCTCTTGTTTTTGCTACGTTGGCTGCCGCTTATATTGGTGAATCTGTTGAAGATCATCATTAGATTACCTCAATAAAAACTGTTTGATCGCAGGTTTTTATAGTGTTTTAGTTTACTTTTGTGATTTTTTTCTTTTGTTACGCACTTTTACTTTGCGTGTAAACTAAAAAAACACTAGTGTTTAGTAAAAAAGTCTTAGTAAACAGGCTTTTCACTTTTAATTCGAGTTTCTCTGCCGGGAAAAAAGGGGTTTTGTTTTAGTTTTTGCTTTGTTTTGTTATCTTTGCTTTACAAAAGTTGAAATTTTTCATCAAAAACAAAAAGTTTACAAGAAACCTTCTACTTTTTCAATCAAGCTTTTAATAAAAAGCAAAGACTAGAGTAAAAAAGTTTAAAGTTTCTTGTAAACTCTTGTATTGTAGAGGCAAAGAAATTTCAATCTGTTTTTACGTTGTAAGTAAAAGTGAAACTTTGCATTTAAAGGGCCTCAGCTTTTTCCCGTAGGGAAAAAGCCAGGCCTTTTTTTTTCCTTACAGGAAAAAAACAGGTTGAAACTTTTCACTTATAGTGAAAAGTTTTTATTGGCAAGCAAAGCAGCCTACAAATTAAAAACTTTTAATTTAAGATGAAAAAATTAAAGAGTTGTGAAGGCTTTGACCTATAGCCCACTTTTTAGAATAAAAGCAGAAACATAAAGACGATCAAAAGAAATTAAAAATTTTTTAAATCTTTTAATTAACTAAGTAAATATCTATTGAGTTTTAGAAAAAAAGGTGTAAAATAAAGTGAAATGAAAAAAAGTTTTATCAAACAAATAATCAATATCAGTTTTTTTCTCTATATTTAATGCTCGATGGATCAGTTTTTGTTAACTAAAAGTTTTAAAAAATAAATAGGTTTATAATCGAACATTATAAAAAATAAATACAGCTTTTAAAATAAAAGTATACTGTTTAAACGTGTTGAAAAGTAAACCGGGTTTTAAACTAAACAATAATAGTTAACTTTTTTTATTGTCAAATTTTTAAATGATGAATTAACTATAAAAAAAAATTTAACCCCTGACTTTTTATGGTTTTAACTGAAACATGTCAAAATTTTTACGGAAATAACAAAAGTTTTTGGTCTTTTTTTAGTTTTGACCAAACAACAAAACAAAAAACCAAACGTCAATAAAAAAATATGGTTGTTATTATTTAATTAATTAAAAAATTTAACTCGGAGGAGTTTATTATGGTAGATTCACTTATTGCTTCAGCATCTGTAATTGCAGCTGGTTTATCTGTAGGATTAGCGGCTATCGGACCTGGTCAAGGTCAAGGTTGTGCAGCTGGTTACGCTTTAGAAGGTATTGCACGTCAACCAGAAGCTGAAGGAAAAATTCGTGGTGCACTTTTACTTTCATTTGCCTTTATGGAATCATTAACTATTTATGGTCTGGTAGTTGCATTAGCTTTATTATTTGCTAATCCATTTCTTTCATAAAAAGTCAATATTTAAAATGGATTTAGGGTTAAATCCGTTTTAAATATTTTGTGATATCATATCAAATAAAAAAATGAATCACCAAAAATCTCAATCTGTGAAAAAATTTGCAATTCTTTTTACAACTAGGGAAAAACTTATTTGTAGGAACCAAAGGTTCCAACCTTGCTTTTTCCCTACGGGAAAAAGATGAGGCCTATTTTTGCCATCAATTAAAAAAACTTAACTTTGGAGGTTTTCCATGAATTTTAATGCTATGAACTTACTTTTTTCTGGTCATGGTTTTGGTTTTAATACAAATATTCTCGAAACAAACGTAATAAATCTTGCAGTTGTAATAGCAATTGTAGTCTCGTTTGTTGGAGATGCTGTAAGAGAATTATTAAAAACTAGAAAAGAAACTATTGTCAATAATTTACGCGAAGCAGATAATCGTGCTTTAGAAGCACAAGAAAAGCTTAATAAAGCTAAAGCAGATTTGGCTGTTGCACAAAAAAAAGCTACAGAAATACGCGAACAAGGTATTCTTGCAGCTGAGCAAGAGAAAAAGTTATGTATTAAGCAAGCTGAAGAAAATGCGGCTCGTTTAAAACAGGCTAAACAAGATTCTATTCGTTTACAGCAACAAAAAGCTATTCAACAAATATCACAACAAATTGTTTTACGTGCTTTAAAACAAGTACGTGAGAAATTCAAAGCAGGTGCCAATACACCTTTTCATATTTCAGTAAATAATTTGAAAATCGCTTTATTGAAAAGTTCTTTATTAGCAAAATAGTATTGAAGTATTGATTTAAAAAATGAGAAATCTATTTTTTTAAACATATCCTACTATTTTCTGAAGTTTTATATCTTGAAGAAAGCAGCCTTGCTTTTTGAGAAAAGCAAGGCTGCTTTCTTTTTTTTTTTAATTTTTTACAAAAAAAGAACAGCTTCAATGAAAATTTTGAGGAGTTAAAAAACAAGTTTACGTTGTTATCTTCAACACTAATTTTTTTCTATGTTTGAACCGCATTTCTTTTATATGAATGAATATCACAAACTATTAAAATCTAAATACTGTTTTATATAAAAAGGCTTTAGTTAAATTGGGACGTTTTTAAAGATTAATAATCACTAAGAAAACTTAATAAAAAAACAATTCGGGTTTGAGTTCACAAATAAGGTGTCTGATTAAAAACAAAACCTAGAAAAAGTAAAGAGACACAAACACGAGAAAAAATTACATTGAAAAAAATTGTTTTTGATTTCATAAAATTTCAGTTTGTAAATTCAATTTTAAGTTGAAAGTTTTTAGGATATTTGTAAACAACCGGATAAAACTTATTAAATTTTAGCTATTATGGTTAACCCTATAAAAGTAAAAAAAATTGTATATCACATAAACATAAACTTATTTAAATCTTTGTAATAAACTGTTTTCTTGAAACTATACTGTTTTCAAAAAAAACTACAAAGGTAAAAAAATAAAAAATATATTTTATTTTCTATAAATTTTTAAGAGGAAAAATCAAAACTGTTTCTTTTTTGACTTCTAAAAGCCATAAAAGTTCAAGATTTCCATTTTGAGTCTTGTAAAAACTTTGCATTTACGATGTAAAATTTCAACTTTTTTTTTACGGAAATAAAAAAAAATGGCACAAGGTCAAAGAAAAGCACCGAGAAGTCCGTCTTAAAAAACACAAAACACGGACACCAATTTTGTTAAAAATCTGATTGAAAGATAGTTAAAGATTTTTAGTAAAAAGTTAAACCGCTAAAATCAGTAGAAAAATACAAAAGTTGCTCGTCTACCCTGTAAAGGAGCGAATGAGGCGTCTTTCAACAAAAGTGCTAATGAATTAACAACAAAGAAAAAAAATTGGCTTCTAATTTCTGTTTTTGTTGGAAAGTGTCATTTAGTGTTAAAAAAAGCTCAAATCAATAAATAAGAGATTAGTTTAGTCTGAGTTTTGATTTATTGATTTGTTATTATTTAAGGGTTGTTTTTCCCAGTTTTGAAAAAAAAATAGCATTTTAAAAAGTTTTATGACTTTTTTAAAATGCATTTGATTTTTTGTAATTGAAACAAAAATAAGTGTTATTATTTTGTTTAAAGTCAATTAAAAAATAGAAATTTTTTCTTGTTTTAAGAAACAATGACAAAAATTTCATTTTTTTACCAATATTTCTTTCCCCCTTATTTTATATTTAAAGTTCAAAAATAAAGGGCTGAAATGCAAAAACTACAAATATATAACAAAAAAGTACCTACTTTGATTTTCAGACTTTTTGTTAATTTTTGCTACTTTTTCCTAGCAGGAAAATTTATTTCCTTTTTTTAAAGAAAAAACTTTTCACTTGTAGTAAAAAAAAGGATTTTGTAGGCTGCTTTGCTTGCCAACCTGGCTTTTTCCCTACGGGAAAAAGCTGAGGCCTTTTAGTTATTGAATTTAACAAATGAAGATTACTGTTAAATTTTAAATTTTATTTACTTATAATTTTTAATTTTCTTTTGTTACAAAAAAGCTAAGAAAGTTTATTTTGTTTAATTGTTACTTCTGTAAAAAAATAAATTTTGTAGGAACCGAAGGTTCCAACCTGGCTTTTTCCCTACGGGAAAAAGCTGAGGCAAAGTTTTAATTAACAAAGTTATCCTAACACTTTTTATATATTTTTGTTTTTGTTTGTTGAAATAAGGCAAATAAGTTTCTATTTTTTTGTTAAACAACAAAACTCAAATTTAATAATCACAATTAGAGGCTTTTTTCACCTTTTTACTTAAAAAAGCTCATGGGTTTTCAAGTTTTTTAAATAATAAAATAGTAGTTCAACAATTTTATACTGAATGGCAAGTTGACATTTTAATATTAAAAAGATAAAAAAGATTTTTTTTATGGGGAAAGCAAAAGCTGAACAAAGTATGGTTAAAGGAGTTAAAACATAATGGTTAAAATTCAACCGGATGAAATTAGCAGCATTATTCGCCAACAAATTGCTCAATATAGTGAAGAAGTTAAAATCGTAAATGTAGGAACTGTCTTTCAAGTTGGGGATGGTATTGCTCGTATTTATGGCTTAGAAAAAGTAATGGCTGGTGAACTTCTTGAATTTGAAGATGGTACAATAGGAATTGCTTTAAACTTAGAGACTAAAAATGTTGGCGCAGTTTTAATGGGAGACGGTTTAGCTATTCAGGAAGGCTCATCAGTTCAAGCTACCGGTAAAATTGCTCAAATTCCGGTATCTGAAGGTTATTTAGGACGTGTTGTCAATGCATTAGCACGACCTATTGATGGTAAAGGAGAAATAGCTTCAACTGAAACTCGTTTAATCGAATCACCAGCTCCTGGTATTATTTCACGACGTTCAGTGCATGAGCCTTTACAAACAGGTTTAGTTGCAGTTGATGCAATGATTCCAATTGGACGTGGTCTTTCTGGCCATATTACAGCGTAAGTTGTAATTGTATAGCAGGCTATATGCTGGAATTCCGAGATTGAAAGTTAAATCTACTAAGTTGTAAGTCTTATCATGAATTGAAACTGCAAGCAAACCACAGTAAAAACGGTTTAATAATTGGAGAATCAGCAGGAAACCAAATATACTTAAATAGTATAAAGTAGAATCCTCAGAGATCACACGCCTGCTAACCTAAAATAAATAAAAAATGTTAAAAAGTATAAAACAAAATGAAAACAAACCTTGCACTTTTGGTGCTGGACAAAAAGGCGATTGTCAAAAATACATAAGTATTCACGCGCCAAAAGCTAAAAAAGCGGTTTCCGAAGAGGAGTTCGGCCATTTTTTAGCAGGTTTAATTGATAGCGACGGCAGCATTGCTAAACCTGGTTATGTACAAATCGACTTTCACACCAATGATATTAGCGTAGCTTATTATATTAAAAAAAGAATTGGTTACGGTAAAATTAGCCAGGAAAAAAAAAGATTTTCTGTCCGGTATCGTTGCACTCCTACACCAGGTCTGGTTTTAATAGCTGACCTAATTCGTAATAAGCTAAAACATTCGAGCAAGATCGATCAGTTTAACTCACGGTTAGTCCCAAAGTTAAATTGTGACCCTACAACCTATACTGACTGTGATATTTTGCAAAACCATTGGTTAGCTGGTTTTATCCAAGGTGACGGCTGCTTATCGATTTTGCAGTGTAAAAACCGTAATAAAACGAGTTTAAAATCAACGATAGTTATACAAATTTCGCAAAAAACCGAAAAATTGTTGAGTTTAATACAAACCTATTTAGGCGGTTATGTAGGTTATAGAAAATCCCAGGATACGTTTTATTACATTACGGGCAGCTTTACCAGTGCTGTCTTGTTTATCAATTACCTGGATCGATTTCAGTTAATGGGAAACAAATTGACGCAGTATTGGCTTTGGAGAAAGGCTTATCTTGTGTTTCAAACAGGATTGCATTTGACACCAAAAGGTGAGGCTAAACTATCATTAAAAAAAGCTCAGCTAAGTAAGTTGAGAGCTAATAAATTAGAAACTTTAAGCCAAGATGACCTTGACTATCGTTTACAGGCCAAGCTAAAAAGAAAAGCTAAAAGATCAGCAAGCACTGTTACTGAGTAACTTTTAGATACTTACAGTATAGAGCGCTTTTTGCACGAGAATTAACCTTTTTTAGTTTTTCAATTTACCGCATCTTTTAAATAGCCAAGCTACTTAGGCCACTTTATTAAGGTTTACCCCCACTAAAGTTTTTGGGCCCGAAAAAACTATAAAATTGGTATATACCATGAGATTGTTTATTTCCGTCCATTAATGGAAAAAGTTTCCATTTCTCACCATTTTGTTTTAGATAAAAAATACATTTTTTAGCATAGGTTCAATACCATTAGGTTAAAGATAGGATCCAAGAGGGTTTAATGGGTTTAGTAAACTATTTATATAAACCAACCCTTACGCAAAGAGAGTTGATAATCGGCGATCGTCAGACAGGTAAAACAGCTATTGCTGTAGATACAATTATTAATCAAAAAGGAAAAGATGTAATTTGTGTTTATGTAGCAATTGGTCAAAAAGCTTCTTCAATTGCACAGGTTGTAAATTCACTTGAAGAACGAGGCTGTTTATCATATACAATTATTGTGGCTGCTACAGCTGATACTCCAGCGACTTTACAATATTTAGCACCTTATACAGGTGCTACGTTAGCCGAATATTTTATGTATAAAGGGCGTCATACTCTTGTTATTTATGATGATTTATCAAAACAAGCGCAAGCTTATCGTGAAATGAGTTTATTATTACGTCGGCCGCCTGGACGTGAAGCATTTCCAGGAGATGTTTTTTACTTACACTCACGTTTGTTAGAACGTGCTGCTAAATTAAGTGATCAACTAGGAAGTGGAAGTATGACAGCTTTACCTATTGTTGAAACTCAAGAGGGAGATGTTTCAGCATATATTCCTACAAATGTAATTTCTATTACCGATGGTCAAATTTTCTTATCGGGTGACATTTTTAATTCAGGGATTCGTCCAGCAATTAATGTTGGTATTTCAGTATCAAGAGTAGGCTCTGCTGCACAACCAAAAGCTATGAAAAAAGTAGCTGGTAAACTTAAATTAGAATTAGCCCAATTTGCAGAATTAGAAGCTTTTTCACAATTTGCTTCAGATTTAGACCAAGCCACTCAAAAACAATTAAGTCGTGGTTCACGATTACGTGAGCTTTTAAAACAAGCACAATCTTCACCTCTTGCATTAGAAGATCAAGTTTCAACAATTTATGCCGGAATTAACGGTTACTTAGATGGAATTCCTGTCGAAAATGTACGAGCTTTTTTAATTGAGTTACGTCAATATTTAGCTTCGAGTAAACCGAAATACGGTCAAATTTTACGCGATACTGAAGCTTTTACAGATGAAGCGGAATCTATTTTAAAAGAAGCTTTAGTTGAATTAACAGGTGCAAAAAATTAAAATTTGCTTTGGTTAAATTAGCCAGCACAAAAAACTAAAAGTTATTTTTATAATCGTGTTCAAAAACTTGTTTGACCTAGCAAACAAGTTTTTGAACAAGGGACAGCCTGGGTTTGTATAGAAAGTGTGCTGCTAAGACTCTTCCAAACAGTTTTTTCCGAATCCAACATCTGTCTCCTTTTACCACATGAAATTTTTCGAAAATTAAGTCCATAATAGAATTAATCCTAAGTTTTTGTAGAAATCGAGTTTTCGATTTTAGTTATTTAGTAATTTAAAATTAAAAATTTTTTTTATAATGTTGAGTTAATTTAAAATTATTCTTTTTTAATGTCACCGCTGTCTTTTATCAAGGGCTTCAAAACAAAGGTGAGGTCCATTTTGACGAGTTTTTATTTTTGTTTTGGTGTGTAAAAAGTAATCTATTGTACGTTATCTTTTGCTAAATTTCGCGAAGATGACTTTTTTTTTTGTTTTGGCTAATCTCTAACTAAAGTGCATTCTATACAAAGTTATTACGATTTTAGTTATAAATTAATTATAAATATCATCAGAAACTACAGTATCGTTACTCCCATAGCGATAGTTTAGTGTGCTGTTACCAGGTTTTAAAAACTATAGTGGTGGCATTGAGACCGTTAGTGTTGGTTTGTCAACAAATTTTTTTTTAAAAAGGCTGTGGGAAAACCAAATTTTTCTATTCTAAAAAAAAGTAATATAATATCAATTAACCAAGGAACAGAAAAGGTTTTTAATTTTTTCCAGAACTTGTAGTTTTAATTCTTTCAAAGTAGAATTAAGTGATGACTGTCCTGAAAATAGTCGAACAAGTGGTTCAACTTTAAAACTGTATTTTTTGACTTATTTACGAAAATATAAATTTTTAATTACTGTAAAGTGTGCTTTTTCATTACACGACCTTTTTTATATCTTGTAATATTATTAGGTTAATATCTTTAAATAAGTGTTTTAGTGTTTTTTAAAACTCAAAAAACAATAGTGTTTCCATTTGGTTTTTTTGTTGGATTCAGCTTTTCGATTCAAAAAGTAAAGATTTGAATGTTCCTGACTTCATGAAAAAAAATCGTGTTAAAAACCAAACGGAAAATGAAATTCTTAATTTTTATTTTAAATAGTTATAAAATATAAAAAATAGTCAAAAAAGTCAACAAAATATCTTGATTTTTTTAGTTTTTTTTCTTGACTTTTGATTTATTTTTAATTATAATTAGCTCGGTGTTTTAAAAAACTTCAAAAATCGCTCCTCTGATGAAATTGGTAGACATACCGGTTTTAGGAACCGGCGCTGTAAAAGGCTTGGGAGTTCAAATCTCCCGAGGAGCAATTTAGATCGACATTTATTTGTGGCGTTTATTTAAAACCGTTACAACTTATGTACTTTTTTAGTGAGCCATTAAGTCATAGAAACCCTTAAATAAAGCGGGAATTAGATGTCCAGCTTTCATTAAAAAAAAGGAGTTAAAGGCTTTAGTGAAACGAAATGATGGCAAATGTTTTCGGGACTGGCGGGACTCGAACCCGTAACTTCTTGCGTGACAAGCAAGTGCTCTAACCAATTGAACTACAACCCCTTGTTTATTAATAGTTACTTAATTTGTAAGTATTACATTCTTTTGAGTTTAGTTAAACTCTAGTAGGTTTCTTAAGTTAAGCTATTTTATTAGTTTTTTTAATAACACACTGTAGGTTTTTGAGTTCAAAAACTTTTCAACACCCAAACTTTAAAGTTTAGTAAGTTTTTATTTTTTTATAAAGTGAGTATTTTTGCTTTCAGCTTAATAATTGAGTATTTTTTCTTACTACTTATTGCTTCGAACTTATTATAGTCTTTTTTTTTTTTTTGTCAAGAAAAAACTTTTGAAAAATAAATAGTTTTAATAAATTAAAAAATTAGAGTTGATAACTCTAATTTTTTTACAGGTTTTAAACTGATTACACCAAAAGAAAAATACCTATTAGTCAGTAAGCTTATTTATTTGTTTTGATTGTTATTTTTTTAAGCTTTTTCCCGAGTCATTTTAGTTTTCAACGAAAAACTAAAAAACTGTTTTTTAATAACGTCTTTACTTTTAACTTAATTAAAAAAACCAAGTTTTTAGTTTTTACTTCTGCAGAAAACTAAAAAAAGCAAAGGTGATAAGTTTCCCCCCAAAAAAAAATTGCCAAGGGTCTTAGCTTAGCTTCACAACTTTTTACTTTGTCTAGTAAGTTTTACCCTTATTTCAAAAATAAAAGCAAATTGTTTCTTTTTGCATTTGGGATGTAAAATTTTTAGAAGAGCTTCCTTTTTTCCCGCTAAAAAAATCAAGAGTGAAATCTATTATTAAGATTAGGGTTACGGTTTTCTATTAAAAGCGAGAAGGTTTTATTTTTCATTACAAATCTAAGGCCGCCCAACTTATGATTTTCTTGTTTTTAGACAAAACAAAGGCTCACACTTTTTCACTTTTTCGCTTTTTACTTTTCCGGAGAAAGCAGAAGAAAAAAGGTTAAAAAGCGAAAAAGTGTAATGTAAAAATGTTTAGTCGAAAAGAAAAATTTTTACATTGGACTATAAGTGTAAAACTTTAATTTGACTTCCAAAGTAAAAACGAATTTAAATTTTTTCTCAGCGTAGAGGCCTCAGCTTTTTCCCTACGGGAAAAAGCAAGGTTGGAACCTTCGGTTCCTACAAAATTGTTATAAAGTCCTCACAGCTCAAATTCGTAAAAAAATGTTGGAGGTTAAAAGTAAAGAGCTAGCTCCCTATCAAAACTAAAGATTTTAATACTAAAACTTTTGCCCCAGAGAAAAAAGTATTGACTTTGTAAGCCAAATTTAACAAAGTAAAACCTTACCGGTGATGTTTTTCTTTTTTGATCTTTGGTAGGCAAGCGAAGCTTACCAACCTTACTTTTTCCGGTATGAAAAAAGACGAGGCTAAACCCTCTTCACGCTTTTTCACCTTTAGTGAAAAAGTGTACGGTTGAAACTTTTCATCAAAAGTTAAAAAACCAAAAAAAAAGTTTGGATGAAACTTTTTTCCTTGCGTTATTCAAGCAAAACCTTTACTTTCTTTTTTTTAACCGAGCTTTTGTTTTTCGCGCAAAAAACAAAAGCTAAAAGCGTAGGTAAAAAAGTATTAAATTTTGCATATAAAAAGCAAGGGACCTTTTGTTTTGACCGTGCTTTAGCTTAGTTTTCATATAAACAAGAGTAATCTAAATTAAAAACAAAGTGGATAGTCAAAAACAAATAGGATTTTATGTTTAGTAAATTGTAAAACATAAAAAAAAGCTAATAATAAGCTATTAATTAAAAAAACCATAACTATGAAGACCTTTTCCTAATAAATTAACACCTAGATAACAAATCCAAATAATAATAAAACCAAACGAAGCAATTAAAGCCGATTGTTTTCCTATCCAACCATACGAAATTCTTGCGTGTAAATAAATAGCAAACACAAGCCAAGTAATAAGAGCCCAAGTTTCTTTTGGGTCCCAAGACCAATAAGAACCCCAAGTTTGGTTTGCCCAAACCGCGCCTGAAAGAATTCCTATAGTTAATAATGGAAAACCAAACCCTATAATTCTATAACTTAAATTATCTAAAATTTGAATTAAGTCGTTATAACTATCTTTTTTGTCTTCATTTTGAATATCGTAACTTAACGGTGATTTTTGAAAAAATACCGTATTTGAATTTTTAATCTCCCCAAATTCTAAATTGTTAGTTGTGGAAAAAAGCGGAACTATTAAAAAAGCAATTGCCAATAAACAACCAGATAAAAGAGCTCCATAACTTAATACCATAAAAGTCACATGCATCATTAGCCAATTGGATTTTAAAGCCGGAACAAGCGAAGTAGCTAATTTTAGTTCTGAAGGCAAACTAAAAGTAGCAAAAGTATTTATGATTAAAATAAAAGGAGTTAATAAAGAACCTAACAAAGAATCTATTAAATTTTCCTTTTTTATTGATTTTTGCAGTTGATTATTAAAAAAAACTAAAAGCCCACTTAGAACTAAAGATAAAAATAATAGTGATTCATATAAATTACTGAGTGGAAAATGACCAGACAAAAACCACCGTAAACCTAAAAAAATAGCTTGAAACATACAACTTATTAGGATACTTAAGTTTGGTACGAAAGAAAATTTTGATGAAAGAAATGAAGCAGAGTGAAGAAGATAAAAAATAGTTGTTAAAAAAAGAAGCAAAAAATTAATATTAGTGAGAAAAATTTCGATATTTACAAATTGCATAAAAAGATTTGAAAAGGTTTTTAAAAATTATTAAGTGATAGCTTAGAGTGTCACTATTTATTGTTTAACTAAATGAAAAAGTTTTTTTCCTGAAACTTACGATGAAAATTCCTTGAGAGTTAAGGAAATCGAAAAACGATTTTCTTTTTTGGAGTCAAAACATTTTTATTTTTACTGAAAGGTCTCAACTTTTTCCCTACGGGAAAAATTAAAGTTTGCAAGCAAAGCAACCTAGCAAACGTTAAAAGTTGCAGGTTGGACTTTTGTTGGCAGAAACCGTAGGTTTCAATAAAAACTTTTCACTTATAGTGAAAAGTTTCAACCTGTTTTTTTCCTTGCAGGAAAAAAAAAGACCTTGCTTTTTCCTTATGGAAAAAAAAACGAGGCTCTGTAGGAATTTTGTTCGGCGAAGCCAACAAAATTCCAACCTGCAACTTTTCACCTTTAGTGAAAAGTTGTGAGGCCTTACAAAATACCTACAAACAAAATAACCTATCAAGCGTGAAAACGCTAAAGTTTTTTACCAAGAAGAAAAAAAATCACAAAAGCTATAGTTGCAAAAACTTGTTTAAAGCTTTTGATTTTTAGCTGCCGACTTTAAAAGCATCAATAAAAAACCCTAATAATAAGCCAATTTTATAAAAATTTAATAATTTTATAAAATCTATTGTAACTTTTTTTTTGGTAGGTTTTTTAAAAAATTTTGGAATATCACGCGTTTCGATAAAAAAATAGGGAAAAAAAAAACGAAATTTGTTTTTGTTTTGTTGACTAAATTTTGTTGAAAATGTCAAAAAACTTTTTTGAGCCCATGCTTTGAATTGTGTCGTCACATTGAGTAATTGTAATTTGTTTTGTCTTAGAGTTTTCGTATTTTTTATTTTTTTTCGGCCTAAACTCGTCAAAAATAAAAGTTGTGGTACCGGTACAAAAACGAAAAAATTTTTGCTTTTTTGTGTATTGCCGTTAAAAGAACTTAATTTTACTTTAAAAAGAAAGGGAGTACTTTTTTTTTTATTTGTACCTGTGTTTTTTGGGGGAACAAAAAGTTTTTGGCGGTGAGTCATAACCTTTTTTTTTATTTTTTGGTATGTTGTAAAAAAAAAGTTTCTTTGATTTCGCGACCAAATTTTTCCTTTTTTTAACACCCATATAAAAAAAGTTTGAAAGAAATAATTCTTTGAAATGTAAAAAGGTATTAAACAATTTTTTTGTTTTTTTTTTTGATAATTTAAGTAATTTATCAATTCAACAATAAAAATCGTCAGTGTAATTATTAAACCATCCCAATTTATAAAATGGCGAAAATAGTTTAAAAAAGTTCCAAAAAGATTTCCAAAAATAAACCCGAAAAAAAGAGAAAAAACAGACAAAAGTATATTTTTTTGAAAAACCCATATTTTTTTTTTTATTTGAACATTTATTTTATTTATGTATCGAAAAAATTTTGTAGCAGAATTCATATTAAATTTTTCTTTGGCAAATTTGAATATTAACTAACAAAGTTAAAGTGATCTTGTTTTGAAATATAACCTTTGTATTAAAAAAATATTGAGTGAACTTTAAACCTATTTCAAAATTGTTGGCTTTTAGGTTTTTTCTGCTTAGTCTATTCCAGGTAAGGGTACGTTTCATTTCAGAGTAAGTTTTGATATTCGAACTAAATAGCCATTTAATTTTGTTCTTTTTATAAAAATTATTTAAAACTTTAAATTGCTTTTAATATTTTTTATAACCTTAGATTCTGTATTTTTTAGAAAAACCAATAGAACAGTGTATTGTTGAAGTTTGCCTTTATTAAATAAATATGCCAGTTTAAAAATCTTTTTAACGACAAATTTAACTTTACGCGTTATTTTTATTAGTGGTTAACAAATATGCTTTTGTAGGTTTTGTTGTAAGATAGCTTTTTTTTATTAGCATTAATAAACTTACAACCAGATATTTTTAGCGACCAGATTTCTAACTTTGCTGTAACCTTTTTTTGAATTAAAACTTTGGCTTGGCTTGTTCCTTATATGGCCAGAATGCCTTTCATTTCTATAGTAATAAATGTATTTCAATTGAGTTGATTGCTTTTTTCTTTTGTTACAAACAAGGTCAAAAGCCTCTTTGTAACAAAAGAAAAAAGCGACAAAAACTGTTAGTTAATAAGCTAATCCAAGACTACGAGTTGTTTCAGGACCTAAATAAACACGAACACTTAAAAAGTCAGTAGGACATGCTGTTTCACAACGTTTACAACCTACACAATCCTCTGTTCGTGGAGCAGAAGCTATTTGGCCTGCTTTACATCCGTCCCAAGGAGCCATTTCTAAAACATCTGTTGGGCAAGCTCGAACACACTGAGTGCAACCGATACAAGTAGCATAAATTTTAACAGAATGTGACATTATTTTTTGGAGTTAAAAAATTTTAAGATTACGGATTAATAAAAATAAAAAATAAATAAGCTTTATTTTTTTTTTGTTTTGAGCAAAAAAAATTTTTTAGCTAACATTTGAAAGTTTGAATTTAAAATATAAATAAAGCTGTAGTTTTTGATTCTAATTTTTGCTACATCAATTTTTTTTCTAATGACAAAAACAATATTTGTTCAGCAAAAAAATACAAAGAGAACAGACTTTTTTTGCATTTACAATCTAAAATAAAAAGTTACTTTTTGTTCCGTAAACAAAGCAATAAAGGATTTCTTTTTTACTTTGTTTTTGAAAGTCAATAGCGAGTAGTCGTTGTGAAAAAAAGTGAAAAAAGTTTAAGGTTAGTTACAAAAGCTTATCAAAAATGCACAACCTAAACTTTACTTTTATAAAAAGAAGTTAACCTATAGACTACGTTACAAAAAATCAACTTGCAAGGACACAGTATTAATGTGTCCAAACCCCCCCCCCCCCTTTTGTTTTTAGCATTTAAGCAAATTTGTAGATAACTTCAATGTCAAATTTAAAAAAGACTTGCATTTTTTAATAAGTTTTACATGAAGTCAAAAAATAAGAAAATTTTAAAGTTTTTTGTCACTTAGTGATTTTCTTTTTTTAATCTTAGTAAAAAAAACACTTTTTTTTAAATAATATGTTATTTTAACATTTATATATATGTATATAAATGTTAAAATAGCATATTATTTATTGACTATTTACATATTTTTTATTTTATTATATTTTATTATATCATAGATAACAAATAAAAAAAAATGTTCGCGGATTTTTTACAAAACTTGAGTAGAAAAAAACTAAGTGAAACTTAATAACTAAAAATTGAAACCGTAGTACACTTGATTTTGAGGTAAATCGAGTTTTTGTTTTTTTAATGTTTTTAGTATAATTTTTTGCATTTTGTCACGAAAATTTTTGAAAAAAATTCAAATGTTTTTTAAATATTTTAGTTTCTTAAATCTTGTAAAAAACTGGGTCTGAGTGGTTAAAAACTTTTTCAATTTAGAAATTGTATTTTTCGAGTTTTGTTTTAACTTTATTAACAAAACGTTTCGGTTTTTTTTTTAGTTGATCATCTAGATTAACAAACCAATTTATGTGAAAAAGTGTTAACTTTTATTTATAAAAAAATAAAACAAAATCAATAACCAAAAAAGAGAAAGCTTCTATTTATTACGACCTAGTTTTTTATCTGAGTGTGGAGGGACTTGAACCCCCGACCGATCGGTTCGTAGCCGATTATTCTATTCCAACTGAACTACACACTCTACTGTAAAATATAAAAGAATTATACAGTATTTTTTTATATAATCTAATGAGGTTGCTCCTATTCTCATTTTGGTACATTTTTTTTTATTTTGGGTTTTAGAATTTTGTGCAGGGTTTTATTTTTATGGTAAAAACAAGCGGTGTAAAAAAAAACAGCTCCTTAGCGTATTTTCAAAAGTTTTTACCTTGTACTTAACGTGTAAGGCCTTGTTTTTTCTTCTAAGGTAAAAGCTAGTTGACATTTTTTGCATTTACGATGTTAAATTATTCGAACGGTTTTACAACTTTCCACTTGTGAAAAGTGAGTTGGAAACGAAGTTTTTTATTTTTCACCGAACAGTCAACAAAACAAACGCCTAGCTTTTCTGTTTTTTGCCTTGTTGAATCTGCTTGACTAAATTCCTACAAAGACCTCACATTTTTTCACCTTTAGTAAAAAAATGTAAGATCAAAACTTTAACCTTTTTTCCTGAAAAACTTTTTGTTTTAGATAAAAAATTTATTTCTTTTATAAAAATTGAGCTAAAGTTTCGGTTTTAAATAAATTTTTGTTTTATTTAGTTTTTGTTTTTAACAAATATTAAACAATACTTTTTTATTAACAAAAAATAAAAAAAAAGGTTTTTAGACAGCCATCGCTAAAATTTTGACTTTTTAAAGAAAAATCATATAATTGAGGTAATAAGAAAATCCAATTACAAAAATGAAAAACAAAATTAAACTTTTTAAATACTAAAGTTTATCTTTTCTAATTTTTTTTGTCTCTGTTAAAATCGATTTTTCATATTGCTTTTTTATACAAAATTTTTAATTTAGCTCATTCCGGGGTTAAAACTTTTCAGATTTTAACTTTATAAACCAAAGCCTCGTTTTTTTTTCCCTGTAGGGAAAAAGCAAGGTTGAGACTTACGGTTTCTACGAACAAAAAAAAAAAATGGTGATTACAAAATGAGTTAAAAATTTTTTAATCATAGTTTTATTTTATTTGTTGGTCCCTTGCTAATTAAAAAAGTTGTGTTCGTTTGACGGATCTTTTTTATTTAGTACAGTTGTACTTTTTAATTTAAAATTCAAAAGAAAAAAAGTCAATTTTACTTAATTTTTATTATTAATAATAAAAACTAAGATTGTTAATTCGATAACTATATTAAAGTTCAAATTAAAAGATATACACAAAAAAATTGAGTCTTTAAATAGTACCAAACTCAAAAAGTTACACCTTTAATTTTTCAAAAAAGTACTAAAACTAAAAAAAAAGATGTAACAAAAAAAGAAAAACAGACAAGTTTCATTTATGTTTTTTATTATTTCCAAAATAGCTAATTATGTCTAATACTGTTATCGTTGAAAGCAGACCAGTTTTTCCATTTACTGCAATTGTTGGTCAAGAAGAAATGAAATTAGCTTTAATATTAAATGTTATTGACCCAAAAATAGGTGGTGTTCTTATAATGGGCGATCGGGGAACAGGTAAATCCACTACAGTTCGTGCTCTTGTAGATCTTTTACCTGAAATTACAATTGTAGCAAAAGATCCTTTTAATTCAGACCCTTTAGACCCAGAATTAATGAGCGAAGAGGTTCGTAAAAAATTCCAAAAAGGAGAACCTTTAGAAGTTACAACAAAAAAAATTACCATGGTTGATTTACCTTTAGGGGCAACCGAAGATCGTGTTTGTGGAACAATTGATATTGAAAAAGCTTTAACAGAAGGTGTAAAAGCTTTTGAACCGGGGTTATTAGCCTCTGCTAATCGAGGGATTTTGTACGTTGATGAGGTTAATTTACTTGATGATCATCTTGTTGATGTTTTGCTAGATTCAGCAGCTTCGGGGTGGAATACTGTTGAACGAGAAGGTATTTCTATTAGTCATCCAGCAAGGTTTATCTTAGTAGGAAGTGGTAACCCTGAAGAAGGGGAGCTTCGCCCTCAATTATTAGATCGTTTTGGAATGCATGCTGAAATAGGAACAGTTCGTGAACCTGATTTAAGAGTCCAAATTGTTGAACAGCGATCAGCTTTTGACGAATCTCCTTTAACTTTTCGTGAAAATTATAAAGAGTCGCAGGAAGGTTTAAGTCGAAAAATAGTTGAAGCTCGAGAGCTATTAAAAAAAGCTGAACTTTCATATGATTTACGAGTTAAAATTTCTCAAATCTGTTCTGAGTTAAATACTGATGGTTTAAGAGGCGATATTGTTACAAATCGAGCTTCAAAAGCTTTAGCTGTTTTTGAAGGGCGAACAGTTGTTACCTCGAATGATATTTTTCGTGTTATTCCACTTTGTTTACGCCACCGGTTAAGAAAAGATCCTTTAGAAACTATAGATTCTGGGAATAAAGTTCGCGAGGTTTTTCAAAAAATTTTTGAATAATTTTTTACGTCCGAGAAGTAAGCTTAAAACTGTAAATTTCAATTTTTGGTCAAAACTTTTTATTTTTGCTAAGTGGCTTCGCTTGCCAACCTTAGTAGGGTCAAAACTTGAAAAGTCTCACCCTTATAAAGTAGAGCTCTGTTTTTTTTACGGAAAAAAGCAAGGTTTAAACCTACGGTTTCTACCAACAAGGTAGCCAGCTTTTTTGTAGTAACCGAAGGTTCCAACCTTGCTTTTTCCCGTAGGGGAAAAGCCGAGGCTTTCGTTTTTACTCAAAACTTTGTTGCATTCAAGGTGAAAAACTTTTTCAAAGAAAAAAGAAAAGGAAAAAACTTTTTAACTTTTTCCCTTACACCTTTGATGTAAGGGAAAAAGTTTTCATCGAAAATAAAAAGTGTAAAAGTTCTTGTAGAAGTTTTGCATGTTAAAATTTTGGATTCTAGAGACAAAATTACTACGAGTGCGACAGTTTTTGTTTTGTAAAAAAAACTTAAAAAAAAAGGTAAAAAAAAATTGTGTTTTTACTCTACAAAGCAATAAATTTGTAAAGTCCATTTGATTTTTACAGTTAAAATCAAACAGTTTTGTTGCTATAACTTCCATGCGGGAATTGAAATTTTTTCTGTTTCGACCTTGTATTGGAGGTACAAAAAAACTTTTTTTGCTATAGTTCCGTATGTTTTGTAGCGAACGAAGGCTAAAAGTTTAGGCCCTTTCGTCTTAAATAAAAAGTTTAAATCTTACACTTTTTAACTAACCGTGGAAAAGTGTAAAGGCCTTCGTAAAAACAAACGTTGCTCGGCATAAACAGGAATAAGATCGCTTTTTTTCTTTAATTTTGGTAATTTTTCCAAAAATGACCCGCTTTAATTCTGAATCCAAGCTGTTTGAAACTTTGTGGTCTTTTAATACTATGCTACTTCTCTAAAAATACATTCTCTTATTATAAAAATATATTAAATCGAAGGAAACCTAATTATGTTCTTTGCCAATGCTTTAAAAGATTATGTTGATCAATTAAATGATTTAGCTCTTCTTTTAACTGATAATTTTACCTTTTTTACTTTTTGCAAATCTTTACTTTTTTATTTTTTTGATTCATTCAAATTAGTTTTTATTTATATTTTTTCGTGTAAATGGCTAACCGATTTTATTGAGTTGCCATGTAGTTTTAAGTCAAATTATATTGCCATTCTTGAAGGTCAAAATTTGTTTGAAAGTAATGTTAATCCAAGTTTTTTTGAATTTTTAGAAACAAAAACTTTAACATCTAATTTATTTTTAACAGGGATTTTGAATAGTTTTTTCTTATCGTTGCCTTTTTCTGTTCCACATTTGTTAACTCTTAGAGCTTTTTTAATCAATGGATTACCTGCCGGTGTTGCTACGGCAACAGGCACAATTGTAGGACAATTAAGTTTTTTTCTTTGTGTTTTTTTTGGTTTTGAATCTGTTTTACTACCTTTTTTAAGTTTTGAACCATTTAATTATATTTTAGGGTTTGTTATTTTAGTAAATGTTTTATATAGCATGGTTCATAAACCTAATATGGATGTGATAAAGATGTTTGAGTCTAATCTTTTATTAAAATTTTTTAGTTTAAATTTTTTATTAGCCTGGACCGAACAAACAAGTCTTTTTCAGTATTTTGGAAATTTAACAGTTAGTAATCTTCCAACATTATTACAAGGAGCTGACAATTCAGTTGTCCAAATAAACAAAATTTCTGATTTTTATTTACCAAATAGTCTTTATTTAATTGGACTTTTGATCGGAAGTTTTTTATGGACTGGTTTGTTTGGTTTAATTATTACGTTTATGCGCGATTTTCTTTCACAAATAACACGAACTCCCTTTTTATTTATTAATGAACGAATTCATAAGTTTCTTTGTGTTTTGACTTTAACTTTATGTTTAACTTCTATTCCTTATTACGGTTTTGATTATTTAGTTTCAGCACCGCTAGGTTTTATTAGTCAAGATAAAGCTTTAAATTTTTTTAAAGCGAAAACAAATTATTTAACTCTTAGTCAAGATCAATCAGGTATATTAAATGAATCTTTTATAAATCCTATCCCTTTCGATCGGACGTTGCAAATAGAACCTAAATCTAAAGAAAGTTATCTTAGTACTTTTGAAGATAATTCGATAGATGCTGAAAACAGTTGGAAAAATAGAGAAGTGCTTCGTCCTGTTCAATCAGAACGGTCTTCAAAAACCTCTCGTAGGTCAAATACTTCTCAAAGTGAAGAAGTGGTGCAACAAGAAGAAAAATATATAAAAGATTTTTATAAAATAAACCCTCTTACTTTTGTTTCGACGAAAAATTTTACCAAGGTCGAAAAAGATATTGATAAAATAGCAAATAATTTGTTTAATCCAATAGCGTACCAATATTATCAAGCAAATATAAATGAAGTGCCTTATACAAGAAAATTATTTCGTGAAAAATTTTATAAAAACCCGGTGTATCAAGCTTTTGTTAATTTAGATATGATAGGGTTTTTAAAAGGACAGCCAGAATTTTATAATTTAACTGCTAAAGATGAAGCTGATTTATATAAAAGACGTTCTATTTTAGAAAATTATTTGCATTCCATTTGTGATTATAAAGACCTTGTATTAAAAGAACAAAAAAAAAATTCTTATGCTGAAAAAGTTTATAATCAACAATTTAAAGGGTCTTTAGACCTTGTACGTCACTATTTTGCTATTTCATTAACCAATCCGGTTGAGCGTCTACGTTCTGGCAGATTTTCGCCTAAAAATGAAACTGTTGAAGTTAAAAAGGTTTTAAAATTTGATCAACCTCTATATAATAGCTCTTTAAAAAAACTAAATTTATTACATGAAGAATTAAATCCAAATTTGAAAACTAAGTCAGTAGTAACAATGAATTCATTAGAAATTCAAAAACCAGATAGTTTGAAAATAGATAATCAAAAAGATATTTCTGCTATTTTAAAAATAGAAGAAACAGACGCAATACCTTTTTATATAGGTTGGGATACTACATTACGGAAATTTTTGGTTAAACAAGCTTGTACTCCAGGAATACCGTATGGTAATCAAGCATTTTTAAATAACTCGTCTCTTTTATCTGAGCCAGTGATCCAGGATTACAATAACCAAACTCAATTACCAACTTATTTTTCATTTCAATCGTGGCCTTTAAATTCAATTGAAAATACCTCTAAAGCTGTTTTAGGTAAAAATCTTTCCATTCCTTATAATGTCTTATCTAAAGACGAGGCTTTGAAAGTAGCGCAACTTTTAGGTCTTAAAACCGTTGAATTTGAGAAAGCTAATTTAAGTAAAAGTCATTTATTAGAAACGGAAAATCTTCCTTTTTATAATTGGACTCGTTTTTTAGTTACTGAAGAAAAAGCTCGAGTTGCAAAAGAATTAGGCGATTTTATTGATCTTGGTAATACACCACCGCCGCAATTAGGAGGATTGTCGTGGCCTGGTATAAATAAAAATTTAAGACAGTTAATTAATTTTATTCCTAACTCTAAATAATTTTTTGAGTTAAGTAGTTTTTTTTAATATAAGTCAGGGGCCTCGTCTTTTTCCCCTAGGGAAAAAGCAAGGTCGGAACTTTCGGTTCCTACAAAAAAATAGCTTTTATTTTATAAGATTAAAAAGGTTACTTTTAACCTTGTAAAGTAAAGCAGACAAGGAAAAAAAATAACAAATCAAACCCTTTACTAATAAAACAAATTCATTTTCATTTTATGTAGACTGCTTTGCTTGCCAATAAAAACTTTTCACTTGTAGGGAAAAGTTTCAATCTGTTTTTTTCCTTGCAGGAAAAAAAAAGGCCTTGCTTTTTCCCCTAGGGGAAAAAGCCGAGGCTCTTGTTTTTATTCCAGGGTCAAAATCTCAAAAGTTTCAAGGGGGATTAGTCGACTTTTGGAGGCGGTTTCCATTCTAGACAGAAACTTCTTTCAAAAGTCAAAGGTTAAAAAAAAGGTGAAAAAATTATTTTCATGAATCGTAAAGACAAAGTTGAACATTTTAGAGTTTTGATTCTTAGAAAAAAAGCAAAAACTATGTTCAACGTCTGTTTCGATTGTTGTTATAAGGTCTATAAGTAAGGCTAAAAACAAAAATGTTTTGTTTGCTCAAATTTTAAGCTTTGTTTTTAGCTGGATATATATTAGTTTTTGTCTATTTTTAATACTTATTTTTCCTAGTAAAAAAAAATTTAGTTTTTTAGCTAAAACGAAAAGGCAAAAAAGTTTACAAAAAAGCAGTTTTTAGTAGATAAAATTTTAGTTAAATTTTACAAAACTCTCATTTAATAAAAACGTTTTTGTTAAAAAATCATTTTTTAACTTCTATTTAATAAAATAGTAAACTTTTTCTATTAAACAAATAACGTTTTGACAAATATAATGTTATTTATTCTTCTTTTTTTTAGAGTTTTTGTTTTTAAAAATGTTTCATTTTTTACTGATATTGATAATTTTATATATATAAGATAACATAGGAAGTAGCTTATTTATAAAAAAAGCGAACATAGTTTAGGGGTAAAATGTCGCCTTGCCAAGACGATGTCGGGGGTTCGATTCCCCCTGTTCGCAGTACGATTTTTTTTCTTCTTGTAGGACTTTTTTTTTTATTAAAACTTAATTTATACGATTTGTTTTTATTCGAAACACAAATAACTAAACCTCTTTTTTGAGAATGTTACGCGAGGTCATTTTTTTCTTTTTTTTATCAGTTTTAATTAAAGTTTGATACTAATTGTTTTACTTTTGGTAAAAACTTTTCATTGAAAATGAGAAGTTTAAGTCTTACGTTCTTTCATTTTTGTAAGAATTTTGCAGCGTAAATACAAAATTCTTACAAAACCCTTGTCTGCAAGGTGTAAAGCATGAGGTACTTACAAAAGCTAAAAAATAAACTTCTTGTTGGTTCTACCTTACAAGGTTTAAACTTTTTTCATTCTAACCTTGATAAATTCAAAAATCAAAAGTTATAACGCCTTTGCCGGGGGTCAAAACTGGAAAACTATTTATTTTGGCAAAAGCTTTCATACTTTTTCACTAAACGTGAAAAAGTGTAAGATTGAAACTTTTTCTGTTTGATGAAAAGTTTTTACCCCAAGAAAAAAATAAGGTTTGTAAGTTAAGTTGCCGACTATAGTAAAAAACCTAAACTTTGCATCTTTAATTAAAAATTCTATTTCTCATTACTTTTTAATTGAACCTTTTTAATTGAATTAAATTCTAACTTCTAACTTTTATTTAATAATGAGCTTTTTTTTTATGTTTTGTCTGCTAAAAACAAAAAAGGAATGGCAAGTTTTCCTATAGTCTCTTCGAGTAGGATTTGAACCTACGACCAATCGGTTAACAGCCGATTGCTCTACCACTGAGCTATCGAAGATTTATGTAAATATATTTTATCTAAATATGGTTTAATAATCTATTGGTTTTAAGTATAAAGTTGTCCAATAGTCTCATTGAGTAGGATTCGAACCTAAGACCAATTGATTAACAGCTGATTACTTTACCACTGAGCTATCGAAAATTTATATAAGTATATTTTATCTAAATATGGTTTAATAACCTATTGGTTTAAAGTATAGTAGATATTTGTTTGTAATCTCTTATATACTTAAAACCAATAGATTTTTTAAAAATACAGTTTTTATTGTTTATTTTTTTTAGTTAAATAGCGAAAATGTTAGAGCTTTTTCTTTTTTTATTATTAAAAGGCTTAGTATAAAAAAGGTGAGAGCAGCTTTTTTTATCTTAATTTTTTTGCGGAATCAATTAACCGTTAAATTGAAATTGTGGTTCGGGATAGTTTAAGAATCTTCTTTTTGATCATTCAATTGTAAATTGGTTAATTTTTCGTTTGTTTCTTTTTTAGCAATTCGATCAGCTATGTAAAATGCTTGAACCGCTTGTTTTAGCGCTTTTTTTTTCCAAACGGTTTTTCGTAAATTTTTTTTCGATTTCGAGGTTCTTTTTTTAGGAACAGCCATTTTTTATCTCCTTTTTATTTTTATAATAGAACTGCAGCTGATTTTGCTGCAGTATTTGTAACTAAAACAACAATAGTTTTTTGTTGTATATAGTTGTTTTTTTTGTGTGGGGGTTTATTTTGAGCCGAGTTGATAAAACAAAATTGTCAATTTAGTAAAATTGCTTTTGAAAAAATTTTCAAAGCCTTCTTTCAGAAAGTTAGCGTTTTAAAAAATAGCCAAACAACAAAGTTAAAGTTTTTGTTAAAAAAAACTGTGAAAATAGCACTTTTTTTTGATGTTTTTGGGGTTTAAAGTATCAGAACAATATTTTTTATGATTTTGGTGGTTTTGTTGTTTTTTGTTTTAGACTGCGGTCAAAACGATGAGTTTTAACTTTTTATGGAAAAGCAAAGCCAATAAAGTTTTGGGTTCTATTATTAAAACTTTTCGGTTTGGTCTTTTTTCTCGTAAAACTTTGTTTGTTTTTAATTGTTAATAAACAAAATAGCATTTATTTTTTTTTAAGACTTATTTTATTTTTAATAAGTGTTTAAAATTTTTAGTCAAAACAGTCGGGTCTAAGCAATAAACACAAATAGGTGTTATATCGTATTATACTTTGCCACATAAAATCTTTTACTTCAACCTTTTTAACATTGCTTCGAATTAATTAAAAGTAAATCTTTTTGAAAGTTAATTATATTGTTTATTGGCTCAGGGAAAAGAAAGATTAAAAAATTTATATAAAAAAAATAAAGTAGGCAAAGCTTAGTCTTTCAGAAAAATCTAGTGTATTGAAAGAGTTAATAATTTTAAGCAATTTTCTATTTTTCTTATTACAAAAAAGCTAAGAAAAAAATATACTTTAATTCAATAGTTTTTCGCTCCGCTCAAAAGTCTAAATATTAAAAATGCTTTCTATTCAAATTAAGTTAATTTTTAAGTTAGTTTTTTTTGTAGGAACCGAAGGTTCCAACCTTGCTTTTTCCCTACGGGAAAAAGCCGAGGCAAATTTTTGTTTCTTTTGTTAGTTAAAATGTTTATTTCATTTAACTGTTTTTTGTTTTGTTTTTATTTTTTATAAGTTATTATAAAGAAAGAATAAAGTTTTAGCAAACAATAAATTTTAAAAAAATTATTTTTATTTTTTTTATGTTTTTTAATACTGTTTTTTTTTTACTTTTTTGCGAAAACTAAAAAAAATCATTACAATATGGCTCAATTGGAGAGATGGCTGAGTGGCCGAAAGCGGCTGATTGCTAATTTGCTGTATAGAAATATACCGAGGGTTCGAATCCCTCTCTCTCCGTTTTTTAAGCTCAAGTTTTTTTATAAACTTTATTACTTAAAGAAAACATAAAGGTTAACCTTTTTAACCTTTATGTTTTCTTTAAGTAATAAAGTCTCGGTACAAAACTGAGTAAATATGAAAAAGTTAAAAAAAAAATAAAAACCTTGTTGACTCTTCTTTACAAACTCTAACTACTTTTACCCTGGACTGCAGGTTCAAAGCAAGGGCCTCAATTTTTTCCCTACGCCCTTTGCAAGAATTCTCTAAAGTAGAGCCTCGTCTTTTTCCTACGGGAAAAAGCAAGGCCTGTTTTTTTCCTTACCGGAAAAAAACAGGTTGAAACTTTTCACTATAAGTGAAAAGTTTTTATTGAAACCTACGGTTTCTACCAATAAAAGTTTTACAACGGCCTTCACATTTTTTTATTAAAGATGAAAAAAAGTAAGGTTGAAACCTTTTGAAATTGAAAAAAAAATTAGTTAAGTTTTTTTGCTTTTAAAAAACCAAAGGTTTGAGTTTTTGATAACTTTTGTAGGAACCGAAGGTTCCAACCTTGCTCCCGTAGGGAAAAAGATGAGGCCAATTTTTTGTTTTAAAAAGTTATTACAAAATGTATATTTTGTAATATTACACATTACTACTTTAAAATAAGAAGTAAGGTTAAAAAAATCTTTTATGAGTTTCTTTTTTTCTTAACTTTTTGCATTACTTTTTATTAAAAAAAAAGTAATCTGTAATCTGTAACAAATTATATTTTAAATTTCACTGAAACCTTTTCTCAAAAATGATAAGTTTGGACTAGAAGTTTAAACCAAAGTGAAACAACGGTCAAAAAAAAACGATTGAAACTTTTTATTCTATGTAAAAGGAGTTTCTCCCTTTTAAAGCAAGCACCTATTCAAAAACGTTTAAACTATTTTGGTAAAAATCGAAATTTTATTAACTTTGCTTTATTTTAATACAATTTTCAGAAATACTTTAACTCCTTATAATTAGTGTTTAATATCAAACTTCTACTAAGTTTACTGAAAAAAAGAAACTTCTTAAGCAAAAAAAATTGCGTTACAATAGTTTTAAGAAATATAACTTATTTAATAAATAACTATTTATGGTTATTTATTTGCTATAGATAATTAAGTTTTCAAAATGTTTTTTTTTACAAATTTAAGAGTTTAATACTAGAAAACTATAATTCAAAAAACTTGTTTACGTTTTTTTTATTCAACTCAGGTTAAATCTTTTTGACCAATACTGTTTTGGATAAAAAAACCCCATTTTCGTCATGTTTATTAGAAAAAACAAGAATTTTTTAGTCTTGACAAAAAATAATAAAAGTTAGTTTAAAGAATTTGGGAAAAAGATTACCAACAAAATTTAAAACAAAAGTTTTGACTAGTCTTAATATGAGGATTTGTAAAGGAGTTTATAGAAATGACAATTAGTCCACCAGAGCGTGAAGCTAAAAAGGTAAAAATTGTTGTGGATCGTGATCCGGTAAAAACAAGTTTTGAAAATTGGGCAAAACCTGGTCATTTTTCAAGAACTTTAGCTAAAGGACCAACGACAACAACTTGGATCTGGAATTTACACGCTGAAGCCCATGACTTTGATGCACACACAACTGATCTTGAAGAAATTTCTCGAAAAGTTTTTAGTGCACATTTTGGCCAATTAGGAATTATTTTCATTTGGTTATCGGGTATGTATTTTCACGGTGCTCGTTTTTCAAACTACGAAGCTTGGCTAAGTGATCCAACACATATTAAACCGAGTGCTCAAGTTGTTTGGCCTATTGTTGGTCAAGAAATTTTAAATGGAGATGTTGGAGGAGGCTTTCAAGGTATTCAAATTACTTCTGGCTTTTTTCAATTATGGCGTGCTAGTGGTATTACAACAGAATTACAACTTTATTCAACTGCAATTGGCGGTTTAACTATGGCTGCGGCAATGTTTTTTGCCGGCTGGTTTCATTTTCATAAAAGTGCGCCAAAGTTAGAATGGTTTCAAAACGTGGAATCTATGTTAAATCATCATTTAGCTGGTTTATTAGGATTAGGAAGTTTAGGTTGGGCCGGTCATCAAATTCATGTATCTTTACCTATTAATAAACTTTTAGATGCAGGAGTAGACCCTAAAGAAATTCCGTTACCTCATGAACTGTTATTAAATCCAAGTTTAATGGCTCAACTTTATCCAAGTTTTAAACAAGGGTTAGCTCCGTTTTTTACATTAAATTGGGCGGAATATAGTGACTTTTTAACTTTCCAAGGAGGATTAAACCCGGTAACAGGTGGTTTATGGCTTACAGATACTGCTCATCACCACTTAGCTATTGCGGTATTATTTATTGTTGCCGGCCATATGTATCGTACTAACTGGGGTATTGGACATAGTATGAAAGAAATGTTAGATTGTTTTTAGTCTCTTCTAAGAGAAATCTTAGTCGCTTATTCTGTTTAAAAAAGAGAAACTCTAAACGAAAAGAGGTTTTTTAATGGCAAGAGCTTGAAAAATTTCCAATGACGTAGACAATTCTTTGCCAAGCTATAAATTAAAATCGTTACCTCTCACAAAAAATTCACAATTCAATTCTTTTAATCTTCCTTTTTTTTACTTCAACCTGTTTTTTCAACCAGGAATCTACGCTATTGTAAACATTCAAACAAATAAATATTATATAGGTGAAGCTAGCAATTTAGCTGATCGTCTAAGTCATTATATTTTACAACTCAATGTTGAAAAATATGACTGCCAGCAACTTCAAAAAGATTGGCAAATTTATGGAGAAAAATTTTTTGATTTTTTGATTCTAGACATTGGAACACTTGAATGATCTGATCGAATTAAATGTTTGAAAGTTGAACGGCAATTTATTCAAAAATTTCGCGAGAGCATTTATAATACGATGAGTATTCGTAAAATCGAAAAGCTTTCAAAACTATCAAATCGTACAAATAGTATTCAAATTAAAGCAAATGATGAAATTTTTCAAAACATAAGCGAAGCTTCAAAACTTTTTGGGGTTAGTCCTTCAACAATTCGATCGCGATTAAATAATCCAAAGTACTCGAATTGGTCTTATATTAATAAGGAAAGACAGGTCGCTACTAATCTTGCAAGGGGTGTAGTTATTGAGGATAAATATTACTTGAGTGTTAGTATGGCAGCGGCGGCTGAAGGAATAAGTGAAAAAACACTTCGAAAATATATTAAACTGAAACCAAATTGGAATTTTTTCGATATGTTTACAGATAAACAAAAAAAGGAAATTCTACAATTAAATGAAAGTATTAGAACATCTAATGCAGGGGGTTATAAATTAGGGTGGAGTGTTTAAATAAATAACCAAATTTTTTCAAGTATTCGTAAAGCTAGTATTGTTTTTAATATTGATTCGCGTACTGTTCGGAAAAAGATTGAATCAAAAAATTTTGTTGAATGGAAATGAGCAGATGATTCTAATTTATAGAAGGTTCAACGACTATCCCAGAAGGGAGTAGGGTGGAAGCGATTGCCACTCGAAAAAGCAGATACTTTCGTTTATTTGTTAAATTAAAAACTTTACCTAACTTTCTTTACCTATCGGTAAAGCATAGGCTTTAGACCTTAAGGTTTGCTTACAAGTTCGCAAACTACCCTACGGCAAAGGAGGTAAAGCATGGGCAAATAAAAATGGTAAAGATATAGTCTGGTCTTTATTGAAAAATAAAGAAAGTTGAAATAAAACCTTGCTACGCGGCTGCAAAGTGGCTGTCAAAAAACCAAAGGGCTAAGCCTTAAAGGCTGCGGAAATAAACGCCTTTTGGGCAGGTTTTTTTTTAAGGCTTTATTAAAAGTTAGCGACTTTTAATTAACAAAAACGGCGCACAAAGGCCCATTTACTGGTGAAGGTCACAAAGGGCTTTATGAAATTTTAACAACTTCATGGCATGCTCAATTAGCTATTAATTTAGCTTTATTTGGTTCTTTATCTATTATTATAGCTCATCATCAATATGCGATGCCTCCATATCCTTATTTAGCAACAGACTATGCGACACAATTATCTTTATTTACGCACCATAATTGGATTGGTGGATTTTGTATTGTTGGAGCAGCAGCTCATGCCGCTATTTTTATGATTCGTGATTACGATCCCACTAATAATTATAACAACTTATTAGATCGTGTAATTCGTCATCGTGATGCAATTATTTCTCATTTAAATTGGGTTTGTATTTTTTTAGGCTTTCACAGTTTTGGTTTATATATTCACAATGATACAATGAGTGCTTTAGGTCGACCAGCGGATATGTTTTCAGATACAGCTATTCAATTACAACCTGTTTTTGCTCAATGGATTCAAAAAACACATTTCTTAGCTCCTGGGTTCACAGCTCCTAATGCTTTAGCTAGTACAAGTCCTAGTTGGGGTGGAGATGTTGTAGCAGTAGGTGGAAAAGTGGCAATGATGCCTATTTCGTTAGGTACATCAGATTTTCTGGTTCATCATATTCACGCTTTTACTATTCACGTAACAGTACTTATTTTATTAAAAGGTGTTTTATATGCACGTAGCTCACGTTTAATTCCAGACAAAGCAAACTTAGGCTTCCGTTTTCCGTGTGATGGACCAGGACGTGGCGGAACTTGTCAAGTATCGGCTTGGGATCACGTATTCTTAGGATTATTCTGGATGTATAATGCAATTTCTGTTGTTATTTTTCACTTTAGTTGGAAAATGCAATCGGATGTTTGGGGAAGTGTTAATGCTTCTGGTATTTCCCATATTACTGGTGGTAACTTTGCTCAAAGTGCTAATACAATTAATGGTTGGTTACGTGATTTCCTTTGGGCTCAATCATCTCAAGTTATTCAATCTTACGGATCAGCTCTTTCGGCTTATGGACTTATTTTTTTAGGCGCTCATTTTATTTGGGCTTTTTCTTTAATGTTTTTATTTTCCGGTCGTGGTTATTGGCAAGAATTAATTGAAAGTATTGTATGGGCTCATAATAAACTGAAAGTAGCCCCAGCTATTCAACCGCGAGCTTTAAGTATTACTCAAGGTCGAGCTGTTGGTGTTGCTCATTATCTTTTAGGTGGAATTGCTACTACGTGGTCATTCTTCTTAGCCCGTATTATTGCGGTTGGATAATGTTTTAACGAACTTTACTATCAAATTTATTTAAAATTTGATAGTAAAATGAAACAGTGTAAAACGCTAAATGGTATTGTTTTAATTATTAAAATTAAAACAATACCATTTAGCGTTTTTCATTTATCCCCGGTTTTTATTGCCTAAATTTTAACGTTAAAATAGTTTTAAAATAAAACCTAAATGTAAAGTAGAATCAAAAATTATTAATTTTTTATAAAAAATAAATTTATTAACTATTCAATATCAATTTATTAAACATAACATTAACCGAAGGCGAAGAGGCTATTTTTTTTAGTAGTCTTTTAGGTGACGGCCATATTTAAAAACGCGGAAACCTCTGTAGAATTAAAATAGAACATTGTTTTAGCCAGAGATAATACGTTTTCTGGAAATAGGAAAAACTTAAAAGACTGTGTTAAGATAATCAGTTGCTTCAATTAGCTAAAAGTTCTAAAAATAACGAAAGTTATTTTTTTTATTTGCAATCGGGTAATTATTTAGAAGAATACCATGGCCTATTGTCTCACCCCTATCTTTGGGAATCAAAACGCAAAAAACAGAACCATCAAAAAAAACTGGTTTTAAGGTTGTCACAAACTTTAGATATAACTAAAGCTTTTGACCTTTTACCTTGATTTATCTCGGCTTCGACTTTAAATTTAGCCTATTCAGCTGAAAAATTTGCTAATAAAAATGGAAATGTTATTTTTAATTTTGTTTTTTATAAAAGTGTACCTGGTTTTATGAAAATCTAAGACAATCTATAATCTTCTCCGTTGAATAAACCAAATAAACAAAAAACTATTTTTGTTAACAAAAAACTATCACGGAGAGTTTGATTCTGGCTCAGGATGAACGCTGGCGGCATGCCTAACACATGCAAGTTGAACGAAGCTTTGATTTATCAAAGACTGAGTAGCGGACGGGCGAGTAACGCGTAAGAATCTGCCCTTAGGAAAAGGATAACAACTGGAAACGGTTCCTAATACTTTATAAGCTGAGAAGTGAAAAGGTTTTAAACCCCGCCTAGGGATGAGCTTGCGTCTGATTATATACCCAGCTAGTTGGTGAGGTAATGGCTTACCAAGGTTACGATCAGTAGTTGGTCTGAGAGGACGACCAGCCGCATTGGGACTGAGACACGGCCCAGACTCCTACGGGAGGCAGCAGTGAGGAATTTTCCGCAATGGGCGAAAGCCTGACGGAGCAATGCCGCGTGAAGGATGAAGGCCTGCGGGTTGTAAACTTCTTTTCTTAGAAAAGAAAATGACGGTATCTAAGGAATAAGCATCGGCTAACCCTGTGCCAGCAGCCGCGGTAATACAGGGGATGCAAGCGTTATCCGGAATGATTGGGCGTAAAGCGTCTGTGGGTGATTTAAAAAGTCTATTGTTAAAACCCAAGGCTCAACCTTGGATCAGCAATGGAAACTGCTAGATCAGAGTACGGTAAGGGTAGATGGAATTACCGGTGTAACGGTGAAATGTGCAGATATCGGTAAGAACACCAACGGCGAAAGCAATCTACTAGGCCAAAACTGACACTGAGAGACGAAAGCTAAGGGAGCAACTAGGATTAGATACCCTATTAGTCTTAGCTGTAAACGATGGAAACTAAGTATTGGTCGAAAGAGCAGTTCTGTAGCTAACGCGTTAAGTTTCCCGCCTGGGAAGTATGCTCGCAAGAGTGAAACTCAAAGAAATTGACGGGGGCCCGCACAAGCGGTGGAGCATGTGGTTTAATTCGATGCAACGCGAAGAACCTTACCGGGGATTGACATTTTGCGCATTTTTTGGAAACGAAAAAGTTCAAACGCATAAACAGGTGGTGCATGGCTGTCGTCAGCTCGTGTCGTGAGACGTAAGGTTAAGTCCTGTAACGAGCGCAACCCTTATTATTAGTTGCTTTTAAAAACTAGTGAGACTGCCAGTTATAAGCTGGAGGAAGGTGAGGATGACGTCAAGTCAGCATGCCCCTTAAATCCCGGGCTACACACGTGCTACAATGGTTGGGACAAAGAGATGCTAACTCGTGAGAGTACGCCAACCTCAAAAACCCAATCTCAGTTCGGATTGGAGGCTGCAACTCGCCTCCATGAAGTCGGAATCGCTAGTAATCGCAGGTCAGCCATACTGCGGTGAATACGTTCCCGGGCCTTGTACACACCGCCCGTCACACCATGGAAGCTGATTGGGCCCGAAATCGTTGTAAACGCCTAAGGCACAGTTAGTGACTGGGGTGAAGTCGTAACAAGGTAGGGCTACTGGAAGGTGGCCCTGGATCACCTCCTTATAAAAAAATTACAATAAAATAGTCAAATATATTAAGGCTTATGACGGATACCTAGGCATTCAGAGACGATGAAGGGCGTGGATACCGACGAAACGCTTCGGGGAGTTGGAAACAAGCGGTGATCCGAAGATACCCGAATGGGGAAACCTGTAAAACTTCTTATTGAATTCATAGATAAGGAAGAGACAACTTGCTGAATTGAAACATCTTAGTAAGCAAAGGAAAAGAAAGCAAACGCGATTTCCTGAGTAGCGGCGAGCGAAACGGAAACAGCCTAAACCTATTGAATTTATTCAGTAGGGGTCGTGGGAAGAAATGTCATAAGGCACATAAAAATCGAAAATCAAGCAGCTGAATCCTGCACCAAAGAAGGTGAAAGTCCTGTAGTTGAAAGATTTTTAGGTCTATTTCTAATCCCGAGTAGCATGGGACACGTGAAATCCCGTGTGAATTTGCGAGGACCACCTCGTAAGGCTAAATACTCCTGAATGACCGATAGTGAAATAGTACCGTGAGGGAAAGGTGAAACAGAACCCCCGTAGGGGAGTGAAAAAGAACATGAAATCATAAGCTGACAAACAGTGGGAGCTTAGGTGACCGCGTGCCTGTTGAAGAATGAGCCGGCGACTTATAGGGAGTGGCTTGGTTAAGATGATCAGTCGGAGCCAAAGCGAAAGCAAGTCTGAATAGGGCGTTTGTCACTTCTTATGGACCCGAACCCGAGTGATCTAACCATGGCCAGGATGAAACTTGGGTAACACCAAATGGAAGACCGAACCGACCGATGTTGAAAAATCGGCGGATGAGCTGTGGTTAGGGGTGAAATTCCAGTCGAACTCGGAGCTAGCTGGATCTCCTCGAAATGTGTTGAGGCGCAGCGGTTGATGATGGGTTATTTAGGGGTAAAGCACTGTTTCGGTGCGGGCTGCGAAAGCGGTACTAAATCGTCGCAAACTAAGAATACTAAATACGCTTTCCATCAACCAGTAAGACAGTGGGGGATAAGCTTCATTGTCAAAAGGGAAACAGCCCAGACCACCAGCTAAGGCCCCTAAATGGCCGCTAAGTGGCAAAGGAGGTGAAAAGGCCGAGACAACCAGAAGGTTTGCTTAGAAGCAGCCATCCTTAAAAGAGTGCGTAATAGCTCACTGGTAGAGCCTTTTTGCGCCGAAAATGAACGGGACTAAGCGGCCTGCCGAAGCTGTGGGATTGAAAACATTTTGAATCGGTAGAGGAGCGTTCCGCTCTAGGGTGAAGTTTAAACGTGAGTTTGAATGGACGACGCGGAAGTGAGAATGTCGGCTTGAGTAACGCAAACATTGGTGAGAATCCAATGTCCCGAAAACCTAAGGGTTCCTTTACAAGGCTCGTCCATGAAGGGTTAGTCAGGTCCTAAGGCGAGGTCGAAAGGCGTAGTCGATGGCAAACAGGTTAATATTCCTGTACTTTTTTTCATTTGATAACGAAGGACGAAGAAGGTTACGGCTAGCAGAGATTTGGAATTCTCTGTAGAAATAGTCAAGTGGCAATCGAATAAAAACGATTGAAAAAACGAGACATGACATGCTTTTTTTCTCGGAAAAAAGTTAGCTTACATCAAACTTCCAAGAAAAGCTCGTATTATTTTACAATGAAAAAAACCTGTACCCGAAACCGACACAGGTAGGTAGGTAGAGAATACTAAGGGACGCGAGATAACTCTCTCTAAGGAACTCGGCAAAATGGCCCCGTAACTTCGGGAGAAGGGGTGGCTACTCGTAAGAGAGCTCGCAGTGACCAGGCCCAGGCGACTGTTTATCAAAAACACAGGTCTCCGCAAAGTTGTAAAACGAAATATGGGGGCTGACGCCTGCCCAGTGCCGGAAGGTAAAGGAAGTTGGTTATTCGATAAGAAAAAGCTGACGACCGAAGCCCCGGTAAACGGCGGCTGTAACTCTGACAGTCCTAAGGTAGCGAAATTCCTTGCCAAGTAAGTTTTGGCCCGCACGAAAGGCGTAACGATCTGGGCGCTGTCTCGGAGAGAGACTCGGTGAAATAGACATGTCTGTGAAGATGCGGACTACTTATACCAGGACAGAAAGACCCTATGAAGCTTGAAGGTAGCTTGGAATTGGGTTTGGGCTCTTTTTGCGCAGTCTAAGTGGGAGGCGAAGAGGATACGGTTTCGGCTTTATCTGAGCCATCAGTGAGAGACCACTCTAAAAGAGCTAGAATCCTAATAGGACTCCTTGAAACAGGATCCTTGACCGTTTCAGGCGGACCTTTTTTCTGGGGCGGATGCCTGCTAAAAGGTAACGGAGGTGTGCAAAGGTTCCCTCAGGCTGGACGGAAATCAGCTGTAGAGTGTAAAGGTAGAAGGGAGCTTGACTGCAAGACCTACAAGTCGAGCAGGGGCGAAAGCCGGCCTTAGTGATCCGACGGTACCAAGTGGAAGGGCCGTCGCTCAACGGATAAAAGTTACTCTAGGGATAACAGGCTGATCTCCCCCAAGAGTTCGCATCGACGGGGAGGTTTGGCACCTCGATGTCGGCTCATCGCAACCTGGGGCTGTAGTCGGTCCCAAGGGTTGGGCTGTTCGCCCATGAAAGCGGTACGTGAGCTGGGTTCAGAACGTCGTGAGACAGTTCGGTCCATATCCGGTATAAGCGCAAGAGCATTGAGAGGAGCTCAACATTGTACGAGAGGACCCGAAGGGACGTACCGATGGTGTACCAGTTCTTGTGCCAACAGGAAACGCTGGGTAGCTAAGTACGGAGTGGATAATCGCTGAAAGCATCTAAGTGAGAAGCCTACCTCAAGATGAATGCTCTTTATTAGATCGCGGCAAGACAAGCCGATAATAGGCGCCAAGTGTAAGATCTGTAAGGGTTTGAGCTGAGGCGTACTAAGAGATCAATCAATTTTGACTAATTAATAGAAAAGATTGTTAATTTTTGATAAAAATTAACAATCTTTTAGTTTCAAGTCCTTTTGGTTTTAAAAAACTAAAACCAAAAGGACTCTATACTTACGTGTTTTTAATAAGAGTTAATCTTTTTTCATAGAGTTCTTTGACTGGTGTCTTAGTTAAATTGGAACCACACCAACCCATCTCGAACTTGGTTGTTAAACAATTTAAGGGTAACAATACTTAGGGGGTAGCCCCTTGGGAAGATAGCCTGCTGCCAGTTTTGTCATCTCCTAAGTTTTCAATTAAAATAATTTATTAAATAAAAAATATAACAAATAATTAATTGTCAGAAACTTTTGAATATTTTAGTCTAATTGCGAATTTATTTAATCTATTTTTTAAAATGAGTAAGATCTATGATTGGTTTGAGGAACGACTAGAAATTCAAGCAATTGCTGATGATATTTCGAGTAAATATGTTCCGCCACACGTTAACATTTTTTACTGTCTAGGTGGAATTACGTTTACACTTTTTTTAGTTCAAGTAGCTACAGGTTTTGCTATGACTTTTTACTATCGTCCAACTGTAGCAGAAGCTTTTGCATCTGTTAATTATCTTATGACTAGTGTTAATTTTGGTTGGCTTATCCGCTCTATTCATCGTTGGTCAGCATCAATGATGGTATTGTCAATGATTTTGCATGTATGTCGTGTTTACTTAACAGGTGGCTTTAAAAGACCGCGTGAGTTAACATGGGTTACAGGAGTAATCATGGCTGTTTGCACAGTTTCTTTTGGGGTAACTGGGTATTCACTACCTTGGGACCAAGTTGGCTATTGGGCTGTTAAAATTGTAACGGGTGTACCTGATGCCATTCCTGTTTTTGGTTCAACTATTGTTGAATTACTACGTGGGGGTGTTGGTGTTGGTCAATCAACTTTAACACGGTTTTATAGTTTACATACGTTTGTATTACCTTTATTAACCGTTGTATTTATGCTAGCTCATTTTTTAATGATTCGAAAACAAGGAATTTCTGGTCCTTTATAAATCATTAAATAGTGAATCAAGTGGGTCAAAAGTTTGTATTGTAGAGACATTTTGACCCCGCTAGAATGGGAAACGAAAAACCTACTAATGGTAAAAAACAAGGTTGAGAGTAACCGCGAGAAAAACGACGTTTCATCGTAGCTTTTGCTTTTTTTGTAAAAAAAAAGTGAAAGCTATCTACTAAAAACGAAAGGTTGCTTTTTTTTGAAAAAAAGATCCTTCAGTTAAAAATAGCAAGATAAGTGTAAATAGAAAGCGAATGAAAACTTTGCAAAAATTTTTCCCCAAAAAAATTAACAATTTTTACCTTGTTTTGTTAGCCTTGTTACAGAAAACTAAGGTTTCAGTTGCTTTTTCAAAATTTAAAGTCTAAGTTTGTTATGTGCAAACTTAAAATTATGAGTTTGCTTTTTTATAGTTAATGCTAAAAGTTTTTTTTATAACTTTAGTTGTTGCAAAAAAAGCATTAACTTTTGACTTGAAGAGTATTTTATTATTTGTCATAACGTTTTATCTTCCTTCATATATACGTTGTCAACATTATCACTTTTAGAATTCAAATTCATTTTTACAGCTTTTGTTTCTTAGTACAACTCGTTTTTTCTTTTTCATTTTTATTTTTTTACTTAATCACAATAAAAAAAGAATAGTCTCTTATTTTTTTTATCAAAAAACTCTTTTTTTTCGCACAAAAAAACTGTTAATAAAAAGAGTCAAATTCAAATAAAAAAAAAAAATGAGATTCATAGATAATAAACGGAAAAAGATAAAAGATAAAAGTAGAAAACTATTTAACTTCAAGGTAAAATATAAGCAAAAACAAAAAAAATAATTTTTTGTAGGAACCGAAGGTTCCAACCTGGCTTTTTCCCTACGGGAAAAAGCTGAGGCCTCACTTTTACCTAGAGAGTCAAAGCTGGTTAAAAATGTGGGGGTTCTAAAAAAGTGCTAAAAATAAATTTTTTATAAACAAAGGAGACTTTAAAATGGCTGTTATCAAAAAACCTGATTTATCTGATCCAGTATTACGCGCAAAATTAGCTAAAGGAATGGGTCATAATTATTACGGTGAGCCAGCGTGGCCAAACGATTTACTTTATATGTTCCCGGTTGTTATTTTTGGTAGTTTCGCATGTGTTATTGGATTAGCCGTATTAGATCCAGCAGCAGTTGGTGAACCGGCTAACCCTTTTGCTACTCCGTTAGAAATTTTACCAGAATGGTATTTTTACCCTACTTTTCAACTTTTACGTACTGTTCCAAACAAGCTTTTAGGAGTTTTACTTATGGCGGCCGTTCCGGCTGGTCTTTTAACGGTTCCGTTTATTGAAAACATCAATAAATTTCAAAACCCGTTCCGTCGTCCAATCGCTACAACTGTTTTTTTAATTGGAACAGTTGCTGCAATCTGGTTAGGTATTGGTGCATGTTTACCTATTGATATTTCTTTAACACTAGGACTGTTTTAATCTTAAAACCAATCCAATTTGAAAAATTTTTAAGTAAAATTTTGTCCCATTTTTTATTGTAAAAAGTTTTTGTATTACTGTTTGTGTAGGCTTATTAACTAGCTTATACAAACAGTAAAATGAGTAATAAATAGGAATTAAAATAAAAAAAAGTCTATTTTTTTAACTTTTTTATTAAAAAATTCAAAAAAATAGACTTTTTTTTATAAAAATTTCTTTTTTATCATGATATGTAATTAATCTAATTGAAACAGAGAAATGATTTAGCTTTTTAGGAAAGACAAACATTTAATTTTCTGATACCTAATTCTTAACAATTCAAACATAAAAAAAGAGTGCAAATTTTTTATTATTTGATCTTGCTTTTTTAAAATTTTAAGTTGCAAAGCAAGTCAATTTATTTTAGAATAAATATAGCAATAAAAAAGCCGAGTTAGCTCAGATGGTTAGAGCGCAAGATTGAAAATCCTGATGTCGCCAGTTCGATTCTGGCACTTGGCATAATTTACTAAAAAACTTTGTTCATAATCAAAAAAGTTGTTATTAATAAAGAACTTTTTTTTTCTAAAAGAAAAAAAAGATTTTAACAAAAATACAGAAAACTAATTCTTTTTAAATTTTGTTTCATCTGCAATCAAAATAGCGCTTTTTTGCAATAAAAAAAAAGAATCTATCTCGGGGTCAAAACTCAAAAAGTTCACCTTTGTAGGAATTTTGTTCGCCGAACAAAAGTCCAACCTGCAACTTTTCACTAAAGGTGAAAAGTTGTGAGGCATTTGCCCCATAAAAACAAAGTTTTTTATAAAAAAAATATTTCAAATAACTTTTTTCATCTTTTTTTATTTTGTGATATAATATAAAGTAGAAGGTCATTTTAGTCATTTATGTACTAAAAGAAAAAGCTCACGCTATTCACTATTTTAGTTGATCCAAAACCCGATAGTTAATAACAATATAGTTTATTTATAAAAAAATTAAAAATTATGCCAATTGGAGTACCAAAAGTTCCTTATCGTTTACCTGGTGACGAATATGCTAACTGGGTTGATTTATATAACCGATTGTATCGGGAAAGAATTTTATTTTTGTGTCAAGATTTAGACGATGAATTAGCAAATCAACTGATAGGAATTATGATATATTTAAATGCAGAAGATAAGTCGAAAGGCGTTTATATCTATATTAATTCACTTGGAGGTTCGATAACTTGTGGTGTCAGTGTATTTGATGCTATGAATTATATTAAATCTGATGTAACAACTATTTGTGTTGGTACAGCTGCGTCTATGGCTTCGTTTGTTTTAGCTGGAGGACAAAAAGGTAAAAGATTAGCTTTACCACATTCTAGAATAATGATTCATCAGCCGGAAGGTGGAAGTCAAGGTCAAGCCTCTGTCGTAGTATCCGAAGCAGAAGAAGTTGCTCGTATCCGTGCTGAGGTAGTTGGAATCTATTCTGAACGAACAGGTCAAACCTTAAAACGAATTTCTCTTGATATGGATCGAGATCAATATATGAGTGCTCATGAAGCAAAAGATTATGGCCTTGTTGATCAAATCGCTTCATCTTTCAATTAATTAGTAGAGTTTAAAAAATATAAATTCTTTATTATATATTAAAAAAGGAGGTTAAAAAATGTCTATTTTAGCATGGATTGAGGATAGGCGGAAACAAAAATTAAAAAGTAGTTTAAATCAAACTACTGGTAATAATTCGCCATCAACAGAAACTACGCAAGGTTTATGGACTCGTTGTGATTCTTGTGGAATTATTCTTTATATTAAACATTTAAAAGAAAACCAACGAGTATGCTTTGGTTGCGGATATCATTTACAAATGAATAGTACTGAGCGTATTGAAAATTTAATTGATGCAAAAAGTTGGAGACCATTGTATGAAACTTTGTCGCCCTGTGATCCATTAGAATTTAAAGATCAAAAAACATATCCTGAAAGATTACAAGAAGCACAAGAGCGAACAGGTTTACAAGACGCAGTTCAAACAGGAACTGGTCTAATTGACGGCATCCCTGTGGCAGTCGCTGTTATGGATTTTCATTTTATGGGTGGAAGTTTAGGTTCAGTAGTTGGAGAAAAAATAACTCGTTTGATTGAATATGCTACTAAAAAAGGATTGACTTTAATTATAATTTCAGCATCTGGTGGAGCAAGGATGCAAGAAGGTATTTTAAGTTTAATGCAAATGGCGAAAATTTCTGCTGCTTTACACGTTCATCAATCTTGTGCAAATTTATTATATATTTCTATTTTAACTTCACCCACAACTGGTGGAGTGACTGCTAGCTTTGCAATGTTGGGAGATCTTATTTTTGCTGAACCTAAAGCGTTAATTGGTTTCGCTGGCCGTCGTGTAATAGAACAAACTTTACAAGAACAATTACCAGAAAACTTTCAAACAGCCGAATATTTACTTCATCATGGCTTATTAGATTTAATCGTCCCTCGGTCTTTTTTAAAGCAAGCTCTTTCCGAAACTTTGACTTTTTATAAAGCTGCCCCTTTCCAAATGCGTGGTTATATTCCGACTCAATTAAATTTAGAAAGTTTGGATGAAATCGTGTCATAAAAACTTTAATGTATTTTTTGGAATTTTGACAAACCTGGTTACATTAAATTGTTGTTGAGGAAATTTTTGATAAATGTTTTACACTTTTTTACTGAAGTTTTAACATTTCTTTTTGCTTGGTTCTTTTGCTTACCAAAAGAACCAAGCAAAAAGAAATGTTAAAACTTTTAAGTTTTTCACCTAGAGTAAACAGGCCTTTACACTTTTTCAAATTTTGTATCTACTATGCCTCAGCTTTTTCCCGTAGGGAAAAAGCAAGGTTGGCAAGCAAAGCAGCCTACAAAATTTCTACAAAGGTGAAGAGACTAGAGCAAAGACACTATAGATAAAAGAAAAAAACTTTTCCCTATGGTAAAAACTTTTCATCGAAGATGAAAAGTTTCAACCTTACATTTTTTCACCTTTAGTGAAAAAGTGTGAAGGCCTTTGTAGGAATTTTGTTCGGCGAACAAAATTCCAACCAGCTTTTACCTTATAGGTAAAAGTGAGGCCTTTCACCTTTGGTGAAAGGTAAAAAGGGTGAAAACGAAATTCGTGTCTTCCGTTTAGAAACAAAGTTTAAAAGTCCAAGTTAAATTATGCTTTCTATCAAAAGAAAAGAGAAATATTTACAAAGCTTACAATTAAAAACAGCTTTTTCGCTGACTAGTTCTCTTTTACTTATACCCTAATGAACCGGCTTATTTAACATTGATTTTGTTAAATTTGCCATTAAGTTTTAGGATTAACTTTTATTTTTAGCTTTTTTAATTGGGTGGAAAACGAAAACCAAAAGTTCAACTTTAATACTTTCACACAAATGTACAAAATGGTTATTTTGTATTTAAAATAAAAAATCCCAAAAATAGATGATTAGCTTTTATGGCAAAAGAAAACAAAATAATTGTAAAGTAAAACTTTTTTATCTCTGTGTTTTCACAAAAAATCACGTTGGAGAAAAGAGTTTCTATTATTTTAGTATAGTTTATTATAATTTTTAAAAAGGTTGAAAAATATGAATTCAGATTGTATTCGTCGTTATAGTATTAGTGGATCACGAAGAGTTAGTAATTATTGGTGGGCAACCATTGTAGGGGGAGGGGGAGTGCTATTTTTATTAACTGGTTTATCAAGTTATTTTCATTTTAATATATTACCAATCATTCATGCAGAAAAAATTATTTTTTTTCCTCAAGGTTTAATTATGAGTTTTTATGGTATTTTAGGAATTATTTTTAGTTTTTATTTAGCACTAACTATTTTATTAAGAGTAGGAGAGGGTTTTAATGAATTTAATAAAGAATTGGGAATTATTCGAATTTTCCGTTGGGGTTTTCCTGGAAAAAACAGACGAATAGATCTTTCTTATTCCTTAGAAGATGTTAAAGCTATTCGGGTAGAATTAAAAGATGGTATTAATCCTAAAAGAACTATTTATTTATGCGTGAAAGGCCAACGACAAATCCCGTTAACACCTGTTGGACAGCCTCAAACTCTTGAAGAAATTGAAATTCAAGCAGCTGAGTTGGCGCAATTTTTACAAAAAGATTTGGTATTAAACTAAAAGTGAGTTGAAATCCTATTGAATTTTGAATTAAGAAACCAAATCTTGATTTTTTATTCTTAGGAAACTCTGATTATTTGTTTTAGTAAACTTTTTTTTAATCAAGAATTTTTGCTATTAATATTGAATTGATTAGTGGCTTTTTTATATTTAACTGAAGTTGAATTTTTTCGATTTTTTTACGCATATTATAATTATTCGGAAAAAAATGTTGTTTCGAAACCGAGTATTTATTTTTTTTTTAGTCAGATCGATAAAAACTGTATACAAATTGTTGTATAATCCAATAGTATAAGTGGCTTTTGTGTAAAAACAAACAAACTTTATATTAATACTTGTAAAAACAAAATGTTTAGTTACAAAAAATTTAGAACTGGACTTAAAAAAGTGATTGTTAGTGTTTCATAGGCATTTTTTGTCGAACTTTTTTTTAAACATTTTTTTAATAAACCAAAAGTATGTATAATAATTCATCCAAATTTTCTAAAAATCAAAAACCGATTGAATTAATTGGTATTATTCCAAGATCTATTATTAGAACACTTAATCGCTTCATAATTCAACTTTTTCCAAACTCAAATTATTCTTTAATACGTCAAGAATTTGAAATTTCAAGGTATCAATTTAATGTTTCAATCGGGTCTTTAATCATTTTAATTTTTGTTCCTTTAGTTGGTACTTTTTTAGCAAAAACGTTTGTATTTATTCCATTAACTCAATATATTTGGAATACTCAAACTCAAGATATTTTTTTAAATTCTTTTTTTGAAAAAGAAGCTCTTTTAGAACTTCAAAAATATGAAGAACAACTTTTTTTTGACTATTTTGTTTCTCCTAAAAGCTATGAAACACCTATTTGGGCTTCTTATCAAATAGGAGTTAATTTAAATAAATTTCCGGATATTTTAAATTCACAACTTCAAAAAAAAACACTTGAATTAGCAACGGAATATAATCAAAAAAGCATCGAAGCATTAGCCAATCTTTGTTCCGATTTTTTTTCATTTGGTACTTTTATTTTATTAGTGCGTAGTTTAAAACCTGAAATCATTATTTTAAAATCTTTTTTGTTAGAATCTATTTATAATTTAAGTGATACCACAAAATCTTTTTTACTTATCTTTTCAACAGATTTACTAGTAGGTTTTCATTCTCCAAGAGGCTGGGAATTAATTTTAGAATTTGTTTTAAATCGAATAGGATTTCCTCATGATGAAAATTTTATTTTTTTATTTGTCGCAACTCTTCCTGTTTTATTAGATACTGTTTTTAAATACTGGGTTTTCCGCTATTTAAACAAAATATCACCTTCAACTGTTGCTACGTATCATTCAATATTAGAATAAGTTTTTATTCAAGATTAAAAACCAGTCAAATTACTATTTAATTCAATTACTCTTTAAACCTTTATTTGCATTTAAAGTAAAGACGGTTTAATGATATTTTCATTGCTGAAAAGGCTCGGTATTTTTTACTTAACGACCGATAATTATTAAAGTATTGATCTTAAGATTCAGTCTAAAGACTTTTTGAATGCACTTGGAAAAAATAGAATTTTGTTGTTTTTGAAAAAACCTATTAAGCTTTGTTTTTTTCAAAATAGGAACAAACTTTTGCTAAATAAGGCTTTAAAAAACAAAGTTTTTCGGTTTTAAAAAAAGCGTAACGCCATTTTTTACCACAGGTTTTTGAACAGTCAGCTATTCATTTGCAATCTTTTTACTTTAACAATCTTATTTTTATAGCAAACTCAAACACTATTAACAACTTTTGGTTAAAAATTATTAAGGAAAAACTTTTAACCAAAAGTTGTAAAGCTGAAACTTTTTAGTTGAGTTTTCTCTTTGCACTAAGGTTGCGGGGGAAAAGAAAATCTTTAAATTAGTAACCCTAATTTTAAATAAGAATAGAATGATGAATTTTTTGAATTTAGGTTATTTTAGATTCTAAAAAAAATTTGACACATAAGTTTTTTTTGTTATAATCTTTATTAACAATTGTTTAAACAAGCTTTTGGGACAAAACTTTTATTTAAAAGACTTTTAAAAACATATGACTGCAATTTTAGAACGCCGTGAAGCGACAAGCCTATGGGCTCGCTTTTGTGAATGGGTAACTAGCACTGAAAACCGTCTATACGTAGGTTGGTTTGGTGTAATTATGATCCCTACACTTTTAACAGCTGTATCTGTATTTATCATCGCTTTCGTTGCTGCACCTCCTGTAGACATTAATAATCGGTGTCTCTCACTCATAAGAGTGAGAATTAAATAAAATTGGGTGAATTGCTGGAACCCGAAAGGTAATCAGCAGCCAAGCTATTGATACATCAATAGAAGGTTCAGAGACTACTGGAGAGATTTAGCTCTCTTAATAACCAGAAAAAGCGCCCAACTCCTTGTGTTTGAGATAAAAGTTTTTTAAAAAATCTTGGTTTATTTTTTTAGTAATAAAAGTTAATGTTTAACTTTGTGCTTTAAAACTAAAGCTTTGGTCGAAAATCAAAAACGATAAACAAAATAACATAAGGGTGAAGATATAGTCCACCTGTCTTGGGAGATTAAAGCACCTTATATGCAAAATGATTTGCCAAAAACAAAAGATTTAAATCTTTCAGAAACAGAAATGGCTTGGCTTGCAGGCTTATTCGAAGGGGAAGCTTATTTTGGACTCGATAACAGATCGGCGACTCGTTATAAAGTATCGACAACCCCTATGGCACCTTATATCAGAATCTCAATGGTTGATGAAGATGTTATAGCAAAGGTTAGTCGACTTGTTAATAAAATTTACTTTTCGCCTAGTCGTCTGACAAGCACAAAAAAAAAAGTTTATGTTTGTCATATTGGTGACCGGTTAACTTTAAAGTACTTACTACCTCGTCTTGTACCGTATATGGGATTGAGGCGACAAAAAACCATTCTGAACTGTTTAAAAACATTGGACGACTGGGAAGTATGGTACCTTGAAAGGAAACGAAAAAAAATGGCTTAGCAAAGTTCATTAGCAAAAAAACCTCTTCTCTGAAAAGAAAAACTCTTTTTTATCTCCTCGTTATCTAAATTTATTGAAAAAAAACTATTTCAAAAACATGATAACGCTTAGTAACTTTTTGAAAAATGTACTTCGTAGACATTATGCGACGGAATCCGTGAACCTGTTTCTGGTTCATTATTATATGGAAACAACATCATTTCTGGTGCTATTATTCCTACTTCTAATGCAATCGGTTTACATTTCTACCCAATTTGGGAAGCTGCTTCTGTAGATGAGTGGTTATACAATGGTGGTCCTTACCAATTAATTGTTTGCCATTTCTTCTTAGGTATTTGCTGCTACATGGGTCGTGAGTGGGAACTTTCTTTCCGTCTTTCAATGAGACCATGGATCGCTGTTGCATACTCAGCTCCAGTAGCTGCAGCAACTGCTGTATTCATCATCTATCCAATCGGACAAGGTTCTTTCTCTGATGGTATGCCTTTAGGTAAAATGAATTGCCCCGCAGTATTATAAATTTATACTAAATAAATCATAAACTTTTGTCAGTGTTTCTAAAATTTCTTTTCAAACATACAAAAGTCCGAAAGGTACTGTCGGAAACTTGTCTAAACGGAAAACTTCCTCAATAAAAAACAAAAAAAAGCTTAAAAGTATGATAATCAATAAAACACATTTGGATTTTGATTCGGATGCAAAAACTACTGAACTTAACCAAAGTTTAGTGACAGAAAAAAAACCTTTTTTACAAAAATTAAACGAGGAAAATTCCGTGCCAAACCGACTTTTACCACGTAAGCAATCCGGCATTTACATGATCCGGTGTATCCAAAACGATTGGCGTTATTATGGAGAATCGTCAAACGTCTCAGGACGTTTATCGAGTCACCGCTCGTTATTAAATCGAAATATTCATCCAAATAAAGCTTTACAGCTAGATTGGAACTGTTTTAGTTCTGAAAACTTTGAGTACATTGTTCTCTTTATGGGAGATATGTGGGATAAATCTTTTGTTAGACGTGGTAAAGAAGCTGAATTAATAATTTTAGATCGGACAATCTGCTATAATATTTTTGAAAGTTATTCACGATCTGGAGATCAAAATCCTTTTTGGGGTAGACTTCATAGTCCTGAAACAAAACGTAAAATTAGCGAAGCTTTAAAAAACCGACCTAATGATCGTTTAGGTCGAAAAATTTTTGTTCAAGGCGTCTTTTATCCAAGTATAGCAGAAGCATCACGTAAAACAGGAATAGCTCGAAAAACAATACGAAAAAAAATTGACAATTTAACAGATAGTAATTTTCTTGCGTGGAATAACTCGGGAACGGTCGAACGACCATCCTAAAAGGAGTAGAATACAAGCGTATTCGAAAAGACGAGGTCCCTACATAATAAATTTGAGGGACATGATATGGTCTGACCCTTGCAGCAATGCAAGGCCGCTTTATGATAAAAATGAAGCGGGTAGGGTTTAGCGAACTCTACTGAACACATGTGATTTCAGGTACATTTAACTTCATGATCGTATTCCAAGCTGAACACAACATCTTAATGCACCCTTTCCACATGTTAGGTGTTGCTGGTGTATTTGGTGGTTCATTATTCTCTGCTATGCATAAGCTATTACAGAACTGTGCCCCCATTCTTTAATGAATGGGTGAAAATGGGGTGAATTGCTGGAAACCTTAATTTATCTTCAATATAAAACTGATTTCGTTTCATTTTTGTAAATTTTTTAAAACCATTCAAACAAAAGACATTTTACGCCTTTTCTTTTTTTCTATAATAAAGATATTATAAGCGCGAAAAGCATCTTATTAAAAAAACTTTTTTATGGCAAACGCTTATTATTTAATATTAAAACTTTTTTTTTCAAAAAAAAACGATTTAACAAATCGTCCGCAAAAGAACTTAGAAGGGTTTAAAGATTATTTAAATTTTTTGGAAAACAATTCTGTTCAACAAAAGGTTGATCCAAAAACAACCAAACTGTTGAAAAAATCAAATGAATTGAATATAAACTATGAAGTTCATATTCATCATATTATTCCTAAATATTGGTTTAACGATAACCCGGAATATAAATCTGTTTTTATGGATTGTTTAGACAATTGCGTTCTTTTAACTAGGGTTAATCATATTTACGCTCATGTAATATTGTTTCGTCTTTTTAAAGATCCTAGAGATAGAGGTGCCATTCTTTTATTGAAAAATCAAAAGGTGGAAGCATTCCTAGAGTTCCGTCGAGCAGGTGCTTATGCTGCTCATTTGTTACAGAAACAAAAATGTCTCGGGTTTTGGAATTCAGAGCAACAAAAAAAAAATTCTTTAAAATCTATGGCACAAGAAAATGCAATAGTAAGTCGCAGTCTTGGCGGTAAAAAAGGAGGCTATAATAAAAATATCAATAAAATTATACGAAAAACTGATAAAGTGCTTTTTCTATTCCAGGATCAACCTTTTTTATGTGTTTTGAATTGTCAAACGGGCGGAGATGTTTTAAAAATTTTATACCAAGCCAAACCAACTTCATTAAAACGTGTAACTCCACTTTTAAAAAAAGAACGTAAGAAGCTAAACGGGTGGTCTTGCGTGTGGTTAGAGAAAGACGGTCAGAAAATTGAAGCTAAAAAGGCAATCAGCAGCTAAGATAGGAAGGGCTTACTCAAATATGTTAAATAAAATATTATTATTTTAATTAGCAATTTGCAAAGGTTTCCTATAAAGTTCAGAGACTAGTGGTTGAGTCCCAACAATAAAATCACATTAGCGCCCTACGCTCTTGTTCAATGAAATTTGAACAAGGGTGATGATATAGTCCGACACCCTTAGAAACAAGGGATTACAAGGGTTCATTAGTAACTTCATCTTTAATCCGTGAAACTACTGAAAACGAATCTACAAACGCAGGTTACAAATTTGGACAAGAAGAAGAAACATATAACATTGTTGCTGCTCACGGTTACTTTGGTCGTTTAATCTTCCAATATGCTTCATTCAACAACTCACGTTCACTACACTTCTTCTTAGCTGCTTGGCCAGTTGTAGGTATTTGGTTCACTGCTTTAGGTATTTCAACTATGGCATTTAACTTAAATGGTTTCAACTTCAACCAATCAATCGTTGATTCTCAAGGCCGTGTTTTAAACTCATGGGCTGACATTATCAACCGCGCTAACTTAGGTATGGAAGTTATGCACGAACGTAACGCTCACAACTTCCCATTAGACTTAGCTTCAGTTGAAGCTCCTTCAATTAACGGCTAATTTTTAAAGAGTTTTCTCTTTAAATTTGTCTATCTAACCTAATACTGTTAGCCCACTTTCTTCAAAATTTTGAAGAAAGTGGGCTAACTAAAACTAAAAAAGTGCACCCAATTCTTTGAAAAGAAAAAAAGGTTTGTAACTTTTTTATAGTCTTATAAACTTAGGGATTAACTCATTCGCCTTACCCTACAAGGCTAAAACAAATACAATTTATAAAAAAAAAGAAAGAATTTTAACGTTTTTGACCTCTAAAAACTTTAAGGCCTTCGTTTCTTTTTGGCTACAAATAAAGCTGCAATGCCAAAATGAAAAAGGCAAAAGCCAAAAAACCCTAAATCTTTTTGGTTTTTGGCAATAAACTGAAATTCAGTTTCAATTGTTTAGAAAAAGATTTTTAAGTAAAAAGATTTTAAGAAAAAAGTCAAATTTTTTATTCTGATGTTAGAATACAGATAAGCTTTAAAGTTTTTCTTCTTAAATTCAGCTTAGTCCGCATTTTACTTAACTTTAAGAGGCTTTTTTGTAAAAATTTTTGGGAGTTTTTAGAAACTCTTCCTCGCCTTCAATTGATTTTTTCGAAAAAAAATGCAAATACAAAAAAGTAGGGAAGAGTTAACCAAAAAAGTTATTGCCTGATCCATTTTTTCAAGTCTTGGCGGATCTTTACAAAATCGAAAAGACTATTAACTAAAAATGAATATGCAAAGAACAATATCTTCTGTTTTACAAACTCAAAAGCGACAAGGTGTCAAAAGTGTCGACAAGAGCTACGGAAATTCAGATGAATTGGCTCGCCAACATTGGTTAGCTAAGACCGTCACTTTGCCGTGGCCAGATTCGCGGGAATCAATACTCATTTCCATCCAGGTGTATTACCTAGACTTAAAATTTTATGATCGTCGAAATCATGGAGGAGTTTTTAAAAAATTAGAAGAACATTTTAATCAGGACATTCTCTTAAGTTCTATTTTTGCTTATTGGTTTGAAAATCGTTTTCAAACGAGTCAAAACGATTGTGAAATAGAAAACGCAGAATTTCTAAAAAATTACCACATGGATTTAAAAGACCTCTTATTAATGCTAGGTTATAAAAAAGAAAAAGTCATTTCTCCAAACAGATTGTATAAAGCTATTTTGATATTGTTGGAAAACCATCCGCAGAAACAAGGAGATTGGATTGAATTAATTCGAACAAGTGAGGGCATAAAGCTCAAAAATACGCGTTTACAATTATTAGACCCTTTGGAGGTTTTTTCATCTTTAAAAAATCCCATCTCCGCTCAAAAAAACCAAAAAAACAATTGCTTCAATTAACCCTACAATCAAAGTGAATACAATGTCACAAACTTTTAGTTTTTTAAAAAAGACCACTTGACAAAAAAAGTTTTTGAGTTAAGATACAGAAGGCACTAATTACGTTTGAAAATTAGGTAAGCTTAAAAAAAAACTAGACGTGAAAGAACATTTTTTCTTTTTGAGCTCACTTTTTATTTAACCGTAATGACCTGTCAATTAAAAAAATTAAGGAAAAAGTTGTTCGAATAATAGACTATTGATTAGTTCCATTAATAAAATGGAGAAATCCCTTTAAAAAACGAACTAACCAATAATAATTTATTAATCGAACTCATTTTTAACTCGCTAACCCGAAGCTAATGATGATGAAGCGTTACCACCATTAGCCGGATTCAAACATATTTTTAAAAATTAAAATTTGAAATATTTATTTATATATTTCAAATTCTTTATAAACCTTTCAATTATGCCTAATGATCCTAACCGAGATGATGGGAATAAAAAACCACAAAATTTATGGGAGGCTATTGGTCAAGAACTCAAAAGACAAAAAGGAGTCAGAATAAGAAAAGAATACGAAGCTTGGCAAGCGCAACAAGCAGGGCCTTCTAACGCATCTGGTCTGGGAACTACGGAAAGTTTTGGGGGACCTAATCAACCGCCATCACTAATACTCAGTGGGTTCCTTCTAAGTGCTGTTCTTGGTAGAGTCGGTTGGCTGGCAATCAAAAAAAGAAAGGAGGGCGAAATTGCGGCAAACCAACAGGCGGCGGCGACGGCGGCGACAGCTGCATTAAATCAAGAGCGAGAGCGACGATTCAAAGAATTACAAGAACAGGTTAAAGCAGCAGACGAAAGGGCTGGTGCAGCCGACGATCGGTTGACTGCTGAACAACGACGAAACGACTCACAAACGCAGGCTCACCACCAGCAAATAATGAGTTCCTCAAGCAATATAACCGCCGTAACTGGCGTTCTCGCTGACGTCGTAGTAAAGCCTATTGAACAAATAGTTGGAGGTACGGTAACTACTATTAACCAACAACTCGCGCAGACAGGCTCGACTCTTTCGAGCGCGCAAAATAAAGCTATTGTCACTGGTGATACGGAGCTGTTAGGAAGCGCACTCCAGATGTCAGGGGCATATACGGATCATATGATTACCCAGGTCGAGAGGGTCGTGAATTTACTCCCTGGGGCTGCAAGACAAGGTGTTCCAACACCATCAAATGCTTACCAAGCACCTCAGCCGACGTCAAACCGGGCAGGTCAAGCAACTTTGCCGGCTCGGCCGTTTTTTGGGTCAAATTTTGGGAGCCAAGCATCAGAGACTTCGAGTACAGCTCCTATCTTGCCCGGTTCAGAGGCTCTCGGTTCAAGAGATGGTTCAAGAAAAGGTTTTGAAACTCCACTTTCGCGAAGACATTCCGTTACAGATGAAAAAACGATTCAAGGGATGATTCGAGACTTCTTAACCAACGGTGCATTTGGGATGGGTTCTGAATCTTTAGGTATAGAACAGGAAACAATTCAAGCGATGATTCAAGACTACGTATACACCGGTGCATTTGCGGCGAATTTTGAATATTCAGTTAGAGATCGCCAGATTCAAGATATAATTCGAGACTTCTTAGACAAAGGTAAATTTACGCCCCGTCGTCCTAATCCTGATGAGGCTTGCCATGTTTCTGAACCTGACCCAACGGATAAACGGGGTGACCAAGGCGGTTCTGGTACGGGTTTTGCTAGTAATCCGGGTTTGTCTCCAACTGGAGGACCAGTCCTTTCTAGCGGTGTTTCCCCAGTAGGTCATACGGCTCAGGCTACGTCGACTCAACAACAAGAACAACAGTCTGCTCGCTCGTTTGTTTTTGTTGTTTATCCTCTAACCCAATCGTCGACTTGTGGAAACTATACTTGTTTCAGCTTTAATCCAGAAACTTCTTCTTCTATTTCAGACATTTTTATTATCCAGGCTAAAAGATTGGGTTCGCTGGATAAATTAAATTTAGGACCGGCTTTTTTTAACAAAAGCGATTTTCATTGCGGTTTTTCAATAACAAAAAAAACGTTTTTAAAGCCAACGGTTTTGAATTTAAACTCTTTCAAAACGTTAAACCAAAATGATTTAGAAGATGCTTTAACAAAAGATAGTTTAACGAACAACTTTTTACTAAAAACTTGCGAACCAAACCCAGACCAATTTATTTATATTTCTAATAACAATAGTCAGGTTATTGGAAGTCAAAATAGACCCATTTTACAGAGTTCCGATTTCAGTCAAAAAGTACCTATAAAAATTCATACTCTAAAAGATCTGGAAAGCCCTCCACTTTTAGATCCATTTTTGAATATCGACTCTAACGCAACTAAACCGGAGTTCTTAGAAAATCCAATATCAATAACAAAAACCACCTTACCGAGTCAAACCTCTTCTAAATTTTTTATAGGAGAATATCATTTTGCTCGTACTGAAAACAGCGGTCCTTTTTTATCAGCGCCAACTGTCAAAAACGAAAACTTAAACTTATCAATTCCTTTCGAAGCCTTCCAAGGCGAAAGTCATATTCTTTGCGCGAAGGAAGATTCGCATCTTTGCTTGGCGGACAATTCTTTTTCAAAAAAAGGCCTTTTATTACACCGTTATACAGTTTGGGAAACGAATAAATTACCTTTTCCTAAAAAAAATTGGGGAGTAAACTCTGGCGAAATGGAAATTGAAATTAAAGCGGTATCTCTCGATTCTAGTCTTGCACCGACCGTGCAAGGTGAAATTCAAGAAGATGCACTGCATTCAAATATGGCACAATTACTTTCTACACTAGGGGTTTTTACAGTTTTCGATTTTACCGGCCAACATTTACTGGATTGTAGAAAAAAAAATACTGTCACACCTCAAGCTGTATTGTTGGTAGTAGGTGGTTTGAGCTTAGCAGTTGGCAGTCCTGAAGTTACGGGTTATTATGTTCTGGGACGTTTATTAAGTCCTTTTATTATACAGGGCCATGCATTTTTTTACAATTCATTTTTTAAAGTAAATGAAACAAAGTTTTAAAATGGGCTTACGCGAATTCAAGTTTTTTTGGGCTCAAAATTGAGTTTTGAGCCCAAAAAAACTTGAATTCGCTATTTTGCAACTTCAATCGTATTCATTAAAAAAAATAAAAAAAAATCTAATAAAAAAAAAAAAACGTATGCCCTTCATTAAATTACAAAATCCTTATTTTGGTGAAAAATTAGTAAAAACTGGAATGACGCTCATTAAAATCCAATTCCTTTATTTATGTTTTATTCACCTATATGAATGTTGGTATTATAAAAAAGTCACCGTAACAACACCTTTTGTTGCAGCTTCTATTGGTTATTTACTTTTAAATGACCCTTTATCCGTTTTAACAACTATTTTTTTGTTTTTTCTATATCCAAAATATTCAAAATTGAAAAATTTTATTTATCAAAAATTCTTGAAAATTCCAGAAAACCCGGCGTATTTTCTTAATTTTAAAAACGAACGCGGCGCTAACGCGTATTTTCTTAAACATTATGATTTTGAATAAAAACCAATTAAAAAGTTATTTAGAAAAAGCGGGGAATTCTTATTCTAATTTTTCCTATTCTAATTTTATTTTAGAGAAATTTGACCGAAAACTTGAAAATTCTTCTTTTTCATCTATTCACATTCACCATATTATTCCACGCCATTGAGACGGCCTCCCGTGAAAAATGTTTTTAAGCAAGCTTGATTACGCCTTGCTATGACCCTTTTATTTACAACGGGCCCCTGTATAAATGAAATTATAGCAATAAAAAAAAGGATGACCCTTAAATTAAACCAAGCCGTATTCTATCAAAAATATTAATAAGGTTTTTTTTATAAAAAAGGAATACTATTAATATTTTTGATTTTTACCTTAGTTTTTAAAAGCAAAATTGAATCTCAAATGTTTTATTGAAAAAAACTTTAAACTTTCAGCCCCTAATCACATCAATCACTTTCAAAATAAAAAATGCTTTTTGAGACAAAGGTAAGGTTTTAGCTTTTATAAGGGCAAGGCGACAAAATACTAAATGGATTCTGAATTGAAAGATGTTTGCTATAAACGCTCACAACTTCCCATTCGACTAAGCTTTAGTTGAATCACCTTCAATCAACGGTTAATTTTAAAAGAGATTTCTCTTTTTAAAATTGTCTAATGTATCTACTCGGTTTAGCTTTACCTGTACAGGTAAAGCTAAAGCTTTTTTAGTCGCAATAAACAGTCAAGTTTTCTAAAAAATTTCTACAAAAGTGACGTGACTTTTTTAGTCTAAACATTATACAACACTTTTTTATATAAAAGTGACTTTCATAGTCTCAACACTATACAACACTATTTCCTACAAAAGTGACTTTTATTATTGCAACTAAAAATAGAATTTTTAGAAATAAAAAATAAGGAGTTTACACTGCTAAATGTAAAAAAACCAAGTTACCTGTTTTTTTTACGGTCAAACATTTTATTATTGTTATAACCCTTTGTATTTGCAGTTGTCGACCACCACCAAATGCAACCTTTTTTTAAGTGAAATAACTTTAAGACCAAGCAAAAAAGTTTCTATCGCATTTTACGGTTAAACAGTCCATTTTTTTATGGCCCTTTGCCTTTAAAACAGTAGTATGAGCAACTCAAGAAACAAAAGGCTCAGGAAAATGTTTTCAACTTTTTTGCTTTAATACCTTGTTATTTTTGTTTTGTAATTCTTGTTATTTTTTAATGTATATGTTTAAAGCTCTTAAAACGAAAGCCTTTAAATTCAAAGGTTTTTTTCTATGTTATTGTCTAACATATTTGTTAATTTTGTTTACTGTCGCTTGGCTACTTTTTAACAAACCTATAATTTTTTAGCTATTCAATATTAAAAAATACAATTCAATCTATTACAAAAAAAAAGAGAGCTAAAGTTTTGCTTTTTTACTAAAAACGAAATACAATAAAGAAAAGCGTTAATTCTAGTTAATAAAAAAAAATTAATTTTTTGTAAACAAAAAGAGAGAAAGTGGCGAAATTGGTAGACGCAGTGGATTCAAAATTCACCGATTGAAAAATCGTAAGGGTTCAATTCCCTTCTTTCTCAATTAGCTATTCATACAATTTCTTGTTATTTTTATTTAAATTCTGCTTATAGAGAACTGCTTATAAAGAATCAACTAATATTTGTTTAAGTCTTGACCGTAGGGGGTTTAGCCTTTCAATCGAAGGTAAACGGGAAAAAGTTTTTGTTTTTTTAGTTAAACGAGATAAGCTAATTTAAGCAAACATAATTAATAAACTTTGTAATCTTTAGAAACAAAAAATTTTTAATAGGTTTAACGGGACTCGAACCCATGGTCTTATGTTTCGGAAACATATATTTTATCCACTAAACTATAAACCTATCTAGCTGTTTTGACTATATAATACTCCTTTTTTTTGTTTTCATGTTTTTTATTTTTTGATTAATCTTTTGTTGAATGAAAAACTTAAAAATAATGTTTTTCACTTTTTTTGGTTGTAAGGTTAAATAAAGATGTTTTTGAAAAGTTTATTTTTGTGGTTATTTTACCATAGACCGTAAAATATATACTTTTATTTATGCTTTTTTTCAATTTTTTTATTTGACTTCCAGTTTTTGAAAAGTCAAAAAAAAACCTTTCCAATAGGTAAGCGAAGCTTGGTTTTGATTTTTCTCGTAAGAAAAAAGACCAGGCTGTTGTTGATGGCTTAACCTCTAAAGTTTACTTTAAACGTAAACAAAAACTCGGAAACTTTTTGGATCTACAACAAACGCACGGTTAAAAATGTTTTATTATAACAAAAAAGCAGGTTCGTTCACTTTGTACTTTTTCACTAAAAGTAAAAAGTACTGGTTAAACGTTGTCGTCTTCTACCTACTGTGCAAGGCTTTTTTTTCCCAAAAGGGTAAATAAGTTAGAAGTTAGAATTTAGGGTTTATGATGCCTCAGCTTTTTCCCGTAGGGAAAAAGCCAGGCCTTTTTTTTTCCTTACAGGAAAAAAACAGGTTGAAACTTTTCACTTATAGTGAAAAGTTTTTATTGGCAAGCAAAGCAGCCTACAAAATTCATTTTTTCAAAAACCTTACAACTCGAACCAATAAATAAAATTTGTAAAATTAAAACATGAAAAGTTTTTAAAAAAACAAAAAATGTTTCGAAAAAATTTGTTCTTCGCTTTTCCTTTTTCCCATAGGCAAAAAAAAAAACGAAACCTTAGTAAAACAGTTTTTTATTGTAGCAGTAACAAAAGTTTTTACTAAAAGATTAAATTAAAAGCAAAATCAAAATTTTTTTTTACAAGCAAAACGTTAAAGTTTACGTTTTAGAAATGACCACTTACCTGCAAATTTTTTTTTTGAGCACGTAAATCTTAGAAAAAAAAGAGTTCCAGTGGTTATTTTTTGGTGTTTCAGTAGTTTTATTACAAATGTATTAATAGAGTTGTACCAAGCAAAGTTATTTGAACAATGCGGGTATTTATCAATATATGTTAACAAATTTTAATTACCCCCAAGGGAATTCGAATCCCTGTTTCTTTCGTGAAAGGAAAGCGTCCTAGGCCTCTAGACTATGGGGGCTTTTTCATATTTTTGAAGTAATGTTTTTTTTGTACGTATCTATTATAAAAGCCTTTTTTTTTTTGTCAAGTTTTTTAAAGTTTAATTTAAATGCTTTTTAATTTACGCTCAATTGGGTCAAAATTGAAAATTAAGCGTAAATTAAAAAGCAAAGCAAAAGTATTCCAGCTAAACTTTAAAAACGAAATTTTGCAAAAGCTTTATTTGCTTCAGCCATACGATGAACTTCATCTCTTTTTTTTATTGCACTTCCTGTTTTTTTAGAAGCATCTATTAATTCATTAGTTAATTTAGAAATGGCACTGCGTCCGGAACGATTTCTAGCTGCTGTTAAAACCCATTGCAAAGCTAAAACAGTACCACGTTCAGTATTTACTTCAAGAGGAACTTGATAAGCAGAACCACCAACCCTACGGGCTTTTACTTCAACTAATGGCTTAACATTACGAATAGCTTCTTCAAAAACTTGAATCGGATCTTGTTCTGTTTTTTCAGCAATTTGATCCATGGTTTGATAAACGATTTTATAAGCTAAAGATTTTTTACCGTCTTTCATAACGCGATTGACTAACATACTAATTAACCGACTATCATAAAGAGAATCGGGTGAAATTATTCTTTTTTTTGCTCTACGACGACGAGACATATTGATTTTTCCTTTTTTGTAATAGGAGTAAGAATTTTTTGTAAAAAATATTCGTAATTCCTTTTTATATTTATGTATTAACTTAACTTAGAGTGTTTTGGCTTTTTGTCAAAAAATAAATTGTTTTTAGACACAAAAAACAATTTATTTTAGGATAAACTTGTACTCATTGGAAAATTCAAATGATTTATTTTAACTGTAAAAATTTTGAATTTCCGGTTTTTTGATGAAAATAAATTGAAAAGTATTAAATTGTTTTTAAACTTTTTCATCTAATTAAAATTCTTATTTTCTAAATAAAGGCTTTATTGGTTCAAACCGTAGGTTTCAATTAAAACTTTTCAATCATAGTGAAAAGTTTCAACCTGTCTTTTTACCGTAGGTAAAAGACGAGATTCGGCTTTAAATGGTTGGGTAAAAGTTGTGACGTCCATGCTTTTCAAGGAAAGTGTATAATTGTAACCAAACGTATTATTTTTTTTTTAATCGTTTTACACCATATTTTGATCGACTTTTTAAACGCCCTTTAACACCTGCAGTATCAAGTGTTCCACGTACAATATGATATCGCACTCCGGGTAAATCTTTTACACGTCCACCACGGACTAGAACAACAGAATGTTCTTGCAACGTATGCCCAACACCTGGAATATAGGCTGTAACTTCAAAACCTGTTGTCAAACGAATCCTTGCTACTTTGCGTAAAGCCGAATTCGGTTTTTTCGGAGTAGTAGTATAAACTCGAGTACATACTCCTCGACGTTGAGGACAAGCTTTTAAAGCCGGGGATTTTGTTTTATTAGTTATTTTTTCACGTGCCGAATTTATTAATTGTTGAATAGTAGGCATTGTTAAATTTTAGAATTGATAAAGAAATCCTATGTAGTTAAAAATAGATAATTTTCTTTTTTTTTATGAAGTTTGAAATTTTTTGTTTTTTTTACACTTGTTTTTTAGTTTTTAATCTTGTTTTTAATCTTATTTATAAAAAATGATTTTAAAGTAAAAACTGAAATTTAAACAAAAAACAAATATCAATCACTTTGTTTTTTCACTTTTAGTTTTTTGCCAATTTGTACAGTGTTTTGACAACAGGCTGCGAATTTTTGTAGGCTGCTTTGCTTGCCAACCTAGCTTTTTTCCCGTAGGGAAAAAGCTGAGGCTTTTTATTTTTTTTACTTTTTTCCCTTGAGGTTTTTACATTTAACATCTAAAACAAAAAAATTTATTTTACATTGCTAAAATCAAATAAAACATTTCTGTTTTGCATCGCAGACAATTTAAATTTACGAATCAAAATTACTGTTTTCAATTTTGTTGTTATAGTTTCTGAAAAAAGGTTAATTTTGAAATGTTTTTTTTTCAACTCAAAAATTGAAAGCTTAACTTCTGTTAAAAAAAAAGTTTTTATTTGTAGGCTGCTTTGCTTGCCAACCTGGCTTTTTCCCTACGGGAAAAAGCTGAGGCAAAAGCTTTGGGTATTTAGTACAAATTTTTGTTTTTCTTTTATGTAAAAATACCTGCTGGTTTGTGTAAAAAATTAAACTTTGCAAAGTGAAAAGTCTCTGAACAAAAAATTAATGGGGGGACTGTTTTTTCAAAAATTATTTTTTTACAGTCAAAACAAATTTTTTTTAATAAAAATCTAAAAACCTTTTTTTTCTTTTCTTTTCTTTTATTGCTGGAAACGATTGTTTTTAAACCATAACTTAAAAAAATTAATGATAAAGATCTAAAGTTAAATAAAATAAAATGAAAATACAAACTTTCTAAAAGGGTTTTTGTAAATTTTTCCTTGTTTTTGCATAAAAGCGAAAATTCAAGGTTTTAGCAAACCAATTGAATGGCTTGGTAAAAAAGTTGTTGTCATTATTAATAACGAGACTTGACTCTCGATTATGATAAATTAATTTAATTAAACTAATTATATGAAAAAACAACTAAAAAACAAATTTTTTTGATTACTCTTTTTTTTGCAAATTAATTAAAATAAAAAAATAAACAGTTTATTAAATATCAAAAACTATTTATTAGTTATTTCGTAGCTTTCAGTTTAAAACGCAAATGTTCTATTAAAAAAAACATCGTTCACTTTTACTTAATTTGATAAAATTGTTAAATTTTTGAAAAAAAAATTTTACTATTCAAAATAAACAAAGTTTAACTCAAAATGTTCCAGTATTATAAATAAATAAAGATATTTTCTTATAAAAAAAAAATTTAAGAAAAAATTGTATTTTTAGCGTAAGAATTGTAAAGTTGATTCTTTTTTTTTGCTAGCTATACTACAGCAAGATTTAAAAATAAACTAAAAAATTTATTTTTATTGCTATTTTTTTTTTAATCAAAACAAACGGCTAAATCAAATCAAAATATATATATATATTTTATATTTCTGAGTTTGGTTTATTTCTTTTTTAATTTTGCTTTTTTGTATTTTTGTCTTAGTTATTTTTTTTGTTTTTTGTACGTTTTACCTTTTCACTTTTGGTGAAAAGCCTTACTTTTACTTACAAGGTAAAAGTTGGGTGGTAAAAGTTTTAAACTAGAAAGTTGTAGCAAAAAAACAACTACCACTTTTTCAAAAAGTTAGAAAAAATAAAAAGAATAAAAACAATAAATACAAACAAAATAAAAATCTGTCAAAAACTTTTCATTTGAGGATACAATGACTATCGCAATTGGACAATCTAAACAAAAAAGAGGGTTATTTGATGTAGCAGATGATTGGTTACGTCGCGACCGTTTTGTGTTCGTTGGTTGGTCTGGATTACTTCTTTTACCTTGTGCGTATTTTGCTTTGGGTGGTTGGTTAACAGGAACAACTTTTGTTACTTCATGGTACACTCATGGGTTAGCAAGTTCTTATTTAGAAGGATGTAACTTTTTAACAGCAGCTGTTTCTACTCCACCAAACTGTATGGGTCACTCATTATTATTATTATGGGGTCCTGAAGCTCAAGGCGATTTTACGCGTTGGTGTCAATTAGGAGGTCTTTGGACTTTCGTAGCTTTACACGGAGCTTTCGGTTTAATTGGATTTATGCTGCGCCAATTTGAAATCGCTCGTGCGGTTAAAATTCGTCCATACAATGCTATCGCTTTCTCGGGTCCTATTGCTGTTTTCGTATCTGTTTTCCTAATTTATCCACTAGGTCAATCAGGTTGGTTTTTTGCACCGAGTTTTGGTGTTGCAGCTATTTTCCGCTTCATTTTATTCTTCCAAGGCTTTCATAATTGGACGTTAAATCCGTTCCATATGATGGGTGTTGCAGGTATTTTAGGAGCTGCATTATTATGTGCTATCCATGGTGCAACGGTTGAAAATACTTTATTTGAAGATGGAGATGGTGCAAACACATTCCGTGCATTCAATCCTACGCAAGCAGAGGAAACTTACTCGATGGTTAAGTTTTAGCCACTTTATACACTAATGTATATCGAAATCTTACTTAAACGGAAAAACACTTAATTATTTAAAACTTGTCAGTTTATTGCGAAAAAACTTTTTTATTTCCCAAAAATTTGACAAAATAAAATAAAAAGTCAACTACCGTACTAAATTGATTGACCTTTATAAAATTTATAAGAAAACTTATGACTTTAAAAATTTTAAAAGAAAACCTTTTTGATTGTTCAATAAAAGCTGGTCTTTATTTAATAACATGCCTTCCTAATCAAAAACATTATGTTGGTCAATCTTCATATGTAACACGAAGATTGAATGCCCATAAAACTCAACTTAAACGAGGATGTCATCCTAATTTAATTATGCAAAAAGATTTTCATTTTTATGGTGAAAGTTCTTTCGTATATCAAAAATTGTTATTTGGGACTAGTTTATCGAAAACTACAAGAGAAAATTTTGAAACTCTGATTCTTTTAACGTTGCCACCCAATTTACGCTATAATGTTTATAGCAATTGGCGAAAACGTGAATCAAGTCTTAATCCTTTTTTTGGAAAAAAACATACTTTAAAAGCTCGAAAAGAACAAAGTCTTTCTAAAATTGGTAAACCTTCAAATTTTGTTAATCATATTCAAACGAATCAAGTAAAACAACTGATAAGTTCGTTAAACAAAGGGACAACAAATAAAGATCGTCGAAAACCTTTATATATTGACTCTATTTTTTATGAATCAATAAGTGAAGCTTCTCAAAAAACAGGATTAGGTAGGAGACTCATTCGTGATCGTTGTCATCAGCAAACTGAAAGATTTCAAAATTACAAATGGGCTTAATAAATAAAATTTTGTTTTATCTTTTGTACACATTTTAACAAGCAAAAATCATAAAGGTCGAACGACTAACCTTTTCGAAATACGAGAGGTGTAAAAAACAAGGCGTTAAAGTTTTTGAAACAGTAAGCAACCTTTTAATAATTTTATTGATTAGGTTGAAGATATAGTCTGATCTTTTAAGAAATTAGAAGCTGGGGGTTTATTTTTTAACAAATTTCCCGAAAAAGAATTGCCGACTCTTTTTGAACATTCATGTACAGCAAACCGATTCTGGTCTCAAATTTTCGGTGTAGCGTTTTCAAACAAACGTTGGTTACACTTTTTCATGTTATTCGTACCTGTAACAGGTTTATGGATGAGTGCTTTAGGTGTTGTAGGTTTAGCTTTAAACTTACGTGCTTACGATTTCGTTTCGCAAGAAATTCGTGCTGCTGAAGATCCAGAATTCGAAACTTTTTACACAAAAAACAACTTATTAAATGAAGGGATTCGCGCGTGGATGGCTGCTCAAGACCAACCGCATGAACGCCTTGTATTCCCAGAGGAGGTCCTGGTATGGCCGTGTTTTTTTAGTAATAAAAAACTTAAATGTTCTTTAAACGGGGAAACTCTAAGGTAGGCTCCTATGGTGGCTGCTATGACAATCCCGTACCAACTTTCTACTAACTTTATTACCATGCAACAACCTCTTAATTTATTTGAGTTTCGTAAAGGGGGCGTTTATAAAATTATTTGTATTCAAAATAATAAAATATATTTTGGACAAACTTCTTGTTTTATTCGACGGGGCTTTCAACATCTTTCCCTTTTGCAAAAAAGCCAGCATTCATGTTTGGAACTCCAGAAAGACGTTGATTTATATGGTCTAAACGCCTTTCGATTTGAAATTGTTCAAATTGAAACCGAGCTCAATAAACGTTTAAAACTGGAAAATAAATGGATTGAAAATACTCCATCGAATAATTTATACAATCCCAAAAAAACTCATAATTTTAAAACCAAACCTCGTATTGCACAGCAAGTAAAAACTCTTGGTTACATATATCCAAGTATAGCTGAAGCTTCTCGAACTATTGGTAAATCATCACGTAATATTCGTATGAAATTAGATGATCCTTTAAATTGTGATTATGAAAGAATTGAATATCATCGAAATAAATATTTCGATGAGTATGAGGTAATCGTTGATGGTCAATATTTTAAATCAACTAGTTTAGTTGTTTCGGCTGGATTAGCCAAAACAACTCGACAAGTCAGAGATCGATGCCGTTCTGTCAAATGGCAAAAGTGGTCACTAGTAGAAAAAAGGTCTAACGACTATCCCAATCGGGAGTAGGGTTAAAATCGCCACTTAGTAAGGCTTTGCCTAGAGCATTGCTACAACTAAGTAAAAACCCCAAAAAGGAACCGCCCAACTTTTCCCTAAAGGGGAAAAGCAAAGTCAGGGTGAAGATATAGTCTGATCTTTATAGAAATATAAAGTGAAAGCACAAAGAAAGTGCTTTCAGAATAGTGTTGCGAACTATTTAAACAAAAATGATTGCCACGTGGAAACGCTCTTTAATGGAACTCTTAGTATCGGTGGTCGTGATCAAGAATCAACAGGTTTTGCTTGGTGGTCAGGTAATGCTCGTTTGATCAATCTTTCTGGAAAACTTTTGGGTGCACACGTTGCACACGCAGGTCTAATCGTATTTTGGGCCGGGGCAATGAATTTATTTGAAGTTGCACATTTTATTCCAGAAAAACCGATGTATGAACAAGGTTTAATTTTATTACCTCATTTAGCTAATTTAGGCTATGGTGTTGGACCCGGTGGTGAAGTAGTAGATACTTTTCCGTACTTTGTATCCGGCGTTTTACATTTAATTTCATCTGCTGTTTTAGGTTTTGGCGGAGTTTACCACTCGCTTATTGGACCTGAAACACTTGAAGAGTCTTTCCCGTTCTTTGGATACGTTTGGAAAGATAAAAACAAAATGTCTACTATTTTAGGTATTCATTTAGTTATTTTAGGTTTTGGTGCATGGCTTTTAGTTTGGAAAGCTATGTATTTCGGCGGATTATTCGACCCTTGGTCAGTAGGTGGGGGCGATGTTCGTGTGATTTCAAATCCAACAATTAATCCAGGGATTATTTTTGGTTATTTACTAAAATCACCTTTTGGTGGTGATGGTTGGATTGTAAGTGTTGATAATATGGAAGACGTTGTTGGTGGCCATATTTGGATTGGGACAATTGAAATTCTAGGCGGGATTTGGCATATTTTAACTAAACCTTGGGCTTGGGCACGTCGTGCTTTCGTTTGGTCTGGTGAAGCTTATTTATCGTATAGTCTTGCAGCCGTTTCAATGATGGCTTTCATCGCATGTTGTTTCTCTTGGTTCAACAATACAGTTTATGCGTCTGAGTTTTTTGGACCAACGGGTTTTCTTTTGGGCCCGCTTTGACAGTAATGTCAAATATAAATTCTATTTAAACGGGGAACTTCTTTTTTTTATGTTTTATAATAATAAAAATAAGATAATCCCGTACCAAAAACTAAGTTAAAAAAATGAAAATCATAAACCTATCTTTCCTCGTTGCTCCAGGTATTTATAAAATTTTTTGTTTAGAAAATAACAAAACTTACATTGGAGAGTCAAGTAATATTCTCAGTCGATTAGGACGACATTCAGACGAGCTTCTAAAAAATAAGCATGACTGTTTAGAATTACAAAAAGATTATAATCAATATGGAAAGGAAGCTTTTTTATTTTATGCTTTTGATTTAAACCCTGAGTTAATCATTAAACAAAAGCGTAAGCTAAAAGAAATTAGCTATATTCAAGAAATTCATCCTCTTTTGAGTTATAATAAACAGCAAACTCCAAAAAAAAAATTTTTTGAGTCCCACAAAGTTCTTATAAACGGCTCTGTTTATCCAAGTTTACGTCAAGCTGCAAAGCAAATTGGTGAATCACGGACAAATAGAATGCGAAAAATCAAAGATTTAAAAAATTTAGATTATCAGCATTTGGAAATTGTCTCATCTAAAAAGCATTATAAAAAACGTTCAATGCCTTGTAGCATTGATAACGTTCATTATTTAAGCTTATCTGACGCAGCTAAAGAGCTAAAACAAAGCCCGACGACAATAAAAAAAAAGTGTCAATCTTCTGATTTCCCCAATTTCATTTTTTTAACTTAGTTTATAAGGTCGAACGACTATTCCGGACAGGAAATAAAATATAAAATCGTTATATTTGAAACAATAGAAACTCCTAGTCAATCAAAGACTTGAGAGTAAGATATAGTCTGATCTTTATAAAAATATAAAGCAGAAAAGCGGAAATTTCTTATTTTGCATCATACGGGTAAAATTTGTTTTAAAAATAAACAAATAGTTTAGTAGAAACGGTCGGTTTCAATAAAAACTTTTCACTATAAGTGAAAAGTTTCAACCTGTTTTTTTCCTGTAAGGAAAAAAAAAGGCCTTGCTTTTTCCCTACGGGAAAAAGCGGAGGCCCTTATTTTTAAAACAAAAGTTAAAGCTTTTCGGGCTAAAGTAACGACTTAGCCGAACAGATAATTGCCAGAAGCTTCTCAATCGCAAGCTTTCACATTCTTAGTTCGTGACCAACGTTTAGGGGCTAATGTAGCCTCAGCGCAAGGACCTACTGGGTTTTTTTAGCTCGACTATGAAATAATTCATAGTCCAAACTCTACTTAAACGGGGAAACTCTAAGGTAGTCACTAATTAATCATAAGCAACAATTAAAAGCCTATTTTTTTGCGGGTCTTAAATCAAAATACTTGGTAACGTAAATAAAAAGTTTAAATAAACCTGCTCTCTAATTAGTCATGCTACTTGATGAGCATAGGCCAGTTTTCATTAAACGTTAAATCTAAGTGAAAACCTAAAACTTGGTAATGATTGTAGATGGTTAAAACCTTTACTTTTAATTACAAAAATCCATTTTAACTTGAATTCGATCTGCTTTTGAAAATGTTTAGCTTTAAATTAAAAGCTTCAAAACTTAGTGATTGCTAAGACAATCCCGTACCAAAGACTTAAATCGACTTAAAATTATATCACTAATCCTTATGAATTATATTACTCTAGATGTTTCGTTTTTATATCAACCAGGTCTTTACAAAATAACTTGTACGAAAACGAACAAGTTGTATATCGGGGAAACTGAAAATGTATTGGCCCGTTTAGGTAGACATTCTGAAGCGTTAGAAAAAAATCGTAGTGATTGTCTGGAAATGCAAAAAGAGTACAATATGTACGGCAAAAAGGTTTTTCGATTCGAAATGTTAACGGAATTTTGCGGATCTGAATTTTCAGACGCAACTTTTAGAACACAACAAGAACAAGCATTAATCATAAATTTGCGGTTAAATGGCACGTTACTTTATAACCGACCTTTTCATTTGACCGAGCTTAAAAAAAAAGCAGTTTTAATTAGAGGTCAAAAGTATAATAGTTTATCACAAGCGGCTAAAAGTTTAGGAGAATCTCGAACCAATATATCGAGAAAGTGTCGCGATTCAAACAATTTTGATTATGCAATTGTCACCGATTTGAAATATGAAAATCAAGCGTCTCAAATCTATTCTTTTCGACCGCCATGTCCGTGCCTTATTGATGGAGTCACTTATAAAAGTTTGAATCAAGCAGCTAAAGTTTTAAAAACACATAGAAAAGCTGTTCAAAAAAGACTTGACGACACCATCAATTTTCCAGAAGATATTTTTTTAGATTAAGTTAGAGGTCTAACGACTATTCTGAAAAGAAGTAAAATACAAACATGTTGTATTTGAAACAGTAGAGATTCCACAAAAGATTGGACAATAGTTCAAGCTTATTTCCTTTGTCATTATAAAAATGAAAAGCAGGGGTTGGGGAATAAGATATAGTCTGATCTTTATAGAAATATAAAGCTGAAAACGTTCTTTCTTCGTGATTAATATAAAATCAGCTTCTTTTTTTAACTGTAACATTAATCTTTTTTTTATAAAAAGACCGGTGAATCATTTTGCTCAGCAAAACCGTGAATCAAAATTTCTGGAAATAGAAACTAGAAAAAAGTTAAATAAAAGAAGTTAAAGGCTTTTCGGAATCGATTAACACCCGATTTAAACGCAAATGTAGGAAAATACTTAATGCGTTCTCCAACAGGAGAAATCATTTTTGGTGGTGAAACAATGCGGTTCTGGGATTTTAGAGGTCCTTGGTTAGAACCTCTACGTGGACCTAATGGTTTAGATTTAAATAAACTTAAAAATGATATTCAACCTTGGCAAGAACGTCGTGCAGCTGAATATATGACGCACGCACCTTTAGGATCTTTAAACTCAGTAGGAGGAGTTGCCACTGAAATTAACGCAACGAATTTCGTTTCGCCTCGTTCATGGTTAGCTTGTTCACACTTCGTTTTAGGATTCTTCTTTTTCGTAGGTCATTTATGGCATGCGGGACGTGCAAGAGCAGCAGCAGCAGGATTTGAAAAAGGAATTGATCGTGATAACGAACCAGTTCTTTCTATGAAACCTTTAGACTAAATGCTCGTTAACTTTTTCCAATTTGTAAAAAAGGTTTAAGTTTCTAAATACTTTTTTGACTTTTTATAGTTTTTAGCTATAAAAAGTCAAAAAAGTACATTTTTTTTTGCTTTTCAAAATTCAAAATTTGTTAAAATCAAAAAATTATAAAAGAAATTTTAATTTTACTATATTGGTTTCAAGAACTTTTTATTATTTGGATTTTATTATCAATACATTGTAGTTCTGAAAAAAAAAGAATGTTTTTACAAACTACACTTGTCGACATTTAAGGAAAAAAACTATTAGCGATTAAATAAGTTGACAAAACGGAAAAAAAAACTATAATCATATTAGAAATAAAACTATTAAAAACTAAACAAAAAAAGAGGACGTGGCGGAATCGGTAGACGCAGTGGACTTAAAATCCACCGATTATTGTTATCGTGAGGGTTCAAGTCCCTCCGTCCTCAAAATAACAAAACTTTTATTACCTTTCAAAGCTAAAAAAGTTGTTATAATTTGTTTGCATTCAAAATTGCGGAGTAGAGCAGTCTGGTAGCTCGCGAGGCTCATAACCTTGAGGTCGTAGGTTCGAATCCTATTTCCGCTATTTCTAATTTGTCAAAAGAAAGTCGAGATCTTAAGTAAATTTTGCTCTTCTTTACAAACAAAAATAAAAACCGATTTTTTTTTTGTTTCTGGCAAAAAAAACTTTCAAAAAATGACCAAACTAGCATTTAATTCTTAGATAGTAGTAAATTTTTGGAAATTCTTTTTTTAGAAAGCTAAATAATATGAAAAAAAGTAAATATTCATAAGTTGTTTAGTTCCGCGGAACTATCTAATTATTAAAAATTCGTTTTTCTTGTCCAGTGGGTTTAATAAAAACGTTTCTTTAATAATTAGAAAGTAAATACTAATTTAAAAATGGGTTTTCAATTCAATTTTAAAATTAGTATTTAAAGTTTTTTTTTTAAAAAATTTTATAATAGATACGAAAAAAAGAGTAATTACTAAACTTTTTAGAGTCATTTACCGTAATTAAAAAAGTTGACAAATTATTTTATTTTAATATGATAGTGTTTGGAAATAATTTTGTTTAAACTCAAATAAAATCTGCGAAGTTCGTATAGTGGTAATACCTTAGCCTTCCAAGCTAAAGCGAGGGGTTCGATTCCCCTACTTCGCCATTGAAAAAACATGTAGGCTGCTTTGCTTGCCAACTTTTCTTTTTCCCTATGGGAAAAAGATGAGGCCAATTTTCTTTTTTTTTATAGTTAAGTAATAATTTGGTAGTTGACTTCAACAAAAAAAAAGATAAAATGTAATTAGTAAAAAAGTAAAAACTTTTCCACTTTATTTTTTTTTCAAAAAAAACATTTCTTGCTTTAATAGTTTGGAATGAGATATTTTAAAAATTCTTTTTAATAAAAATAAAGTTTAAAACTTAAAAAAATGGTTTAAATGTTTGTTGTTTAGTTTAAGGTTTAATAGTTTGTTTAATCAAAAAACTTTTGAATTGCTTGTTTAAACATTTTTTGATTAAACTACTTTATTAATGGTAAAAGTTTTTTAGTTAGCTTTTTTGAAAACGTGCTTTTTCATCTTTTATACGGGATTTTATAAAATCAATTTTGTTTGTAATTTGGCTTTTCTTTATTTCAATTGAACCCTGATTTTTTGCAAAAAGCCGAGGCTTTTTCCCGTAGGGAAAAAGCAAGGTTGGCAAGCAAAGCAGCCTACAAAAACAAAGAAACAAGAACTTTTTGATTAAAACTTTTTGATTAAGCTTTGTACTAAAGGTAAAGAGTTTTTACCAAATTTTATCTTTTTTTCAAAGATTAAAACGGTTTGAAGTTTTGAAGTACTTTTAAAATTGAGTTTAAAATATACTAGCGCAATTTTTCTTTTATCTTTTATTTTAACTAATACAATTTTATAGTTCTTGATAATCAAAAGTGGATTACAAAATAAAAAAGAATGAGACGATAAAATATCTTAGCCTTTTAAATTGGGTTTATTATTTTTACCGTTCGCTATTTTCTATAGAGGAAAATAAGTGAAAAAGTGAAAAGATCTGTTTTGTAATTTTTATCTTAAATTTCTATTCAAAAAGTAAAAAATGACTGAAATTTATTACTAAAAAACGGAAAAATCGTCAGTAAGTATGTGCTTAAAAGTTTTTACCGAAACTTAGATTTGTTTAAATAAAATTCAAAAAAAATTTGAAACGTAACAAAAAAAATAAAAACAATTACTAACTTTTGAGTTGGGAAAAAAGTAAAGTTTTTTAGAACAGTTTTTTAAAAACTTTTTTATATAACTAATCAAGGAAAATATACCAACATGGCTAAAAAAAGTATGGTTGAACGCGAAAAAAAGCGTCGCAAATGTGTTACAAAATATAAACAAAAACGTTATGATTTAAAAAATCAAATAAAAAAAGCGGAATTTTTAGAAGAAAAGCTAAGTTTATATGCAAAATTGCAAAAATTCCCCCGCAATAGTTCAGCTGTTCGTTTACATAATCGTTGTTTAATAAGTGGTCGACCAAAAGGCTATTATCGAGATTTTGGTTTAGCTCGACATGTATTACGTGAATATGCCCATAATGGTTTTCTACCGGGCGTTACAAAATCTTCTTGGTAAACCTGAATTTTTACCAATAGAAAATAATAAAAAATGACCAGTTCAACTTTTTAAAGATTTTAAGTCTATTAAATTTTTTTCCATTTTTAAAAAAATAATGAGCTTTATTAATTTCATTAATAAAGCCAACTTGCAAAACTGACTAACTGTTCGCTTTTAATTGAAAGGTTCTATTTAAATAGATAAAAAAAATTGTAGCTAATTATAAAAACTTTTAAGCCTTTTCACTTTTTTTACCTTTTTGACGTAAGTAAAATTCTAGTTAAAATAAAATTTTGTTTTATTCATTTAACTATCAGTCATACGTTAAAGCAGACTGAAGTTTAACAATAAGGATTTTGATTATGGCTCGCGAAAAATTTGAACGTAAAAAACAACACGTAAACATTGGAACTATTGGACACGTTGATCACGGTAAAACAACTTTAACTGCTGCGATTACAATGTGTTTACAATCGTTTAGTGGTAATAAAGGAAAACGATATGATGAAATTGATTCAGCGCCTGAAGAAAAAGCTCGTGGAATTACAATAAATACTGCTCACGTTGAATACGAAACTGAAAATCGTCATTATGCTCACGTAGATTGTCCTGGACATGCTGATTATATTAAAAATATGATTACTGGTGCTGCACAAATGGATGGAGCAATTCTTGTTGTGTCAGGAGCAGATGGACCAATGTTACAAACAAAAGAACATTTATTATTAGCAAAACAAGTAGGCGTTCCCACTTTAGTTGTTTTCTTAAATAAAGAAGATCAAGTTGATGATGCTGAATTATTAGAACTAGTTGAATTAGAAGTTCGTGAAACTTTGGATAAATATGAATATCCAGGGGATGAAATTCCTATTATTGCTGGTTCTGCTTTATTAGCTTTAGAAGCTTTAATTGAAAATCCTAATATTAAACCAGGTGATAATCCGTGGGTTGATAAAATTTTTAAATTAATGGAAAATGTAGATAATTTTATTCCAACGCCAGAAAGAGAAACGGATAAAACTTTTTTAATGGCTGTTGAAGATGTTTTTTCAATCACTGGTAGAGGAACAGTAGCAACAGGTTTAGTTGAACGTGGAAAAATTAAAACCGGGGCTACTGTTGAAATTATTGGTTTACGTGAAACTACTACAACTACGGTTACAGGATTAGAAATGTTTCAAAAAACATTAGATGAAACAGTTGCAGGAGACAACGTTGGCGTTTTATTAAGAGGTGTACAAAAAGATAATATTCAAAGAGGAATGGTTTTAGCTGCCCCAGGAACTATTAAACCGCATACAAAATTTGAAGCACAAGTTTATATTTTAACTAAAGAAGAAGGTGGTAGACACACTCCTTTCTTTCCTGGATATAGACCTCAATTTTATGTGCGAACAACTGACGTAACGGGTAAAATTGAATCTTTTACTGCAGATGATGGATCTGAAGCCTTGATGGCAACTTCAGGAGATCGTTTAAAAATGGTGGTTGATTTAATTCAACCTATTGCAGTAGAAAACGGTATGCGTTTCGCTATTAGAGAAGGTGGTAGAACAGTAGGTGCAGGAGTAGTTTCAACTATTTTAAAATAATCACTAATAGTTGATTCATATCTGTCTTAATTTTTTTGTTACTTTTTTCTACAATTCCCAGTCCTCACAGGCTTTTTGCAGAGCCTCGGCTTTTTCCCGTAGGGAAAAAGCAAGGTTGGAACCGAAGGTTCCTATAAAAAGATGAAACTTTTTCCCTTTTGGTAGGCAAGCTTCACTTGCCTACCAAAAAACCTTCTCGAAGAACTTTTGTTTTTTGTAATTTACGAGTGTAAAATATTTTTTGTCAAATAAAATATTTTTTCGATTGAAATTTTCGTTCAAAAAAAAAGAGTTTGTAGCTTCGCATTTACGGTGAAAGTTAAAAAAAATTTTTCAAGTAACAAATAGGCTGATTAGTCAAACAACGCTGGTGGTCCTCACAACTTTTCACCAAAGTGAAAAGTTGCATTATTTTGTATTTACCTAACTTTTTTGTTTGCAAAATAATTCTCTACTATGAAAATTTCCCTCAACAGTTGTATTGCAAAAAAGTCTGCTAAAAAAGATTGGTCAAAAAAAAACAACTACTGAAATTTTTACAAACTTTAATTTTTTTAAGTGTTTCGTGATAATGTAATGCATTTATTTGTAAAAAAATTTCCATTATAATTTGTAAAAATCAATTGACAAAAACGAATGAATAAGGTTTTTAAACCTTTTTTTTCGTAAAAATAAAAAAAAATAGTAAATCAAATGAAATTAGCTCATATAGTAAACAGTATTGAATCTAAGTTTTTAAAAAAAGATCTTCCTACATTAAGTATTGGAAACCTTGTTATAGTAAATGTTTTAATTCAAGAAGCTAATAAAAAAAGGCTGCAGTCTTATCAAGGAACTATAACTTCTCAACATCGTGCAGGTTTAAACTCGACAATTACAGTTTGTCGTATGTCAAAAGGAATAAAAATTACTAGAATTTTTCCACTACACTCCCCAGATATTGAATCCATTAAAAAAATTTCTTCAAAATAGGGCATGGTATTTTTTGTAAAATGGAGTTTCGATCTTATCTTAAAACTTTTTAAAAAAGTGTTGAAACTCCATTTTCTTAATTTCTGAATTAAAAAGTAATTAAAAAAAATATTATTTTTTTCAAATGAGCTCGTTGAAAACATTTTAAAATGCTGGTAATAAAATAAACTTTTTGTGTTTTGTAAAAAAAAAAATATAATCTATTTGTCAATAAAAACGCCTTCTTAACTCAATTGGTAGAGTATCGGTCTTGTAAACCGAAAGTCAGCGGTTCGACTCCGCTAGAAGGCTATATTTTGCCACTTTCTTTTAATAAAATCCTTTCGTTTGTAATAACAAACGAAAAAAAAACAATTAGGAATTTTATTAAAAAAGGTTGACTTTCAAAGTTATTTGATTATAATAAATTAACCCTCAATTTGAACAAAATCAAAAAAAAAAACCGTGTTAGAGCTTTCCTAAGCAGCGTCACTAATTTTTTTTATAGAGGTTAAATTGAGGGCTTACGAAATAATAAAAAGTTGGAAATATAGCCAAGTGGTAAGGCGGGGGATTGCAAATCCCTTATCCCCAGTTCGAATCTGGGTATTTCCTTTCATAGTAAACCTGCAAGCTAATAAGTCATCAGAAAAACAGTAAATAAATTTTACGTTCAAAAAAAAAATACACTTCTTACATATGTTCAAAAGCATCTGCTGAAGAACCCTCTGCTAGAGCTTTGAGATAATCTTTGAATAAATTGGACCGAGCTGGATTTGAACCAGCGTAAGCGTAAACTAACGGATTTACAATCCGTCCCCTTTAACCACTCGGGCATCGATCCGTCTAAATTTTTTTTTTATTCTGCACTGGTATTCATTCTATTTAAATTATTAAAAAAAGTCAAATTTTTTAAATAAGGGTTTTAAAAACCCTTATTTTTTATTGTATTTTTTTAACTTTTTTACTAGCAAGAATAAAGTATTAAAGGCAACAGGCTTTTTTCAAGTTCCGTATTTTAAAACATTGATGCAATTTTTAGTTAGTTTTCGCATATAATTTCCAAACTTTAATTAAAACCAAAAAATTTATAGCAAGCTGAAGCTAAGTTTATTTGAAATATTTATTTAGTTTTAAAATAGAGAAGGGTGATAGATAATTTTTAAACTTTTTTAACTATAACTTTCTTTTTTTTTCCAAGAAATTATTTGTTATTTAAAAAAATTTGCCAGGATTAAAAAAATGAAAATCGATAAGAGTTTGTTTTTACTTTATGTATAATTTTAAGGGTTTTTTTTACAAATAGGCAAGGTTAACTTCTTTTAGACTTCATTAAAAAAGAGAGTAATCTAATTTCAGCCAAAAAAATTTTATTTAAACTCTAAAAAGTGGAAAACTGATTTTTCTTTATTTGTTTTTAGCAAAAATTCATTTTTAAAAAATTTTTAATAAAGTTTATTTTTAAATGAATTTTAATAAATAGTACTAATAAAGTGGTAGTTTTTTTTCGTTTTATTTCTTGTGCATTTTTTTCAAAAAAAATGCACAAGAAATAAAACGAAAAATTTTTTATTTTGCTAGAGATTGCCAACTCATTGTAACATCATCTAAAATTACTGAACCGTTATAAATTTCTAAAATAATTACTAAAAAGACTGCAAAAAGAGCCATAAAAACCCCCATAAGAGGAGTGGTTCCCCATCCAGGTGCTACTTTACCATATTCAGAATTTAAAGGTCGTAATAAGGTACCTAAAGGTGTTGCTACTCCAAAGTCTTCCGGTGATTTTGTAGTTTTTGTTGCCATAAAAAAATATAGTTTTTTTTTTTACTTTCTGTAATAAAATGGGGTTTGACTTTAATTTTTAAATAGTTGAAGTTTCGGCGAACCTTCATTTTCAATGAAGAGTTGCAATTTTAATCCGATCTAATAAATTAGTTAATTTATTAGACTTTAAAATTTGATTTATGGTTTTTTTATTTTTTTTCTTAAAAAAATTTTTGATATAGCAAAAAACTAGGTTTTTTACTTTAGGTAGGCAAGCGAAGCTTGCCAGCCTTGCTTTTTCCTTACGGGAAAAAGCCGAGGCCAAACCCTTGTAGGGGATTCAGCCTTTCAACCCCTAACTTTTACCTATAAGGTAAGCGCAGGTCGGAATTTTGTTGGTTTTGCCTTACATAATTTTTACAAGGGCCTTCACACTTTTTTACCTTTAGTAAAAAAGTGTAAGGTTGAAACTTTTGACCACAAGTTTAAGGTTGAAAACAAAAACTCAAAAAAAGAAAACTTAAGTAAAAGCTACTATTTAAAATAAAGCAACTTTTCCTTTCTGAACACCCGTTTTTTATGAACTGTTTTGCACAGATGGAAAGTTGCTTTATTCGAATCTGCGGGTTAAGGTGAGAACTAAGGAAAAAAATCAAGTTAAAACTATAGGCTTTAAAATGCCTTGCATTAACAAAATATTTAATCCTCATGTTCTTCAAATGGGTCGCGAAGTTGTTTTGAAGGAGGTCCAAAACCTATATAAAGTGAATATCCAGTAATACTTAAAAGTAAACACCAAACAAAAAGGCTAAAGAAAAAAGCAGGACTTTCCATAATTTTATTATTTTTAATAAATTGTATATTTATATTTAAAACGATTAATCGTTTTATCGTAGTTATTTAAATTTCGATTGGTTTGACTTAGTACAAAAAAATCTTAGAAAATCTTGTGTTAAAAACATATCGGTTTGCTAATTTTTTTCAACAGAATCAAAACCATAGATTTTAACCTTGTAAGACACAACCTACAAGGTTTTTGTCGGAATTTTTCATCGTAAGTGAAAAATTCTAACCTGCAACTATTAACAAAGGGTTAAAAGCTGTAAAGTTTTACATTTTTGATGTAAGGTGAAAAATTGTGAAGCTTTATGCTTTTTACTTTGTACGTTTCGTAAACAAGCTTCGTTTGCTAACCTTGCCTTTTTTCTACGAGAAAAAGACGAGGCCAAATCCCCGTAAGGAGTTCAGTCTTTCAACCGAAGGTTGTGAAGGTGTAAAGGTAAAAGCAAAAGCATTCACACTTTTTCACTAAAGGTAAAAAAGTGTAAAATTGAAACTTTTCATCTTCTATGAAAAATTTTTAATAAAGGTGAAATAATTATAAGGCAAAGTTAACAAGGTAATACTTATGTTTTTAGTTTGGATAGGAAAGCATAGTCTTGAACTTTTGATGAATTAAATTTAAAAAAGCAACTGTCAACTGTTGAAGCATAAAAAATTAAAATTAACTATTTTTTAACCTGCGGCTAAAACATAGTTAATTTTACTAAGATCAGAAAAAAGTAGAAATTCAGTTTAATAAGGCTTGTATTAGCTTGGCATTCCGTTTCTAGCTTTGGTATAAAAATACAAAATGAGCTTAGAATCCTATTTCATAAGTAAGCAACACCTAAAGTTAAAAAACAAAATGGTACGAAAACTTTATTTTTTCGTCAAGCTTTTAACATTTTACAAGTTTCTTATTATGAACTTGAAAGGATTTTTTGAAAAGTAAAATCTAAATTCAAGTGAAAAAACCTTTCAAGTTCATAATAAAAACCTTACAAATTATTTAACAATACGGGGCGGTTCTCTAAAAAAAATAGCGAAGAAAATAATACCTAACGTTCCGATTAATAAAAAAGTATAAACTAAAGCTTCCATAGAATAAAATAAAAATATTTAAAATAAATAAAAAACTCCATTTTTTAAAAAATGGAGTTAATTTTTACCAACCCACAAATTAAAATCTTTCAAATTAAAGAAAAAAAATAACAGAATAAAGAAAATCGAGTAAAAGTCAAAGTTATAACTTTTTTGATTTCATCTGTTATTTTGTTGTTAACTCGATCTTTTTTATAAAGAATCCGTTTTTTTTTAAATGAACTATCTTAAAGTTGTGCAACTTTTACCAACTTTTGTTTTTTCCCATGCTTTTTGTTTAGCACTTCAGGTGCAGTGCTTTAGACTTTTTCACCTTTGGTAAAAACTTTTCATTGAAGATAAAAAGTTTTTACCAAAGGTGAAAAAAAAAATTTCCGAAGCTTTTAGTTAAGGTGACAGTGAGTCTACCTTTGCTAAAATTTTAATCCTTTTTTTTCAGCTTTAACTTTTGAATGAAATGCTACTTTGGATTAAGGGTCTTTTTTCGTTTTTCTTGCTTTTAACGTAGTTTTTAACTTAGAAAAGCAAGAGAAACAAATAAAATAAAAAACAAAAGCCTTTTTTTTTCCTGTAAGGAAAAAAACGGGTTGAAACTTTTCACTATAAGTGAAAAATTTTTAAGAACCGGCCGGCAAAATTTTTTTTGAGGTAACGACGTAAAAAGTAACACTTGTTTATTATTAAGAACAAAACTGTTTTTTTTTTATTTTCAACATCTGTTTACAAATTAATAAACCGGTACTTTTTATAAAGGATTTTGAATTAAACTGATTGGCGGCGAGTAGAATCGTCTCCTAATTTTAAAAAGGCACCAAATTCAATTTGATCTTCAATTCCTTCGTCAATCCCAGCAAAAACATCACGGAAAATTGTACGAGCACCATGCCAGATATGACCAAAAAAGAATAATAATGCAAACGAAAGGTGACCAAAAGTAAACCAGCCTCGTGGACTACTTCTAAATACACCATCCGATTGTAATGTTGAACGGTCAAATTCAAAAATTTCTCCTAATTGAGCACGTCGAGCATATTTTTTAACAGTTGCTGGATTATTAAATGATACGCCATCTAATTCTCCACCAAAGAATGTTACAGATACACCTACTTGTTCAATACTATATTTAGATTCAGCTCGACGGAATGGTACATCGGCACGAACAACGCCATCTTTATCTAATAAAATAACTGGGAATGTTTCAAAGAAAGTAGGCATACGACGTACAAATAATTCATTACCGTCTTTGTCTTTAAATACTGCGTGCCCTAACCAACCCACCGCAATACCATCTCCACTATTCATAGCCCCTGTACGGAATAAACCTCCTTTAGCAGGATTATTTCCAATGTAGTCATAAAAAGCTAATTTTTCCGGGATTTGTGACCATGCTTGTTGTAATGATTTACCTTCTGCAAGACTTGTTTGAACACGTTTATCTATTTCTTGTTGGAAAAAGCCTAAATCCCACTGGTAACGAGTTGGACCAAAAAGCTCAATTGGAGTAGTTGCAGAACCATACCAGGCAGTTCCTGCAACGACGAAAGCAGCCCAAAAAACAGCTGCTATAGAACTTGAAAGTACGGTTTCTACGTTTCCAAAACGAAGTGCGTTATATAGGCGTTGAGGTGGACGTACACATAAATGAAATAGTCCAGCTAAAACACCAAGGATGCCTGCCGCCACGTGATGCAAGTGTTGTTTTTAAAAAAACAACAACTAGGACTCTATCTTCACTCGTCATTCGTAAAGATTTTTTGAATAAATATTTAAAGATGAAACTAACCGTCTAATTTTTTTTAGTGTTTTTTCAGACTGATATATTTTCGTTTGCCGATATTTGTAAATAAAGTTCCATTTGCAAAATGAAATGTGTTTAATCGTTTTTAATTTGTATTTTGTTAAATAATCTATCATTACTTTTTGAGTATGTAACGCAGTTAATTCAATGCGAACAAAAACTGAAGGATTATTTAAATTGGAAAAAATATAAATTTTTTGCTTAGAATTAAACAACACTATTATTTCTTGAAAAATTTTTCGTTCTCCACCTTCGATGTCTTTTTGGGTGAGCGTTATTTTTTGCTTTAACTGACCTTTCGTTTTAGGCAATTTTGGATCAGTATAATGAGCATAAAAACAGCCCTCAGCATCAATAAACCCGGATAACCAACTATCTTGTAAAGAGATTTTACTAGTCCAAGGTTTAAATCTATTAAAAGATTTAAACATACCTTTTCTTTGTCCTGCTTCAATCCAATCTAAAAACTGTTTTTGTCTTTTAGGAAGAATTAAATTTCCAGACAAAAGAAAAGCAATTCTTTCAATAGCTTGTTGAGAGTCCACGGTCCATCGCCAATAAATAGTATTTTTTCGTCGGTCAATTCTAAGATTTCCAAACCCAAAGGTTTTTTGTATTAGCTGGAGAATGTTTTTTTCTTTTTGTCCTATTTCAACACGTAAACGTGTACCCCGTCTTCCATCTCTTTTATCCAAGGTGGCAAAACTCGATAGACTTCCATCTCCTTCGAAAAAGCCAACAAACCATTCTAAAAACTCTTTTGGAATATGAGCGACGTGTTCCGCTTGTCCATATTTATAAAAATCAGTGAAATCAAATGACGAGGTTTTGCTTGTAGTCTCTGAGGGTCCATTCAAAATTTTTCCTGCGGATAATACCAAACTTTTCGTAGGCTGCTTTGTTTGCCAACCTTGCTTTTTCCCGTAGGGAAAAAGCTGAGGCCTTCGGCGAAAAGCATGATGGAAAGAGTTTTTTTTTTGTAAATCTTTCATACTTGTCCTTTTAAAATAAAAATGTTCCCTGCTGATTGTTTCTCCATTTTTGACAATCAAAGAAAATCTTTTTTAATCGATTTTTTAATTGCTACAAACTTCATTGAAAGATCCCAGCATATAGCAAAATTTTTTTACAAATGATTACTCATTTGAGCGTCCCATCAAATAAAAGACGCTACGCCACCTGGATTGTAAGGATCAAAACCTTCCGGTCCCCAAGCTGGTGCTACTGGTTGAACACTTCCAGTTAATCCGTAAGGATCAGAAACCCAAATTCCTGGCATTGTTGTTAAATAAATTCGCGACATTTATTTTGAGTTTTAACCCAAACTTAGTTAATTTACTCAACTTTAAATTTCTTTAAAGATCAGACTATATCTTTATCCAATAATCGTTTTATTTTAAACGGTCGATTGAATATCTAATGTTTCAGGTTAGCGATTTTAACCTTACTCCCTATCGGGATAGTCGTTAGACCTATTTTTTTGTACTATTTGCCACTGTTTTCACTTTAAACTTTTGATACACCATCTTTCTCTGACTTGATTATCAGATTTCGCTAAATTATTCGCAATAACTTCATGCGTAGAAAAATCGCGTGACTCATTAATTATAAAATTTTATTTACCTCCTAAAATCGGTTTTTTGCTTAATCGAATACACATTAAATTTTTATTATCGTTTAATCGTCGTATAATGGTTGTTTTTGAAATATTGGTTGCCCTTTCAGCTTTTCGAATAGTAGAATATCTTTTTTCATCCATTAAAATTCCTTGCCCTAATAATGGCGTTTTGTTTTGAGATTGTAAAAAAGGTAAAACATTATACCGTTTATTTGAATATTGCTGATCCATAAGTTGTTTTTCTAATTCACGTCGTTTTTGTAAATGAGTTTCAAAAATAAGAATTGTAAATTCAAAAAAAGCGTTCCCGTATATATTCAAATCTTTTTGTAATTCTAAACATTCATTCGTTTGGGCTTTGAGAAGGGTTCAATGTCGATCAGATCGTTCAAGGAAAGATATCTAAGAACCAATATAAACTTTGTTATTTCCCAAGCATTTGATGCAATAAACATCTCTTTTAGTAAATTAAAATCAATTTTGAGTTTTTAAAAACATAGTGAAAAAAGATACAAAAATTTTGGTACGGGATTGTCATATTTAACTTTATTAAGTTAAACTTAGAGGTTCCCCGTTTAAGTAGATTTTCATTCATCGATTTTTCAATGAAGCAGCCAAGAATAAACCGAATAATCCAGTTACATGGAAAGCTCCAAATCCAAAACAAAGTAGTCCAGATAAAAATAAATGAATACCAAAAATTTTTGGTAAATCTAAAGCTGGAGCAGCCGTACGTGGATCACGGAACAATTCTAAATCCCAATTAACCCAATGCCAAATAGAAGCTAAAAATAAAGCGCCTGATAAAACAATATGCGAAACAGCAACTCCTTCGTAACTCCAAATACCAGCATTTGTAGCAGTTTCACCACTAATAGTCCAGCCACCCCATGATTGGCTAATACCTAAGCGAGTCATGAAAGGTAATACAAACATTCCTTGTCTCCACATAGGATTTAAAACAGGATCTGAGGGGTCAAAAACTGCTAGCTCGTAAAAAGCCATTGATCCAGCCCAACCTGAAACTAAAGCGGTATGCATTAAATGTACTGAAATTAAACGACCCGGGTCGTTTAAAACAACAGTATGCACACGATACCAAGGTAAACCCATATTGAATAGCAATAATTTAGTGTTTTACTTTCTTTCTTTGGAAATTTTTGTTTTAAAAAAACTTTGTGAAATCTTTTAATCTTCTAAAGCAAATAGGTAATGGTCTAATAAATAAAGTGGTTATTTTGAATTTTGTATATTAAAAAAGTTTTCAGTTTTTATTATACAAAATTCAAATCAAAATTCAAAATTTTATTTATTCTTTCTTTTTTTCTTTTTGACATAACGTTACAGCTATTCAAAATGCAATGGAAACGTGTTTATTGCATTTTTTTAGCTTGGGTTTAGCGTGTCTTTAGCTGAGATATTACCCTTTGTTAAGCCAAGCAGTTTTTTCAATATTACTATATTTTGCTTTTGAAAAACTTTTTATCAAAAATGAAAAAGAGTTTTAACGTTTGAGAAGAACCGACCGTAAGAGTGGTTTCGATTTAATAAAAAAGTTTGAGTTGTATTTGAATAGAGTAAAGGGTGGAGCAGTTGTAGGTTTTCAAAGTTGTTAAAGTATATGAACCCTATTTATAAACAGTAGTGGTAATTGAAAATCTTTTTCGTTGGTAGTATTTTTAATAACATACACCCAACCCTCATCCGGCTTGCTTGAACATTCAATAGCTTGGGAGCGGATTATTTCAGTTATATAAGTATTAGATTTGCTAAACTGAAAACTTTATTAATTTCAAGTTAAACTCGTGTACATGATTCTTTTTTTTACGTCTAAATTTAGACGTTTTGTTTTTCCTAAATGAAATCTTCAATTCCTTGGTTACGAATATTAAACAAATTTTTGTGTAAATTAAAAAGTTTGATGTTTTTCAGCCGAAGTGTTTGATTTTTTTCGAAAGTTTGTGTAGTTTCTGTTTTTGGTCTTTCTAAGGTTGTAATAGTCATTTGGGAGAAGAGATAAATAGAGTTTTTAAATAGAATAAATTTATAAAAAAATAGAATATAAATAGTAGTTTTTTATTAGCTTAAAAAATGAAAAAAACTCGGATAAAGGTATAAAAAATCTTTTTGACTTTAACCAAGTTTTTCAAAGCTTCCATTTTCAGTTTTTGGTTTTGACTTTGTTGATTTTAAAGTTTCATTTTTTAACCTTAAAATCAACAAAGTCAAAGCCAAAAATGGCGTTAAAATTTGTGCGTTTTGTTTTTAAAAGCACAAAACCAACAAACTCAATGAAAAAAATGGCATAGATTTTTAAACTCTACATAGATTTTTAAACTCTTATTTGAAAATTAAAATTTTTAGCAAAACCTATTATAAATTCAACCCTTTGTATTTTAGCCCCTACTTGAATTCCTCGGGTAAGACTCGATGAATTCAAAACATCTTTCCGTAAATCCAAACCGGCCTTCAAAGGCCCTTTTTCACAATTGATTGAAGCTTGAAGAGAGCATGGCCGAAAATTTGTCCCTATGGAACCGTCCGCGCTAAAGGTCATAGACGCAATATTTTGAAAAACGTTATCATAAGTCAAATTGACACTAGGCTGCCAGGAAAAATCCGAACGGAGTTGAAAAACAGATTTCAGTTCAGGGTAAACATTAGTAGATTTTATGAATAAAAGTGCTTCGTCGTGTACGTAAGACTTTTACCGAGATTAAAAGTTGTTTATTTCCTCAGTTTGCAACTGCATATTCAGCAGTAATTGCTCGTTTATGTTTACAATGTGAACAGGTTGTTCTGAATCATTTGAAAATTCACAATATTGCGATTCTTTTGAAAAGTTTACTGTCACCCCAAGTCCAAATCGGTTAACTAGATGAACTTCAACACTGAAATTCTTTCTTAATTTCTAAGCCGCTTTAGCATAATGTTTCAATTTATTATTGGCCTCCTAATCGATTTTGATTGCGCGATCGTTTTTTGATTTCATTAGTGAGTTTTTAACTTCCGGACTAGATTTATCATAACAGTATGATCCTACATTAGACAGTTTACGTATGGCATCTTCTTTGGGAACTAACTTCTCTTCAGAAAGTAGCGACTCTCGGAAACGAGTTTGGCTGAGACACGTAAGGGGAATTACTTCCGTGTTTTCTAGATTTTTTAAATTTTTGAGGTAATCTAACGTGTCACCTATTGTTTCACAAGAAAATAGTTTACTTTGTGTGAATTCTGTGTTGCCAATTTCATCGCAGCCCCATTTTTTAAAAGATTTAAAGTATAGTCAACCCAAGTATCATTAGAAATTACCAATTTATTCATATTTAGCAATTGAATAAAAACGTTTTTTTGTTCAACTACGGGGATCAAGGAATTGTCAAAAGCAGATTGATCAATACACGACTCGGTTCCTATATGAATTAGGTTTACCACTTTTGCTTCAAATTTTGCTTGAATCAAATTGAACCACCAGTCCGTTTGTAAAAATCTTAAGCTTGGTTGCCAACGTTCTACATTCAAAAAACCAGAGCCCTGTAATTTGAAACGTTTTGACCTATCAGAAAAGATAAATATAGTACGTTACCTTATGTTTTACATTGTAAAGCACTTAAGTTAAAGGTATTGTTGCAGTTGTTTACAATTTTTTGTACGAAAAAAAAAATGAAATTTGTAAAGTTTGAGTCTTAAATTTTACTTTTTTTTTAACACTGAAAAATACCACAAAGTGCACCTACAAAAAAATTATTTTCATTGCAAAAGTAATAACTGGAATAAAAACCCCCATTAGCGAATATGGAATTACAAAAGCTAAGTAAAAAGTTAAAAAGTCTTGATATTTTAGTGTAATAAGGTGAAAAAGTTTTGTTATTTGTTATTAGTGAAGATAAAAAGTAAAAACAAATTTATAATCTCGTTTTTTATATAAACTTTTTTTTATCTTGTTTTGATATATGTTAAAAAAACATAAAACAAATCTTTGAGCTTTTTTCAAAAACCTAGTTTTTGTAATTGGGTTTTCTAAAAATTTTTTTTTATAACCAAACCCCAAGTTTAACTTAGAACCAAAGCGACTAAAACTTAAACCTGGCCGTTTTGGTTTTTCGTAGTTAAAAAAAAATAAAATCGTTTGTTGGTTCTACAGAAATTTTTTTTTAGCCAAACAAAATCCACAGTTTGAATCTTAGGTCTGTTTGAAAAAGATACAACGAACCGTCTTAGTTTTTTGACATGAAAAAGTAGTTTTTTGTTTGTTAAAATCATTCATATTTGATTTGAAATAATAATTTTTTTTTTAGAATAAAATAACTTGCAATAAGACTAAATGACTTTAAAGTCATTTAGTCTTATTGCAAGTTATTTTATTTCTGTTTTAAACTTTCGATTTTTTTTAGACTGAAAATTTTGCATTTTCTTCAAACAAAAGATTTTGCATAATATTACAAATATCGACTTGGAAAAGATTTTCAACAGATTTTTTAGTAGTCGAAATATCAACAGGCCGAATAATTTAACGGCATAACTTAAAATTTTGAGTTCTTTTCCAAAGTTTCGTTACATAATCTTCTGGGAATGAGGGGCTTGGACAAGATATGTTAAATTTTTTACCTACTTTTGTGAGTATATTATTAATAAGATTGCTAAAATACGCTTGTAAAAAAAGCTCATTCATTTTTTTTAGTAGTATTAAAAAAATGAATTGGTTTGGATTTTACGGTTTAGTAGTATTCTTGCCTTTTTTTGAAAAAAAGGCAAGAAAATAATTATCAACGAGGGGGTAATCCATCCTGAAAGACTTTAGCTTCAAGCCGTAGTATACTCTGTTGAAGAGCGCCTATTTTTTCACTTTGTTGAAGAATTTGTTCTTCTTGCCGGGAAATACGGACTTTTACTTTTAGGTACTGGTCACCTAAGTCCAAGTATAAGGTATTCAGCCTATCTCGGTCGAATTCCAATTGTTTAATAATGTTTTGCATAGGCACCAAAGAAGATTCAGAGGACCCCCCAAAAGTAAAATTTTGGCTAACACCTGCGCTACTTGAAGGGTTTTGTATAATTTCTTGCGAGGTTTGACTTTCTTGATTGGTTGTTTGTGGAATAGTTGTATTGACTTCAACTGGCGGAGTCGAACCAAATAAACCACCGAAAACTTTAGCTGTAACCCCTTGAGCAGTTTTGTCAACAACAGTTCCGACTAAATTTTCGAATCTGCGTTCACAAAAAGTGTTGACTTTTTTTCTGAAGCCATTAGTGTTTATATAGTCATTAGGTAAATAACCTCGAGTTTCAAGCGCACATAACCGAGTTTTAATCCGATCCACTTCGGTTGTAAGCGCCGTTTGGTTTGTAAGTAAAGTACTACTTGTTTCATTTAATTGAGGCACTGTTTGAACTACATAAGAAAAATCGATAATTCTCCCATAGATAAAACCGCCAATAAAAATTAAGACTAAAGAATTAATGGCAAATTGGGTAAAATTGAACTTATACATTTTTATAAATAGGGTAAGTTTACTTTTTGTAAAAAAGTTTTTTATTTTAAATATTTTAATAAACACTAAAAAACTTTCGCTTAATTTGTGTTTAAATGAAAAAGAAGTGAAAAATTTTAAGTTTGATTTTTTAAAAACCAATTTGCAAATTAAAGTCTTTAGCAAAACCGATTTTTAATTCAATGTTATCCATTTTAGCCTGGACGTGAATTCCTGGGGTAACGGTCGATAAATTTGGACCATCTTGTCGTAAATCTAAACCGGCCTCCCATAATTTATTCCCACAACTCAGTGAACCTTGAAGAATGGATGATCGAAAATTTGTTCCTATTGAACCGCGGCCGGTAATAGTCATAGGTGCAAACTTTTGAAAAACTTTATGATAAGCCAGATAAATATTGGGCTCCCATGTAGAATTCCAACCGGGTCGCCAAGCATCGTGCATTTCTGGGTGCGTACTCCTAGGTGGTATGGGTGACAGACCTACGTTTAAGCGAGTCATATCCGCTTGAAAGTTGATAATTTCCGGACTTTGCAACTTTTTATTCAGGTTCAATTGGTTATTAATATTTACAATTTGATTCGCCTGTACTGGATTATTATCTACTTCACAATACTGCGATTCATTTGCAGTTATTGTTGGCTTGCCATGTCCAATTTGACTAAATAGATGAACCTCAATACTGAAATTATCTAGTAATTTATAACTTGCTTTAGCATTCGTTTGCATTGCATAAGCGGGCTCCAAATTTATTTCGGTTGGTTGGTTGGGTGTTGCTCTTACAAGTGAGTTTAGCACTTTCGAACTCAATGCATAAGTGTCTGGCTCAGAAGGGAATTTTTGTAGCGTAGAGTGGTGTTTAAGTTTTACTTGACGTAAACATTCGACCACAGTTATCACCTCAGCTGGTGTTCTAGTGACCTCTACGAGATTGGTTCCATTTGGGTCATTGGCAACCAAACTGAAAGCCCATCTTTTTACAAGCTCTAAATTATAGTTTGCCCACGCCTTATTATAAGCGACTAAATGATTCATATTTACCGATTGACCAAAAAGGTTTATTTGCCTAATCATTGGGGCCAAAGGCTGGTTAAAAGCAGTTTGGTCAGTACACAAGGGGTTGCCTATATGAATTGGTAATTTGGTTTGTAATTTAAATTGTCCCGTACTAAAATCATGCGACCAGTTTATTTGATAAGTGTTTAGGGGCAATAAGAATATGGGGGGAACCCATTTTATAGTGAAATAAGTAGTGCCTTCCAATTTCAAACGTTTTTGCCAATCAGAAAACAGAGCCTTAAACAAATTTAAAGAAGTTTTTTTGTTTTTAGTGGGCATCTGCTCAATTTCAGTGACAATGTCCCGAAGTTCAGTAGGAATAACCTCGACTTTAGTGGCAATGTTGTTTACCTTAGTTGAAATGGCTCGAAGTTCAGTAGGAATGACCTCTACTTTAGTGGCAATGTTGTTTACGTTAGTTGAAATAACCCGAACTTCAGTGGCAAGCTTTTCAACTTCAGTGGAAATATTTACTAATTTAGTAGCAATGTTTCCGACTTCAGTGGAAGCGTCTTTCAGTGAAATGGAGTCGTCTTTAATTGAAGGAAAAGCTTTTTGAACGCCAGCTAAAAGTTGTGAAGTATTAAAAGCTTCAGAAATACTCGCGGCATTTTTTACAGGGTGAACTAAAACCGGTTCTTGAAATGGGGATTGCATTGTGTATCGTGTTCTTCCAAAACGGTCTGGCTCAGTGCGATTTAAAACCATGGCTGTTGGTGACAAAAGTCTAACCGGAGCTGTATTTAAAGACGAGCTTTGAAACCCTGGTCGGAAGAGTGACCAAGCAAAAAACAACACAGCTCCGAAACCCATATAACGAATAATAGGTTTAACTATTGATTGAAATGGGTCTTCGTCACTATTAAAAACCTCAAAAAAAATTTCAAACCTTGAAAAAAAGGCTTTTTGATAATTCAACAGGTTATTGAATATTAAAGAACAAAGGGAAATGACCAACTGACAAAAGTTGTCCAAAGAGGTTTCAAACATTTTATTGGCTAATTGGTTTTTTTCTGTTTTTTTTAATACAAAATCAGGAAAACAAATTTTCGGAAAGTAAACGCCATCCTCTGTTTCTAGCATTTCAATAAGCAGCGTATTAGAGTTTATCATTTTTTATTTTTTATTTTTTATTGGACTTGTTAAAAATTTTATTTTTAGTTGTTATGTTAAAAATGTTAAAAGTCATACTTGTTCTAACATTATCTATTCTTTTGCTTATTCTAAATACTCTAGTAACAAATAAAAACCCCCTCTTGAATTTTATTCCACATAGTAAATCCTTTTTTTTTATATTCTTGAAAACATTTTTGAATTTCTTTCTTCATTATTTCTTCAACATAAAGACGTCTAATCTTTTCTAGAATTCTATTTTTTAAAAACTTTTTAAAAAATAGAATTCTAGAAAAAAAACAATTTCAAATTATTTAATATTGTAATATTCTTTTTTAAAGCGTTCTACCGGACACTCAAAAAGATCTCCAATTGCATTAAAAAATTTGTTTTCTTTCAATTTGGTATTTTTTTCTCCTATGTATTTATGAGTACTTCTTATAAGTAGGAAAACTATAACAGGTGAGCAAAGATAACCACTGTTTTCTTCACCCTGTTCTGCTTCGGCAGAATAAGAAGTGTCCTCTATTTCGGCAGAAGCAAGATTTTCGTCTGGTACTGCATTAGAAGGTTCGGGTGGTGGGTCACCTACGTCAGTGCTAATTGTTCCTGAATGATTTGAACCAACACTGTCCACCCGCTCAACTCCAGTTTGAATATTCACAATTCTTTCTTGTAGGTTGTCAATTATTCGACGATCGCGTCTTTCTTTACGTATTTCGATTATTTTGTTTACTGCAACTCGTACTCCCAAAATGGCATTTACCCATTTTAATCTTTTTATTTTTATTTATTTTCTATTAAACCCAATAATTTTTTTTTTAATAGTTTTTTAAAAAAAAAATTATGTTTTTAATATCTAGTTTCAATTGAAACTAGATTTAAAATGTTTTCCCCAAAAAATATTTTTAGAAAAAACTATTTAACGATGCACTTTTGAATTCAAAACCAAAGCTGATGGCTATAGAATACGTTCACACTAGCTTTTATAAAAAAGCTTTAAACTTCCATGAACTAAAAATAATAGTTCATTTTTTAATTTTAAAGTGAGGTAAACTTTTGAAACGGAAGTTTCAAAAAGGTCGCTTTAAAATTAGCCATTTCCTTGGAATGAGTTATAACTTTTTTGAAAAGAAAAAGGTGAAATCAGTTAAAAATTGCGGTTTAAACTAGAACCTCTAACTCGTCAGATAAGAGTGAAAAATTACCTATCTTAAAGACGCGTTTTTTTTTTTTTGGTTAAATTGACTAAGATACATTAATTAATACCTAGGCATTCGTTAATGTAAAAAGAAAAGCTTTGGTTAAACGAATAAGTTATTTTTTGTAAGTTGTTGCTATTTAGAATAAACTTTTAAACTAAAAAAATATTTATCATATTTAAAGTTTTTGTAAAAAAAAATTTTTTTTTTACAAAAACTTTAGCGAATACTTCTTATTATATTATAAACTTTAAATTTTGTCAACTCTTTTCTTTTTAATTTTCTACAGCTTTGACTACTTTAGAGTCTCAAGCGAAATTACCAAATCTTGACGTAAAAAAGTTTTGTTTCTATTTGAAATTTTTACCCCATTTTAAAATAAGCAACTGCGTTGATTTTCTAACCTTTGTGGATTTAAGTAATTTAAGCAAAACTTTTTTTTCGAAAATAAAAAAAATTAAGTTTTAAATTGCTAAAATTGATTTTTTTAAAACAATCAAGTTAACAATTAAAAACGAAAATAAAGGTTCCAGTTTTTCTAGTAAAAATTTTTGAAAAAAAAGATTATTGCTGTTGAGATCAAAGTCCACTCGAATAATTTAATCTTATTTTTTTTCGATTTTTTATCTAGATAACTAATATAAAAAAAAGAATTGAGAGTTAATTTTCGTGCAAAATAAGTCGTAAATAATATTTTTTTTACCTTACATTTTAAGTGTAAGGTAAAAAAAATATTATTTACGACGCAACAAAGCATAAGGTAAAGACTAAAGCAGAAAAATTGGTTATTTTGGACCTAAAATGTAAAGTCGAGACTTTTCAGGTTTTGTCCGAGCTATGATTGGCAAGCTAAAAAGCTTATTAATGGAAAGAAATTTTGATCAAAGAAAAAATGATTATCGTTGGTCAAAAAATAATAACCCTTGAAAAGATTACAATTTTGTATCCCACATTCAAAATTTTTGGATAGTTAAAAACATTGCTCTAAAAGCCAAAATATCGATAAATACCCTCAAAAAGTGCAAAAACACTATAGAACCACCTAGTATTCTCTTTATCATCATAATTCTAGGGTAAAAAGCTTATAGTAAATACACACCAGTCAATACATACCTAGTGAACGGTAAAAAGCGCGCCAAGTCTAAATTGCAAAATTCAAAACCTAATTGAAAAAGTCTTATAAAAATTAAAGGTGACATGTTTTTTCATTGTCGGTAAAAATCCCTATTTTAGTAGGAAAAGTCAACAAACTATCAAATTGTTTTGAAAAATTATTTATTTTTAATTTTGTTTTTTATAAAAGTGTACCTGGTTTTATGAAAATCTAAGACAATCTATAATCTTCTCCGTTGAATAAACCAAATAAACAAAAAACTATTTTTGTTAACAAAAAACTATCACGGAGAGTTTGATTCTGGCTCAGGATGAACGCTGGCGGCATGCCTAACACATGCAAGTTGAACGAAGCTTTGATTTATCAAAGACTGAGTAGCGGACGGGCGAGTAACGCGTAAGAATCTGCCCTTAGGAAAAGGATAACAACTGGAAACGGTTCCTAATACTTTATAAGCTGAGAAGTGAAAAGGTTTTAAACCCCGCCTAGGGATGAGCTTGCGTCTGATTATATACCCAGCTAGTTGGTGAGGTAATGGCTTACCAAGGTTACGATCAGTAGTTGGTCTGAGAGGACGACCAGCCGCATTGGGACTGAGACACGGCCCAGACTCCTACGGGAGGCAGCAGTGAGGAATTTTCCGCAATGGGCGAAAGCCTGACGGAGCAATGCCGCGTGAAGGATGAAGGCCTGCGGGTTGTAAACTTCTTTTCTTAGAAAAGAAAATGACGGTATCTAAGGAATAAGCATCGGCTAACCCTGTGCCAGCAGCCGCGGTAATACAGGGGATGCAAGCGTTATCCGGAATGATTGGGCGTAAAGCGTCTGTGGGTGATTTAAAAAGTCTATTGTTAAAACCCAAGGCTTAACCTTGGATCAGCAATGGAAACTGCTAGATCAGAGTACGGTAAGGGTAGATGGAATTACCGGTGTAACGGTGAAATGTGCAGATATCGGTAAGAACACCAACGGCGAAAGCAATCTACTAGGCCAAAACTGACACTGAGAGACGAAAGCTAAGGGAGCAACTAGGATTAGATACCCTATTAGTCTTAGCTGTAAACGATGGAAACTAAGTATTGGTCGAAAGAGCAGTTCTGTAGCTAACGCGTTAAGTTTCCCGCCTGGGAAGTATGCTCGCAAGAGTGAAACTCAAAGAAATTGACGGGGGCCCGCACAAGCGGTGGAGCATGTGGTTTAATTCGATGCAACGCGAAGAACCTTACCGGGGATTGACATTTTGCGCATTTTTTGGAAACGAAAAAGTTCAAACGCATAAACAGGTGGTGCATGGCTGTCGTCAGCTCGTGTCGTGAGACGTAAGGTTAAGTCCTGTAACGAGCGCAACCCTTATTATTAGTTGCTTTTAAAAACTAGTGAGACTGCCAGTTATAAGCTGGAGGAAGGTGAGGATGACGTCAAGTCAGCATGCCCCTTAAATCCCGGGCTACACACGTGCTACAATGGTTGGGACAAAGAGATGCTAACTCGTGAGAGTACGCCAACCTCAAAAACCCAATCTCAGTTCGGATTGGAGGCTGCAACTCGCCTCCATGAAGTCGGAATCGCTAGTAATCGCAGGTCAGCCATACTGCGGTGAATACGTTCCCGGGCCTTGTACACACCGCCCGTCACACCATGGAAGCTGATTGGGCCCGAAATCGTTGTAAACGCCTAAGGCACAGTTAGTGACTGGGGTGAAGTCGTAACAAGGTAGGGCTACTGGAAGGTGGCCCTGGATCACCTCCTTATAAAAAAGTTTTTTATTCATTTATTAAAAATGATTATCATAGCAAGTATTTACCTTTTTTTCAAATAAAATTAGTTAATTAAAAAGGTTTGAATATTAACATTAAACATGAGTAAGATTCAAAGGGCTATTAGCTCAGTTGGTTAGAGCGCGTTCCTGATAAGAACGAGGTCACTGGTTCAAATCCGGTATAGCCCACCTTATTTTAAGACTATTTTTTACAAGATTATATACGATTAAAAAATGACGATATTTAAATTATTTTTTAGGCTTAAGCTATCTTAGTCTTTTTTAAAATTTGGGGGATATAACTCAGTTGGTAGAGTGCTGTCTTTGCACGGCAGATGTCAGCGGTTCGACTCCGCTTATCTCCACCTATTTTTTTTAGTCAAATATATTAAGGCTTATGACGGATACCTAGGCATTCAGAGGCGATGAAGGGCGTGGATACCGACGAAACGCTTCGGGGAGTTGGAAACAAGCGGTGATCCGAAGATACCCGAATGGGGAAACCTGTAAAACTTCTTATTGAATTCATAGATAAGGAAGAGACAACTTGCTGAATTGAAACATCTTAGTAAGCAAAGGAAAAGAAAGCAAACGCGATTTCCTGAGTAGCGGCGAGCGAAACGGAAACAGCCTAAACCTATTGAATTTATTCAGTAGGGGTCGTGGGAAGAAATGTCATAAGGCACATAAAAATCGAAAATCAAGCAGCTGAATCCTGCACCAAAGAAGGTGAAAGTCCTGTAGTTGAAAGATTTTTAGGTCTATTTCTAATCCCGAGTAGCATGGGACACGTGAAATCCCGTGTGAATTTGCGAGGACCACCTCGTAAGGCTAAATACTCCTGAATGACCGATAGTGAAATAGTACCGTGAGGGAAAGGTGAAACAGAACCCCCGTAGGGGAGTGAAAAAGAACATGAAATCATAAGCTGACAAACAGTGGGAGCTTAGGTGACCGCGTGCCTGTTGAAGAATGAGCCGGCGACTTATAGGGAGTGGCTTGGTTAAGATGATCAGTCGGAGCCAAAGCGAAAGCAAGTCTGAATAGGGCGTTTGTCACTTCTTATGGACCCGAACCCGAGTGATCTAACCATGGCCAGGATGAAACTTGGGTAACACCAAATGGAAGACCGAACCGACCGATGTTGAAAAATCGGCGGATGAGCTGTGGTTAGGGGTGAAATTCCAGTCGAACTCGGAGCTAGCTGGATCTCCTCGAAATGTGTTGAGGCGCAGCGGTTGATGATGGGTTATTTAGGGGTAAAGCACTGTTTCGGTGCGGGCTGCGAAAGCGGTACTAAATCGTCGCAAACTAAGAATACTAAATACGCTTTCCATCAACCAGTAAGACAGTGGGGGATAAGCTTCATTGTCAAAAGGGAAACAGCCCAGACCACCAGCTAAGGCCCCTAAATGGCCGCTAAGTGGCAAAGGAGGTGAAAAGGCCGAGACAACCAGAAGGTTTGCTTAGAAGCAGCCATCCTTAAAAGAGTGCGTAATAGCTCACTGGTAGAGCCTTTTTGCGCCGAAAATGAACGGGACTAAGCGGCCTGCCGAAGCTGTGGGATTGAAAACATTTTGAATCGGTAGAGGAGCGTTCCGCTCTAGGGTGAAGTTTAAACGTGAGTTTGAATGGACGACGCGGAAGTGAGAATGTCGGCTTGAGTAACGCAAACATTGGTGAGAATCCAATGTCCCGAAAACCTAAGGGTTCCTTTACAAGGCTCGTCCATGAAGGGTTAGTCAGGTCCTAAGGCGAGGTCGAAAGGCGTAGTCGATGGCAAACAGGTTAATATTCCTGTACTTTTTTTCATTTGATAACGAAGGACGAAGAAGGTTACGGCTAGCAGAGATTTGGAATTCTCTGTAGAAATAATCAAGTGGCAATCGAATAAAAACGATTGAAAAAACGAGACATGACATGCTTTTTTTCTCGGAAAAAAGTTAGCTTACATCAAACTTCCAAGAAAAGCTCGTATTATTTTACAATGAAAAAAACCTGTACCCGAAACCGACACAGGTAGGTAGGTAGAGAATACTAAGGGACGCGAGATAACTCTCTCTAAGGAACTCGGCAAAATGGCCCCGTAACTTCGGGAGAAGGGGTGGCTACTCGTAAGAGAGCTCGCAGTGACCAGGCCCAGGCGACTGTTTATCAAAAACACAGGTCTCCGCAAAGTTGTAAAACGAAATATGGGGGCTGACGCCTGCCCAGTGCCGGAAGGTAAAGGAAGTTGGTTATTCGATAAGAAAAAGCTGACGACCGAAGCCCCGGTAAACGGCGGCTGTAACTCTGACAGTCCTAAGGTAGCGAAATTCCTTGCCAAGTAAGTTTTGGCCCGCACGAAAGGCGTAACGATCTGGGCGCTGTCTCGGAGAGAGACTCGGTGAAATAGACATGTCTGTGAAGATGCGGACTACTTATACCAGGACAGAAAGACCCTATGAAGCTTGAAGGTAGCTTGGAATTGGGTTTGGGCTCTTTTTGCGCAGTCTAAGTGGGAGGCGAAGAGGATACGGTTTCGGCTTTATCTGAGCCATCAGTGAGAGACCACTCTAAAAGAGCTAGAATCCTAATAGGACTCCTTGAAACAGGATCCTTGACCGTTTCAGGCGGACCTTTTTTCTGGGGCGGATGCCTGCTAAAAGGTAACGGAGGTGTGCAAAGGTTCCCTCAGGCTGGACGGAAATCAGCTGTAGAGTGTAAAGGTAGAAGGGAGCTTGACTGCAAGACCTACAAGTCGAGCAGGGGCGAAAGCCGGCCTTAGTGATCCGACGGTACCAAGTGGAAGGGCCGTCGCTCAACGGATAAAAGTTACTCTAGGGATAACAGGCTGATCTCCCCCAAGAGTTCGCATCGACGGGGAGGTTTGGCACCTCGATGTCGGCTCATCGCAACCTGGGGCTGTAGTCGGTCCCAAGGGTTGGGCTGTTCGCCCATGAAAGCGGTACGTGAGCTGGGTTCAGAACGTCGTGAGACAGTTCGGTCCATATCCGGTATAAGCGCAAGAGCATTGAGAGGAGCTCAACATTGTACGAGAGGACCCGAAGGGACGTACCGATGGTGTACCAGTTCTTGTGCCAACAGGAAACGCTGGGTAGCTAAGTACGGAGTGGATAATCGCTGAAAGCATCTAAGTGAGAAGCCTACCTCAAGATGAATGCTCTTTATTAGATCGCGGCAAGACAAGCCGATAATAGGCGCCAAGTGTAAGATCTGTAAGGGTTTGAGCTGAGGCGTACTAAGAGATCAATCAATTTTGACTAATTAATAGAAAAGATTGCTAATTTTTAACAAAAATTAAAGATTAACAAGCTTTTTTTAATCGCAATACCAATAGGTTTATTGGTATTGCGATTAAAAAAAAAGCTTACATATGTCTTTTTTAATAAAAGGTTATTTCTTTGATTTTCTTTGCATTCTAAATGCAAAAAAAACGAGGTCGTGCACACGGTTTTGCAAAATCTTTTGACTGGTGTCTTAGTTAAATTGGAACCACACCAACCCATCTCGAACTTGGTTGTTAAACAATTTAAGGGTAACAATACTTAGGGGGTAGTCCCTTGGGAAGATAGCCTGCTGCCAGTTAAAAAAAAACACATTTTACAAACTAGAAATCTTTTTGACTCTTCCTAAACTTTTTTTTAAAAAAGTTTAGAAAGAATAAAAAGCCCAAATAGCTCAGTCTATAGGAAAAAACTCAATTTAACAACTTGGTAAAAAATTAAAAAAGATTAACAATAAAAAATAAAAGGCATGACTTATGTTTTTTATTGTTAACTTGAAAAAAAAAGCCTCGTTTTTTTCCCCCCTAAGAAAAAAGCAAGGTTGGCAAGCAAAGCAGCCTACAAATAAAGACGAAAAAGTTTTTAAGGAAACGAAACTGTTTACCAATGATTTTGGCGTTATAAATCTCAAAGTTAAAATAGTTTCCTTTCAAAAAGTTTTTGTTATAACGGTTTTTAAAATTAGTGTTTCATTAACTTTTTTTTTTAATTTATTATTAACAAAAAAGAGTTACTAAACGTAACAAAACTTTAAATTATGAAACGTTTAAATAGTCTTGACAAAATTTTGAAAATAAGATAATATGGTTTTGTCCATTAGGTTGAAAATAAAAAATACGCAGCTTTTGTTTTGACTAAACAAAAAAGTTTGTTTCAACATAAATTTCCAAAAAAAAATCTGTAAAATAACTTTACATAGGGCTCATCGTCTAACGGATAGGACCGAAATCTTCTAAGTTTCTAATGTAGGTTCGAATCCTACTGGGCTCAGTCTAATAACTAAAAAAATTTGATTTTTTGTATTTTCAATTTAAATTTAGTTAAATAATCTTTTAAATCAAAAAGTCTTACAATTTTTTATAAGTGAAAAATTCCAGATTTAAACTTTGTTTTGTTGATATACACTTTCTATAAAACTAAAAATTTTTTACAAAATTTAGAGTGGGTGAAAAAAGATGAACACTTGGTTTTATACATGGAAAAATTTTTTTTTTTTAATAAGAAAAAATGAGCAACAAAATATTGATCAATATTAATCTAATTTAAAAATTCTACTTTTATTTAATGATAAATTTTGGTTTCATGTTTAGTTTAAAATAAAACTAAATTCAATAAATCAAAATTTTTATGAGGCAATGTTGTTTAGCTTTTCAACGTTTTTATATACGGCAAAAAAAAATAAAAAAAAAAAAAATGGGTTAATAAAATTGCAAATAAATATTAGTTGCTGATTGTTAAAAGTTAATTTTTTTGCATCCGGTGGGATTTGAACCCACGATGTTCGTAAAGAAAGACGGATTATGAGTCCGTTGCTATCGACCCCTCAGCCACAGATGCGTTTGTTTAAAATTTTCTTTATTGTATTTAAATAATTAAATACAATAAAGAAAATCAGTTTTTTTTTAATATAACTGTATTATACTTTAAAGAAGCAATTAAAACAAATGGTGATTTTTAATTAAATCGAAATATTAGAAAAAATTTATTAATAGAAAAAACTTTGGTTTTACGGTTGAGAACAGCAAATCCCTTTTTTTGATCGATAATATATCGTTTCATTTTTTCCCAAATTTAACTAAAAATCTTTAAAAAATTGGATGGTGATTTAGAAAAAACTCAAGCTTTTTTTGTTTCCCCTAAATCACCAACCTAGGTATTAAGGTTTTGATAAACTCAACTCTATGTTGAGCTGACATTAACACGACAGCTTCTGCGGCCGTGGTAACATTTACCCTCATAGGAGATTGCTATTTAACAAATCTCCTATGTGTTTGCTTAAAGACTTTTTTGATCAAAAATTAAAGATTTTTATCTTTTTATCTTTTTTTCATTTGAGTCTTTGTTATTTTTGAATTGAAACTAAAAACTTCTCATAAGGCTACATTTTTTTTGTAAATTGATAAATACTTATTAAACGATGGGCAATATGAAACATTTTAATAAAGTTTAAAAACACTAAAATATTAAATGATATCTACAGTAGCTCCTGCTAATTCTAATTCTTTTTTTGCTTCAGCAGCATCTTCTTTAGACACACCTTCTTTTAATGCTTTTGGTAACGAAGTAGTAAACTCTTTGGCTTCAGCTAATCCTAAAGAAGTTAATTTTCGAATAACTTTTAATACAGAAACTCGTTTATCCGAAGCTATATCTTTTACGATTACATCAAAAGTTGTTTTTTCTTCTAACACTTCTTGGCTTGCACTTTCTTGACCTGTGGCCATCATTACACCCCCTACTGGAGTAGAAGCATCCACTCCAAAAGTTTCTTCAATTTTTTTTACTAATTCTGATGATTCAATAAGTGTTAAAGTTTTTAATTGTTCAATAATTTGGTCAACAGTTGTCATTTTTTTAATCTCCTTTTTTATTTTTCTAATTTTTTTAAATTAGCGACTTTCATTAAAAAATAATGAAAGATTTCAAGTTGGCCTCAGCTTTTTCCCTACGGGAAAAAGCCAGGTTGGCAAGCAAAGCAGCCTACAAAATTCATTTTTTTACTAAATTTTTTCTTACTCAGATTCTAGGCTTAAGGTAAAAAACATTTTAACCTAAGAAAAAAATGAAAAAATGTTTAAAGAACGCGCCCCCAAAGTAGAAACTTAGTTTCCGGCTTTTCACTTTGTTAAAACTAAGTAATTATGCTATAAACAACAAACTGGGTATTAACGTTTTGAAAATTGAGGAGCTTTACGCGCTTTTTTTAAGCCATATTTTTTACGCTCTTTACATCGAGCATCCCGGGTTAAAAGACCTTTTAATTTTAATGAACTGCGATAAGTTAAATCATACCCACAAAGCGCCCTCGAAATAGCTAATTTAATAGCATCTACTTGACCTCGAATGCCGCCCCCTTTAACTTTAATATTAATATTGAATTCATTTTTTAATTGTAAAAAATTTAATGGCTCTTGCATTGAAAACAAAAGATCTTCTTTTTGTTGTATATATTCTAAACCAGGTACTCCATTAATAACAAACTCACCAGTCCCAGGAACTAAATGCACTGTAGCGATCGATGTTTTACGACGTCCAGTTTGAATTTGTTCATTTTCACGTTTAAAAGTTAAGTCATTTGACTTCATTTTATTATCCATTAAAAAATCTCCTTTTTATATTTTATTTTTTATTAATTACGTGAGTAGTATTCTACAACTAATAATTCATTAATTTGTAAACCTATCCACTCTCTCGTAATAACTTGGTTTATAATACCTACCAAACTTTCTTTATTAAAACTTAAATGACTTGGAATTGAATTAGTCGATGATTCCTCAATAAATTTATTGATTAAATCACGAGACGTTTTTTTATCTTTAACTGAAATAACTTCTTTTAATTGGCAAGGGTAACTTGGAATATCTACTTTTTGTTTATTGACTAAGATATGACCATGAGAAACTAATTGGCGAGCTGCCACAATAGTAGGGGCCATACCTAATCGATAAACAATATTATCTAAACGCATTTCTAATATCGATAATAAAATTTCACCTGTGGAACCAGTTAAATTTTTCGCTTGTTTAACGTAACGGAGTAATTGGCGTTCAGTAATATTATAATTAAAACGTAATTTTTGTTTTTCTAATAAGCGTAAACCATAAGGAGATCTATTTTTTAATAGTTTTTTGGGGGGTTGACCGTGTTCACCTGGAGTATTTAATTTTTTTGAAGTTTTACTAGTTAGTCCAGGTAATTCACCTAGTTTGCGAACAAGTCTTAAGCGAGGTCCTCTATATTTACTCATATTTACAAATCCTTTTTTACTTTTATTTTTGTATTATCGTTCTTATTTTGCAATTCGTTTTGATTAGAGTTAACAGGTTTTAATTAACTTTTTTGGTCCACTAAGTACACGCGGTTAGGTGATGAATAGGTTTTAACCTTGGTTAAAAATCCGCATTGAAAAAGCCAAATTCTTACAAATGTGAAAAGTTTCAAACTTTTAACTTTTATCCTAAAAGTTAAAAGTCTTAGTTTTACTTTTTCCGTTAATTAAATAAATACCTTAGTCAAAAACTATTTTAATAGCTTTTGATTTCTGATATAGGGTTGAAAGCTATGGTTTCAACCTTGTGCTATTTTGTCCTTTTATTTTTTTTCTAAAGAAAAAATTAAGGGAAAAAAAGGCTCCGTGTCAAACACTATGGTGTAAGGTTGAAACTTTTCAGATTTTGACTTAGCCAAAGGTAATTGCAAAAAGATTTTTTTAATTTTATTAAACATAACTGTGATAATTAATATCAATGTGAGACTAAAGTTTTTTCGATTTTATTAAATTTAACTGGAAATAGTGTTATTGATTAATAAAAGGTAATAAACCAACGATTCTTGCTGTTTTTATAGCAACTGCAATATGACGTTGTTGTTTTGCTGTTAATCTGGTTAAGCGACGAGACAAAATTTTACCTTCTGCGCTAATATATTTCCGTAATAATGCTACGTTTTTATAATCAATAGTACCTTGTGCAAAAGGAATAGTACTATTGATTTTATGAAAAACTATTGGAATATTTATTTTAGCTTTGCTTTTTTTGGGAGTATATTTTCTCATAATATTTATAAAAAATTGAGTTTTTTTTAGTGTGATTTTATCGAAATACTAAAGTTTGTTTTTATGGAATTAATAAAAATGTAAATGTAGTTTAAAAAACCGTTTTGATTAATGCATCAAAAATTTTAGGATCTCGAATTGCTAATTGGGCTAACCATTTCCGGTTAATATCAACATTTAATTGTTTTAATTTATAAATAAATTGACTATAATTGAAATTATAAAGTCGTGCGGCTGCATTAATACGTGTAATCCAAAGACTTCTTAAATCCCGTTTTCTTTGGCGGCGATCACGATACGAAAATCGTAACGCTTTCATTTTTCTTTGATTTGCAGGACGAAATAAAACAGATGAGCTACCTCGAAAACCTTTTGTCAAAGTTAATACTTTTTTTCGTCTTTTACGGGCAACAAACCCGCGTTTTATTCGAGTCATATAATTTTACCTCCTTTTTATTTTATATTAACCACTCTAAACGCTTAAAAAAAAGAGTTTGGAGTGATTTAGTGGATACGAGTAGAAACAAAGTTTTTATAAAACTATGGGCCCATGCTTTTCAACTTTCACCTCTTGGCCAAACTCCTGTAGGGGGTTCAACTTTACAACCGAAGGTTGTAAAGGTAGACTGCTTGTATTACCAACGTTAATTTTTCCCTACGGTAAAAACTTTTCATCTTCGATGAAAAGTTTCAATTTTATACTCTTTCATCTTTAGTGAAAAAGTGCGAAGGCTTTTGTAGGTATTTTGTAATGCAGAGCCTCGTCTTTTTCCCTACGGGAAAAAGACGAGGCTCTGCATTACAAGTCGGCTGCTTCACTTGCCAACCTCGCTTTTTCACCTTGCACCTGTGTTGTAAGGGTTAAAAAGTATGAGGTAAGGACTAAAACAAAAAAGCAGGCTGTTTAGCAAAGGTTACGTTGCAAGATTGAAACTTTTCAGGTTTTAAACTTGCTAAAACGAAGTGGTTTTTACCATAGATGAAAAGTTTTACCACAAAGGAAAAGTTTTTACTTTTTTTTAAATAGAAAAAAGACAGACGCGGTCAATTTTTGCAAAGAGCGAACTTTAAATTGAGCGTGCAAAAATAAAAGAACCGTAGGTTCAAAACCACCTGAATTTTAACCTTTTTGGTCTCAAGGCCAACAAACACGGTAAATGTAAACCAGGGTATACATTTTTATTTGGGTGTTTTTGGTGATAAAAACCACCTTTCTTTTGTTTGGTCTTTAGTTTTAATTTGCTCAAAATTTAACACTTTGTAGTTTTATTGCAAAAGTTTAAATTTTTAAGCTATTTTTGAATTACTAATTACAAAAAGAAAATAATTTTAATTTCTTTTCTAAGCTTAAGTATATATAAAAAAATTAAAAAATCAAAAAGGGGAGTAGATTTACAACTGCTTATTCTTAATAATTAAGCTTTTTAAAACTATTTTTTATCGTTTAATTGTTGAATTAGAAAAAATAGTTTTAAAAAGCTTAATTATTTTTTTTTCAAAAACTTCCTTGCCAAATTTACAGTTTATATCTTTATACATTAGTTTTCCTAGAAGAAAAAACTAGGCTTTTTTCAATTTTAAAGCAATATTTTTTTTACTCCGGTTATATATTACCTTTATTAAAAAAGTAATGTGTAATATTATTTTATCGCGAAAAAAGTCCAATTTAAAATTATTAAGTTTTGCTTTTTAGTTTTGGCTTTTCTTTGTATTAAATTAAAAATTTTTATTTTGGTTTAGTCTTTTTTAAATCTTTTAATGTAAAATTTACAAGCAGTTAAAAGTTGTATAAATTGAACATCCGATATAAAGTTAAAGCTCACGAAAAGTTCGATTTATACGATAGATAAAGTTTTAATCTTTTTCTTAGTTAAACTAAAATTTTTACTTTGTAAGGGGGCAGGGCCAATAAACCAAAAGCTTTTTTATTTTTAATTTGGTTAAACTTGGCATTTGAAGCTTTATTTTTTTTAATAAAAGCAAACTTTTTATTAAAAAAAATAACATAGTAACTTTACTTGAAAATAACTTTGTTAATTTTCGAGTTGTTTAATTAATTTTTACGTTTTCAATAATAGTTTTTAGCTCTAAAATACTAAGTTAGTCAAAGTTTTTTTTTTTTTTTTTAGTCAAAGCCTTTAAAATTTTTGTTAAGAGCATTTTTTTTTTTAATGAAGCTTGTCTATCATTAAGCGAGGTAAGCTGATAAAACTTAAAAAGGCAAAGCGTTATTGTGAACCTAATTGTTCAAAATACTAACAAGTTGTCTCGAGATTACTTTGTTTTTCGGAAAAGTTGGTTTCTAATTCAAATAATTTCTCATTCAACTATAACAAGTATCTTCCAAAACTAACAATTTAAAAAACTCTGAAAGAAACAAAAAACTACAAATTTTTTTTTGTTTTTAGTCAAATGATTCATTTGTCTTTGAAAAAGCCTGAACTTTTTATAAAACTGAGTTTTCGTTTTTGAACAAAATTTATTAAAACATAGTTTAAAAATTTTTTCTTTAAGTCGGTGATTTTTAGTTTCAGCAATCAACTAATTTATTTATATCTGACTGGAATAAAAAGTTTTAAATCTAAATCGCTTACACTTTTTAGAAAAGGTTTATTTAAATACAAAAAAGTATTGTCGATGTGTAGATAAGGGACTAATGCTAATTATGAAATAGCTTAAAAATATTAGATTAAGAAATTAGCTAATTTGATTTTTTTAGAGCAAAAAAGCTTCAAAAAATACGAATTTGCATTCTTAAAGTGAGTTTCTAAAGTTTTTAATTGGTTTTTTAGTTTCTGTTCCTCAAAATTCAGTAGGTCAACGGTGACTCCAAAAACTTTTATCCAACGCAAATATCACCAGTGGCTTATACGTTTGAATACTTTACGAACGAAAAAGCTTGAAAATAAAAAAAATTCAATTCTCAATTAGTTTTTTTTTATAGTTCGGAATGACAGGATTCGAACCTGCGACCCCCCGCTCCCAAAGCGGGTATACTACCCCTGTACGACATTCCGTTATTTTTTATTTGCTTAATAGCAAGTTTACTTTTTTAGAAGGCAAAAGTCAACCTGTTTTGCAGCGATTTAAGTAAAAATTATAGGCCAGACCGTTAAAAGCTTTAGAAAAAAAATAAATAAAAAAGAAGTGAATCTAAAAGTATTTAGTTTAGTTGAACAATTCCGTAGAAGGCTTGATTAATGCAGTTTTTTGTTTAAGTTTCTTACAAAAAAACTAAGTTGTTTTCTAATTAATTTAAATCATAGTTTTTTGCTTTTATTATTTAGCCAGAAGTTTAACAACAACTTATTAGTTTTTTTTTATCATTTTGTTTTTGTTTCCGTTTTTTTTATTTTCGTTTTATTTGCACAAATCAACAGTTAAAAGGTTTTTTTAATTTTTATTTTTTTTTTAATTCAGTTCCTAAATTTTTTAGAAAAAATCTCTATTCGTATTAAATCTTTTTTCAAAAGCTCAGTTTCATCCTTTAAAAAGACTTTAATACGAATAACTAACTTTTGAGAACAAGAATTATTGTAGATCATAAAAAAAAATAGTGGTTTAGCTATCTTTGTTGGGATACTTATTTATCAAAGTTTTTATTTTTCCAGTAGATTAGGCTCGATCGGATTCGAACCGATGACAGATTGCTTGTAAGGCAACAACTCTACCACTGAGCTACGAACCTAAAAACTTATTTAGTTGAGGGTATTGTATAAAAAAATTATTTAAAATGCAATTTTTGTTTATTTTGGCTTGTCCTTTTTGCATCATCGATGCAAAAAGGACAAGCCAAAATGTCAAAAATTAGAGGTTAAAAATTAATGCTTAGCTATTGTGAGCATAAGTCAAACGAGAAAAGCAAAACTTACATTTTACTTCGCAACGTTTGTTTGATTAAAGTTTGTCTACAGTATCAAATTCAAACTTAATTTCTTTCCAAACTTCACAAGCTGCTGCTAATTCAGGACTCCAACGGCAAGCTGCACGAATAACGTCACCACCTTCACGAGCTAAGTCACGACCTTCATTACGAGCTTGAGTACATGCTTCTAAAGCAACACGGTTTGCCGCTGCTCCAGGTGCGTTACCCCATGGATGTCCAAGAGTACCACCACCAAACTGTAAGCAAGCGTCATCTCCAAAAATGTCAACTAAAGCAGACATATGCCAAACGTGAATTCCTCCAGAAGCTACTGGCATTGTTCCAGGTAATGATGCCCAATCTTGCGTAAAGTAAATACCACGACTACGATCTTTTTCAATGTAATCGTCACGCATCAGGTCAACGAAACCTAAAGTAATTTCACGTTCACCTTCTAGTTTTCCAACAACTGTTCCAGAATGTAAATGGTCCCCACCTGATAAACGTAAAGCTTTCGCTAAAACGCGGAAGTGAATACCATGATTACGTTGACGGTCAATAACCGCGTGCATTGCACGGTGAATGTGTAATAATAAACCATTGTTACGACAGAAAATAGCTAATGAAGTATTAGCTGTTAAACCGCCTGTCAAATAGTCGTGCATAACGATTGGAACACCAAGATCTTTTGCGAACTGAGCTCTGTCCATCATTGACTCACATGTACCTGCAGTCGAATTAAGATAATGCCCTTTTACTTCACCAGTTTCTGCCTGCGCTTTGTAAATAGCTTCTGCACAAAACAGAAAACGATCTCTCCAACGCATAAATGGTTGTGAAGTTACGTTTTCATCGTCTTTTGTAAAATCTAGACCACCACGTAAACATTCGTAAACGGCACGGCCATAGTTTTTAGCTGAAAGACCTAATTTTGGTTTGATTGTACAACCTAATAAACCACGTCCATATTTGTTTAGTTTATCACGTTCAACTTGAATACCGTGCGGAGGTCCTTGGAAAGTTTTTGTATACGCCGGTGGAATACGTAAATCTTCTAAGCGTAATGCGCGTAAAGCTTTAAACCCGAATACGTTTCCTACGATTGACGTAAATAAGTTTGTAACAGACCCTTCTTCAAATAAATCAAGAGGGTATGCAATATAAGCAATATACATGTTATCTTCACCAGCAACTGGTTCGATATCATAACAACGCCCTTTATAACGATCTAAAGATGTTAAACCATCAGTCCATACAGTCGTCCAAGTACCAGTACTTGATTCTGCTGCAACCGCTGCTCCTGCTTCTTCAACAGGTACACCAGGTTGTGGCGTCATACGGAAAGCCGCAAGAATATCTGTGTCTTTTACTTGATAGTCAGGTGTGTAATAAGTTAAGCGGTAGTCTTTTACACCTGCTTTAAACCCTGTTCCTGCTTTTGTTTCAGTTTGTGGAGCCATTTTTCTATTTATATTAGATTGACCATCTATTCCGCCTGACTGATTTATAAGTTTAAAAAAAAAATAAGTAAAGGTTAATTAAAAATTTTAATAATTTTTGTCCAGAGATAGTCAAAGTAAAACTTAAAACTAAATGCTGAAATTACAAAAAAAGTTTTTGGATAAAAATTGTAATAGCATGATTTTACTAAAAATTTATCAAAAAAGCAAGTCCTTGTTTTAGATTCAAAAAGTTTATAAAACCACTAATTTTTAAATTGGCTTTCGTGAATGGCAAAAAAAGAAACAGCTAATCTATGAATTGTCTTGTTTTTTTTGTGGTCATTGGCTATAAAAATTTTTAGTTTGGCGACTTTCTTTAATCTTTTTTTAGTCAAATTCATTTTCTATTTTTTTTTATTTTTATGAGAAAAAATAGTAATCATTTTACAAATTCACTTTTAAAGACAGGCACCCTTTTAGTTACATGAAAATTCTTTATCAAATTTTTTTTTGTTTTTTTAAAAACTTTTCATTGAAGAGATGAAAAGTTTTCACCTTGTAAGGCGAAGCATCATCTGTTTTCCTACGGGAAAAAGTTTCAACCTTTTTTTTTCCTTACAGGAAAAAAAGGTTGAAACTTTTAACTATAAGTGAAAAGTCTTTATAGAAACCTACGGTTACTACCAACAAGGTGAAAACTTAACTTGTAAAGGCTTTTATCAAAGACTTTTTTACCACAGTTACTATGAAACAAGAATTTTTGGTTAACCGGTTTTACTTAAAAAAAACAACTTTGCAAAAACAATTTAACAAATAAAAAAGCCAAACAAAAAGTAAGGCGTAACAGATCTATTTACCTAAGTTAAACCCTCCAAATAAAACTTCCTAACAAAGCCTTTCGGTTTGATTTTAGATTCTCAACTCATTTTAAAAATAAATAAACAAAACTGTAAATTTAAGATTTTAGTTTTTTCTAAATAAAAGAAACTGAATGATTAAAACGCTGGTGATAAGTTGAAATTGCAAAAGCATGAAGAGTTTCTTGACATAATAACGAATAGACTAAAAAATCTATAAATTCAAAATTTTTTTCTAATAAAATAAAAACTTTATTAAAAGCTTCAAAAAGAAAATAAGAGGATAAAGAATCAGATTCCAATAATTGAAGTTGATTCCAATTTAACTGACAAAACTCAATATATTTTAAAACTAATTCGCGATTAACAAAATACTTATCGGTTTTTTTGTTTAGATAAAAACCGGCTCTTGTAGTAGAAACTAACCGATTAATATTTACTTGTGTATGAAAAGTTTTATCCGGGGCTACCCATTCAATATTTCGTAAACTTTGTTGTTCTTCGTATACAAATAAACGATACCATTTTTTATAATTTAAATTAAGTGAAACTACTAAAGGTATAGCTTTAAATTGCCACCAGGGTTGATCAAACGATTTAAATTGATCATAAGGTTTTAAAGAGTCTGTTTGTAGAGAAAGTGAGTTATTATTTGAAATTTCGAATAAAGTAGCTAATTCTTTTAAAAAAAGTAGTTCTTCTTTTTGATGTATTTGGTGTGAATTTTCGACTAAATTTATATTTATTTGTTTTCGAGTTAATTCTTTTTGTGAATAAAACAAATAATTTTCAATCATTAATTTACTAACTAAACCAAATTCTTTCAATTCTTCAATGCCTATAGTCGAAATGTTTTTTTTTTGAGACTCAAATTGAGCAGATAACATTAGCGTTTCACCTGCTTTCCCTGCAATTAAAGATACCAAAAACTGTTCAAATTGACTTTTTGTTAGCAAAGCTTTAAAATCGACATTTTTTTTTTGACGTTTTTGAATAGCTCCCATAAAAGACCATAAATGAATAGGTTGTTCAAGGTTTGTGTCAATTCGATTTTTAAAAGTTATTAAAGCTTTTCCACTTAAATAATATGCTGATCGATTAATAAATAAAGAGTCTCCAAATAAAGAGCTTTGATTTAAGAGATTACAATTTTGCCATTGTAATAAAATATGACCAGTTTTTTTTTTATTTGAAGCTTTGAAAAATATAAGATTATAATAAATAAAATTTAAATTTTTATGGTTTTTATTTTGAATTGAAAACATCAACAAAGAATTTTTAATTAAACACGTTGAATTAAATAAAAAAATAAAACCAAAAGAATGATTTTTATTAATACGGTTTAGATATCTCTTTACGATATTTAATTCAAAAAAAGTTAATGCTATTAAAAATAAATTTTTGATTTCAGTAAGTTTGACTTTTATTTTTTTTTGGCTATTTTTAATTTGAATACAAAATAAAGAAAGTTTTTTTATTATTTGCATTAATAAAATTTTGACAACTTTTATTTTTCTAGGTTGTTGAACTAATGAAACTAAAATTTTAGATTGACCTGTTAATAAAGCTAAAGTCTGAAAATATTGACGGTGTTTTTGATAAAAAAGAGTGCGTTTTAGATTAGACTTTATTTGAACCGTACAATTATAATTTTTGCTTTGTTTTTTCAAAATTTCAAGTCTTTTTGACTTTGTATCGAGTTCTTGTTTTTCATTGTACGGAAAAAGTTTTGACGTAACTACCAAAGGTTCTCTTTTAACGTTATTTTGAAGCGTTGATCCAAAAGGTAAAATGGGTGCCAAAGCTGTTACTCTATTTGAAGTGAAAGGTAGAAACGAAAAAAATGAATTCAAGCCATTTTTCTTTAAATCAAACGACTTTTGCACATTTGGTTGTTCAATTTCAAAAAAACAGTCTTTATCAAGTAATCGACCCAAAATTTTATTATTTGTTTTTTTCCCTTTGCTTAAATGAGATTTATAACCCGTATTAATTGTTGAAATTGTTTGAATACCATATTCAATGGTTTCAAAAGTATGAAGAGGTTTGGATTTGTAATTTGCTAAGGTTGGATTATTTAATAAAAGATCAAAAGATGATTCTAAGGTACTCCAATTTTTTTTTTGTAAGGCAGGGTCAACAAAATTTGGATTCAACTTTTTAGACTCACACTTTTCAATAGAAAAGCGAGAACTTTTACTTTTATAATTACAAATTAATTCATTTAAAATGAACTGAAACTCTGATCCAGATTCTAGTAAAACTCTTAATTTGATTTCTTTTGATATTTGTTTTTTTTTATTTGAAGTTTTTGCTGAACTTATTGAGTTTACCTCGTAAGGTTGAAAATTTTTTTTTTCACCTTTGTAGGAATTTTGTAAAGCAGAGCCAACAAAATACCAACCAGCAACTTTTCCTCTTAGGTAGGAACCAAAGGTTCTAACCTTACTTTTTCCTTGTTGGCTGTGCCTTACAAGGTGAGAACTTGCGGGGGTTTTGCTTAAAATTTTTTTGCTAAAGCGAAAAAACGAATTCCCGGGCAAGTGGACAAAACCATTGTTTTTGATCTTTTGTGAAAAAGAAAGTCCTAAAAACAAAGGACTTTGTTTTTGCCGATTCGAAATAAAAACAAAAATGGCTTTTAAAGCAGATCTATTTATAGCTGCCGCTATATGAGCTGAACTTAAACCAACAGTTTGATTTGCAAAATAATTCCAATTAATATTCTCGTCAACCCCTATTTTATTCACAAAAGAGGAATCGTTGTTTTTTAGTTTTCGGCTTACAAAAGCAGAATTTTTGTTTACACCTACAAATATTTCATTACCATTTGTATCAGTTGTAATTTCTTTGCCTTCTTTTCTGTGTAAAGCAGAAGAATCAAAGTTGGAAAAAGCGTTTGCCTTATTAAATTTTTTTTTTTGCTTTTGTTTTTTTGATTCTGAAGACACAACTGGCAAATTGGCATTTTGATTTTTAACTTTTGTTAAACTAGGAAAGCTATGAAAGCTTGGGCTAAGAGGGGATATATTTGTTTTAAAAGAAGAATTGGAAGCAAAAAACGAATAAAACTTTAAAAGTTCAAATCGTTTTTGTTTACCCGGAAGCCCTAAATAAATCACTTTACCGAATCGCCCTGGTCTTGTTAAAGCAGGATCTAACGTTGAGGGTCTATTCGTAGCCCCTATTACAATAATTTCTTGTTTTGGAGTTAATCCATCTAATTCACATAATAATTGTGTTAAGATTACTAAATTTTGGTTTTGCTGTTTTTCATTTGAAATTTTTTGATTCGTAATTTCAGTTTTTAAATCAGTTTGTTCTTTAAACTGCGACTGTTTCGGAATTTTGAATTGCAATACTGGGTTTAAAAGACGCCAACTGAAATTTTGCGTACTAAAAAGGTTTGACTCGTTTTGCTTAGCTAGCAATCCTGTTTGTAAATAAATTCGATTTAATGTATTTGGTATTTTATTTTCGTTTTCATTAGTCGTAAAAGATTTAAGAACTTTTTCACGTTTTTGTCCAATGGTATCAATTTCATCAAAAAATAAAATGCAAGGAGACATTTCTCGAGCCGCTTTAAAAAGATCTTGTAATCTTTCAGTTCCATTAGTTTCAATATTTGTATTTAACATTTGTCCAGATTCGACAATTACTGGAACGGAAGCTTCGCCGGCTAAAGCTTGAACAAAAAGAGTTTTTCCACACCCTGGTGGACCTACTAATAAAATTCCTTTTGGAATAAGATTTTCGAATTTGAAACCAGCATTTTCAACAAAAGCGTTTTCTTTTTTTTTTTTTTCGTTAAACAGTCCTTGTAAATTAGAAATAGGACCATTAAAAAGACTAGGTAAAGATTCTAGGTTTTTTAACCATTGTTTAACGTTGACATTTTTCCATTTGCGTAAAAAAAAGACTTGTTTTTTCCTGTTTTGAGCTCGAGATTTTTTTGGAAGAGTTTCAATCTGCGCCAAAATTCTATTTATAATTTCAATTTTGCGGGTAAAAAAAGCAGTTGATTTTATTAACGGCAATTGAGTGGAGATCTTTTTAAAGTTACTAAAAGTAACTAATTGCGGTTTACTTATTTGAATTTTATAAAAACTTTTACGAGAGTTTCGTAGTAATAAGATAGCATCTCCAAACTCTGTTAAAAGAAATTTTCCTCCAACTAAATCACTAAATTTTTTTTTACTATTTTTTATGACACGGTAATTATCACCCTGAAGGAATATTTGTAAATGACTTTTGTCATATTCATTTAAAAAAGCATAAAATTCAGCAATATAATAAAGAAATTCTTCAATATATTCTTTTTGTAAAATTTGCGTAAGTTTGGCGACTATAAAAACAAAACCTAATTGACTTATAATACTCCACGTTTTAAATAAATTGTTAGGTTGTTGATATAAAATATTTAAAACACGAGATTTGTTAGCAATTTTTAACTTTGGATGTTGTCTTGCGTTCGCTTTGTAAGGTAAAGGCGACAAAGTTTCACTTTTACCTAAAATGAATGGTTTTTGATTACTTAAACTCAAATTTTCTTGTGTGTTAGTTCCTATATTCAATTTACCATTTGCAAAATTGGAACGATTGAATGGAAAAAAAGCTAAAAAATTGTTTCCTTCCGGATTAAACAAACGAACATTTCGCGATTTTGTATATTGAAACGAGGTTTGGTATGAAACGGGTTGTTGTTCAAAATCAAAAAAATTTTCTTTTTTTGTTAAAAAAGAAGACGAATTAAAAGGTGAAAAAGTCAAACTTTTTTCTAAAATACGATTTGAAAAAGTGGCTGTTTTTGTAATTTCTGTTAAAAGATTTTGCTTTGTTAATGTTTTGTTTTTTTGCTTTCCTGCCAAAAAAGGATTGTTTCCCGAGAAAAGACTGAAATTATCACTATTGAGTTCAAATATATTAGGACCCTTATTCAAACCCGGTTCTAAATGGCTTTTTGATTCAAAAGGGCTTTTAGCTTCATCTTTTTCTTTTAACAATACACTATTTGATTGAAGTAAAAAGTTTAATGAGTCATCATAACGACCCAAAAAATGTTTTTGAATCTTATTGTTTCCATGTTTTTTTGTATAGCTATAAAATTTTGACTCTTTGGCGTGTTGGCGACGATATTCTTCTAATTTGACTCCATAAGGAGACCTGATAGGCAGACCAAAAAATGATTCTTTTTTTGTTGTAAACGCTTTGTCAGGTTCAATAAAGTTTAAAGAATTCATTTTTTTTTGTAAATTCGAAAACAAAAGCAAACTTTCTTTTTTGTTTTCAGCAGCCAAACACGATTCTGAATTCAGTAAGTTTTGACTTAAAGGTTGATCTATCTGAATCAAAGAATTATGAAACGAGTTGTTAAGAGTTTGTGATTGAAATTTTTGAACAGATAAAGGTAGTTGCGGTAAAAGAAGAGTTAAAAACTTTTCATTGTAACTATTTAAAATGGACGGACTTTTTTTTAATGTTTTTTTGGGATTTAAAACATTAACATTGAATAAATGGGTATTAGTTAAAATAATTTCGCGCGAAGTATCTGGATGTAAATAACCTGAAATTTTTCTTTGTAAAAAAGGATTTAAAAAAATTTTGTTTTTATGCAAATTACCAATTTCGTTGAAATTTTTGTTGTTTTCTGCCAACTTTGAAATGTAGGGACTTTTTTCATCAAGAGTGGGGTAATCTTCGCGAAATAAAAAATCTTTTTTTTGTTGGTACTTCGTATTTCCTAAAGAAAAAAAGTTTATAACAACTTTGTGCAAGGGACTTAAGCTGTCACTTTTGTCTTTCCGCGACTCAGAAAAGTTTTGGGCTAAAGGTAAAAAATGACTCGGTTTGCTAAAGTGAAAAATTGGCTTTCTTACCATTGGATCAGCAGTTTTTTTAAAAAACGTTAATAAAGTTTCGGGATTTTTTAATGCAATTTGTATTTGGTTAGTAAAACTTTGATTAAAATAATTTTTCAAATTCTCTATATTTTCAACTCTAGATAAAACTTTTTCAAAACTTGAAAATTGAATTAAAAAAGGTTGTTCCTCTTCATTAAGTTTTTGCCTTTCAAAACCGGCACTAGTTTGATTACTTTTCAAAGTATTTGATAACGGTTTTTGAGATTGAAGAATAGGTTCTTCCTGATTTATTAAAGGCAAACTTTGTTGAAAACTATTAGCAGACTCTTGGTTAGAACGCTGATTACCGTTAACGCTATTGTGTTTTTCAGTTTTAAGGACTTTTGCTTTAGACTTATCGTGCAAAACTTCGTTTTTTTGATTTTGTACCGGAGATCCTAAGAGTAAGGTTTGTTCGTTTTGTTTTGGTGCTTTTTCGGAAGGTTTAAAAGTTGGGGTTAAAGTTTGTATTAAAGGAGAAAAAGGGACAATTTCTTTAATAAAAAAAGGTTCAAATTCTTTTTTGAGTAAGATTAACGGGTTATTGAAATCATTTTGAAGCCGGTTTTTCAAAACGGCTTCAAATTTTTCCGATGGTTTAAATAGCACCGCTTTTTTAAGGGGTAAACTTGAAAGTTGAAGGATTTTACTAAATTTTGAAAAACCAAAAAATAAATTGTACTGAACATTACGGTCAAAAAATAAAGGATGTTCACAGTTCAAAATTTCTTTATTTAAAGTTTTTGTTAAAAGAGTTATCCAGGTTTTTTGGTTTCTCACAATCAATCGTTCGGACTTGAAGGTACTTTCCGGTTGCCCTCTATTTAGGGAGTCAAAGCTTATCGTTCTAAGAAGACCAATCCAATCAGTTTTTTTTAACTCTGAAAAATCCTTATTTAGTGAATTCGGCTTTAATAAAATTTTTTGTTTTATAAAACCACGCGACAATGACAAAGAATTTTGATCTTTTAAATTTTGGATCTTTTTCGACATTTCTAACCCAAAATCTTTTTGCTTTTTTCCTTTTAATATAGAAAATTGAAAATCAAAGACTCCGTGCTTTTCTCCTAGTGTGAAAAGTTTGGATCCTTGAATTTTTTTTTTCGGAGATCCTAAATAGAAGTCACTTGAACGTTCATTCAATTCATTAAGTAGCTCGTCTTTTTTTGTTAACCCATTTACAGACAGGGTTTTCGTTTCCGGCAAAAATTCTAACTCACGAAAGTCATTGAAAGAAATTTTTTGATTGGATTCAAGAGTATTTATAAAGTAAGTCCAATTATTTAAATTTTTAAATGACTTATTTTTTATGGATTGAGTCAAAAAGTTTAAACTACTACTTTGTTTTTCGTTTAAATCAGACAAAGAATTTGCAACATTTGAAAAATTTTGACTTGGCAAAAAGGAATTACTCAAAAAATTTTTTTTTTGATTAAAAAAATGCGAACAAAGAGGCGGATTAGCAGTTACATTCTGATTTTGAAAAACTAAGGGAGCATTTGGAAAAATACTATTGAATTTGGTTGGAATATCATCAAGATCATTATAAAATAGTTGCCAACGAGAATTTCTTTCTATAACTTTTTGTAGATTTAAAACGGATTTTGGGGAAAAACAAAAGTTCCAATTACCTTTTTCACTTTCTGATAAAAGTTGATAAAAATAACGACTAGGCAAAAAAGACCATTTTTTTAAAACGACTGGAGAATTTTTGACTAAAGGATCCAAGCTAGAATCCACATTCATTTCAAAAGTTCCTGTCCAAAATTGTTTTTGGTTTAATTGCCAATTTGAATTTAAAGAGATAAAAAAGCAATCGTCAACTGAAGTTACTTGATTTATTGAGCTGGTGTTAAATTTTGTTGAATATTTCGTATATGCAAAAGTGTCCCAAGTGATTTTAGGAATAGGTTTTACAAAAGCAGGCAAACTTCTGTGTAAAAAAGTATTTTTTTGGTATTGCAATTCATATTTTTCTAAACTTATTTGGATTAAATAAGCGATAAATGGACTGAGTGCAATGCCAAATTGAAGCAAGGTTAAATTATTAAAATAATATTGAAATTTTACACGTATAGTTTTTTTATACGCAATTAATAAATAATAAAGCGTAGCTACTGACTTTTTCCACCCTAAGGCTTTTGTTTTAAGGTGAGGGGTGAAAGTAGAGGGTTTTAAAGAAAAAATGGGTTTTGAAGTCTTTGAAACCAAATCATTTTGATTTTCATTTTTGTTTGAGCGGATACAATATCTTGAAAAACGAAGTCGTCTAAAGCTAAGAACTGTAAAAATTTTAAATTTTTTTTTACTTGAAGTAATTGTTGCAGAGTAAACAGGAGATTTTGAATTTTGAATTTTCCAAACGAACTCGAAACGTTGTCGAGTTGGTTTTGTCAAATTGTATTTCAAAAATTTTTTTTTTTTAAGATTTAGCATAATTTTTTTTATATATAAGAAAATGCGCCGAAATCTTTTTTCCAAACTTTCACTTAAAAAGTGAAAGTTTGGAAAAAAGATTTATTAAATAACAAACGAAGTTAAAATTCCTACTGCAAAAACAAGTAAGAACCATAAACTGATACTAGAAAATACTATTGACTTGTTTTCTGTCCATCCATTTGGAGAAGCAAAAACAACTGGAACCCCGACAACTAATAAAAAAGATAATCCAATAAAAGCAAATAGGGTTAATTGAAAAATAAGTGTCATAATTGGAGACTCCTGAATTCTTTGCACCTTCTTATTAAAAATTTAGATAAAATAGGCCATCAAAAAAAGGCCTATTTATTCGAAATATTAAATCGTAAAAAGGGAAAAGATCTTTAATTTAATATTTATTAGAATTTTTGAATTCAAAAAATTTTATTTTTAGTTGTTTTTGCTCATATTAAAAGCTAAACTATGGCTTTCAATTATAATAAATTAGGATTTTATTCACTTATTATAAATTGTTTTTTGAAAGGTGTCAAAAAATTTTATTTACTTACTTATCAAAATTTTAATAAAGAAAACAATTGTTTATTGGGGAAAAACAAAACTTTTTTGACTTTTTTTGTGAGCTGCTTCACTTGCAAAACTTGCTTTTTACCTACGAAAACGCATAAAAATAAGGTTTTTGCTTTCCAAAGTCAAAATTTTTTTATCATCGATGGTTTGAATGGTAAGTACAAAGTTAAAAGAATGCGAAAAAATTTGTTTGTCAATTTAAGTGCAAGAAAACGAGAGAAAGTTAAAATCTTGTTTTTTTTGCTGATTTATTTGTAGGCTGTTTTGCTTGCCAATCTTGCTATTTACCCTACGGGAAAAAGACGAGGGTTTTTTGCGTCTTTGTTAAAATTTAAAGCTTTTTAAGTTTAATTGATTAAAAAAATTTCCAATTAGTAAATAAGTGATTAGCGACATTGAAACTGAAGTTTCAAAAAAGTTTTTCCGTTTTTTAAATATTATAACCTTTCCAAAAGACAAATCCTTTTTAACTTACAAGTTAAAAAGGATTTGTCGTCAACTAACTCCATCTAAACTCAAAACGCTTACCTCAAGAGAAAAAGCTATTTACTCTAAATAACCACAAAATTAGATTTCAATTTATAAACTAAAAGACCTCGGTTTTCGAAAATAACTGGCCTAACATTTTTGTTCTAAATTTATGTTATAAATTAAGCCTCAGTTTAGTATTAAAAGAGTTTGACAAATAGAATTTTTTTAAGTTAAAGTAAAAAATGAAATCAATTAGTTGGGATGGCTGGGATTCGAACCCAGAACTATTCGATTAAAAGCCGAGTACTCTACCATTAAGTTACCAACCCTTTTTTTAATAATCTACTGAATTTTATAAAGTTTAAATACTTTTTCCAAATAGCGAACATAACTTTTAATAATCGCTACGGTTGCGAAAATAATAAATTAAAACTACCAAAGTAACAAAAACTTTTAAAATACACGTTTTTCAAGGCAACGGAAAGGGAGGGATTCGAACCCTCGATAGTCGTGAGACTATGCCGGTTTTCAAAACCGGTGCAATCGACCGAGCTCTGCCACCTTTCCTATTTTAGTGATGCATTCTCTCTTCAAAAACTTTTAAAATACACGTTTTTCAAGGCAACGGAAAGGGAGGGATTCGAACCCTCGATAGCTGTGACACTATGCCGGTTTTCAAAACCGGTGCAATCGACCGAGCTCTGCCACCTTTCCTTTTTTATCGATGTATTGTATCTTCAAAAAAAATTTTGTCAAAATTGTTAGATAAAATTTGAAGTCTTTTTTATTTTAATAAAAGGCTTCAGAGTAACCAGCTACTTTTTAAATTTATGATAATGTTTTTAAGTCAAAATCACTTTTTTTAAGTTGACTTGGTACTCGGCCTTGGTTTGATTTTTGTTGTCAAGCATGAGTCTTAGTTTTGCCGGGGCATAATGATTTTTCTAGTAATTGATACTGCTCCACTGGATAAAAAGTTTTTATGTTTTTTACTAGGTTAATTTAATTAATAAGATTTTTTTTATTTGGAATCAACGTTTTTATAAAGCAGAGCCTGTTTTGGTTGCTCTGCTCTACAAAAACGTTGATTTTATTTTGTTTTAACCTAAAAACAAAAAATCATATTTTTTCATAAATGAAGTCGTTTTTGATTTTTTTAGTGAAAAAACTTTGCTATTAGAGTTCTTCAGGTAAACAGTTTTTTATCGATAAAGTGCTATTCCTAAACGAACTGCGAAAATACCATTAATAAGGGCGATAAACAATGCAATAAAAATTTGATTTGTTTCCATAATTTTTTTGTAAATAAAGTAAATTGACTAATTTTGATGTTATTTTTACAAACCGCTATTACTACGACTTGCTAACAAAACAATTACTAAAGGTCCAGCTGCTACGACAAAAACGAGTGCTGTTAATTGAAATAGAACTTCAAAATTCATTTGTATTGAGTTTATAATATTTAATCTTAAATTTTTAAGATAAGATTTGATGATTCTTTTTGAATAGTTAAAAACAGTTGTTATTTTTAACCTTTTTATGCGATTAAGCTTTTTTTATTATTTTTATTAAAAAATAAAAACCTATTTACTAAACTTTTATCGGAAACTTACAGAAGCTTGCCAAACAAAAGCTAAAAGTAAAAATAATAGAGGAATAACCGGTAAAACATCAACGATAGGGTCAAAAGGAGCAAACGCTTCAGGTAATTTAGCTAATAACAAAGTTGTCATAAATCTCAAAAAATCCTTTTTTAAAACATTATTTTTTTTAACAACAATTTTTTTTAAACAGTTAAACAGAAAAAATTTTTAAATTTAAAACAATGAAAATTGAAAATAAGAGACGAGCTTTTTTTTTTCTTTTCAACGTTTAACTTAAGGTTTGCCGCACAAGGCCTCTTGCTTTTACATCTTTGTATCTACAAAAAGTGCAAAAATGTAAAAGTAAAAGGCTTGGCATCTCTGATATCTGTACTTTTTTTTCTAGCGAAAAAATTAGTTTCTCGGCAAAGGCGAGAATGAAAACTTCTTACTAAAACAAACTTAGTTGAAGTTTTAAATTTTACGGACATTGTGGTTTTAATCACAAATTCAGCTTAGAAAGCAAATATTGCTTATCAAATAAAACTTTTTTAATAAAAACACAAAACAAATAATGAATTACGATTTTTTATTTATCTTAATGTTCATTTATTTGAAAGGTTTTTATAGTGAAGATCCTAAACCTGAATAAGAGCCATAAAAAAAAACACTTAATAAAGTTAAAGCTACAATTCCTACAACTGTTCCAACTAGCCAAAGAGGTATACGTCCAACTGTTCCGGTATTTGACATTTGTTTAACCTTGATTATAAATAATTAGAGTTTGTCTTTCACGATTCGGAAATTAAAGAATTTCGAATTTATAAAAAAATAAAAAATCAAAATGATTTTGAGTTAGTTAAAAATATAACTTGAAAATAAAACAGCTAAAACGAAGATAAGAAGTAAACCCCAGTACAGACTTGTACGGTTTAATTCAACTGTTTGTTTATTTGGATTTGGTTTAGTCATAGCCTGAGAATATCCTTGTAATGAAATTATAATAAAAAAAATAAATTTTTTTTGAACTTTTAATATAAAAAAAAGTTTCTACATTTTAAAAAAGTTTTTATTTTTTTTAATGGTTGAACTTTTTATTTAATTAAAAAAGTTTTTTTATCTAAAATGAAATTGTAACAGCTTATCGTTGAATAAATTGCATTGCTGTAATTGCACCTAAAAAGAAAACGGTTGGAACAGCTAAAGCATGAATAGATAGCCAGCGAACAGTAAAAATTGGATAAATATAAGAAGATTTTTTTGTTGTCATATTGGTTTTAAAAAATTGAGCCATTCTAATCAAATTCGAATGACTTTGCTGTTTTGTCTTAAATTAAAAATTTGTTGAGTAAGCTTTTTACTTAAGCAAGCTTTCGGATTTACTTTTCACGAACTCTTTTTACTGTATACAGATTGCTCCAAACTTATTATCTAAGTATACCGCGGTTACTTTTTAGCTTTTGCATTTGTAAAAAATACATTCAAAACATTAAATGAGTAAGGTGTTTAAACAAAATTAGACAATTGATTTTTTAGCAATATCATTGTCAATATTTTTTTATTTAAATCGACGTTTTGCATATCGATTTATTTCTAGTTTTAAAAGGTAAAAAAGACGTTTGGTTTAAGATATTTTTTACCTCTTAAAGAACTCGAATGTTTACAAAAAAAACGCTTTGTATTCTTTACTAGCTTTCCTAAATAGATTTTACCAAATAATTACAAAGCCATGTTTTAGCTTCAAACTTGACCAGTAAAATATGGGTTTTGCAAGTCTTTTTTTTTGGTAAAAACTTTTCATCAAAAATGAAAAGTTTTAAGCTTACACTTCTTCATTTTTGATAGGTTGTTTAGCTTGCCAACTTGACTTTTTACCTTCCACTTTTTCACTAAAGATGAAAAAGTGTAAAGACTTTTGTAGGAATTTTTTAAAGCAAAGTCAACAAAACAGCCTCAAAAAGTCGGAAAGATTAGAAATCAAAATTAACGAACATTTGATAATTTTGCGACTTGGTCTAAAGAATTAAAACGGTCCGTAATTAGTGGAGCTTCTTGACGATCTTCTGTAAAGTACTCATTTGGACGCGGTGTGCCAAAAACGTCATATGCTAAACCTGTGCTTACGAATAACCAACCAGCGATAAACAATGATGGAATTGTAATACTGTGAATAACCCAATAACGGATGCTTGTTAAGATGTCAGAGAACGGACGTTCTCCTGTTGTACCTGCCATATTTAAACTCCTTTTAATAAATTTGCTTTGAAGTGTTTCAATTTATTTTTTTTATAATAGAAAAAATTTTTCAGTTTTTTTAGTTCTTTTTGTTTTAATTCCCGTGGTTCATACAAGCTTAAAAGTTTACAAACTTATCAGTGAATAAAGATTTTTGTTTTGTCAAAAGACAAAACAAAATATAAGTGAGATCAATTTAAACGTAATGATAAACTTATAAGTAAACTTTTAAGATAAGCTGAAAATGAGTTTTAAATAATTAAAACTCTTTTTTTTTATAACAGGGAGAAACAACCCTGTTTATTAAAAAAAGTTTTTTTGTAATAAAAACTTTTTTAAAACTTATTTTTATGCCAAATTTATCAATATTTTGACTTTTTGTTGTTAACTTTGAATTTTTGTTATTGAAATATTTTTCAAACAAAAAAATAAGCTCAAAGGTTTAAAAAGTTTTTATCTTCACACAAAAATAGATTAAAGTTTTCACGGAAAAAAAAAATAGATATTCATACAAAAAATTTAAAGTTTTTTATTTTCATTTTACTTTTCTAACCTTTGCTTTAAGAAGCAATAAAAAGTTTTTATACAGAAAAGCAAAATAAAAACTTGTTTTTTGATTTTTTTATATTTTATAATAATATACATTTGCTAGTTCTTAAAAACAATTTTTATATATTGTTTTTTTTATTGGAGTGTTTGGTTTAAAATATAAGGCGAACAAAATTAAAAAGCATCATTTAAAAAGACAAAAGGAAAGTTTAACAACCTTTCATTAAAATTTCTGACATTTATTTCTTTTAATTTTTTATGTTTTGATGTTTTTTTTTTAATTCAAACTCACTTTATTTTTTTTTATTTTTTTTGTAACTAATTAAAGCATCGAAAAATGTTTTTTACGAAAAAAAAGGAAAGACGTATTAACATCCAAAAAAAACCTCGTTTTATTAAGGTTACACAAGATTAGAAATAATTTATGAATCTTGAGTTTTGATTAACATATATTTTTTGTAACCCAAAACAAATGGCTGTCCTAGTTTGATATTTCAAATGATTTAAGTTTTTAATAGTTTTATTTTTAAACAGCTGTTTATTAATTCAAACCCGTCAAGTCGTTTTACCAAAAAAGAATTACGACTCAAGACAGTTTACAATGAAGTTTACTATGATAACACGTTTTATAAAAAACCATCTTAAATAACTTTAAAAAAAAGTTCGCAAACTTGTAACTTTGGAAAGTTGTTGTTTTTCAAACTAAGCCCGTTTTCAAGTGATTGTTCAATTTCTAGAAAAGCATTTTTCTCTTCATTATCTCAGAGCCAGGCTTGTAGTTACAATTCAAGGGAACGCAAAAATCATTCGTTTAAGAAATTAAAATACTTATTTTAAAAAAATCCGTAAAACCAAGCTGATAACGGTCATTTTTGATATTTTTGAGACAAGGGATGAAAAATGGATTTTTTAATTGTTGGAAAAGAAAAAAAAATTGTCTTATTTGGTATTTGCAACAATTATAATTTTATGGTAGAATATACAGTAAATAGATTTTTAAATAAAACGTGTTAAATCACGGTTAAAAAAAAAACTCCTAAAATTTTTTTTAGTTTATTAATAGAAAAATTTTTTTGAATATTGCAAAAATTTATTTTCAATGTATTTACAAAAATGCAGCAGATTAATGCTTATAAAAAAAACTATTTGTAAGGTTTTTCTAAACAAAGCTTTTTAGAAAAAATATTTTTTAGCTAATTGAAAAATGGGTTGTTACTTTTTTCATTTTTTAGAAAAGGTAAAAAAAATGATTGTTACTAACTTTTCTGTGAAATACATTAAAGTAAAAACTTAAGTTAAAAATAAATATCAATCAATTTAAATTTTTAATACTAAATGTTATCTCAATCCAAACAGTTTTGTCTAAAAAAATTGCAAAAACAAAAACATATTTTTGGTTTATGTCTAAATCTTTAAAGCTACCCTATGACAAACAATTATTAAAAGTAATGTTGAATATTTATAAAAAAAAGTTAAAATTATGGCTGTATCAACTCAAACAAGTAAAAATGTAGGATCCATTACACAAATTATTGGACCCGTAATCGATGCCTCTTTTTTACCAGGACAACTTCCAAATATTTATAATGCCCTAGTTATCAAAGGCCAAAACCAAGCAGGTCAAACTGTAGCAGTAACATGTGAAGTACAACAGTTATTAGGAGATCATTGTGTTCGCGCAGTTGCTATGAATGCTACTGATGGACTAATGCGTGGAATGGAGATTCTCGATACGGGAAATCCTTTAGCAGTTCCTGTTGGAAAAGAAACTTTAGGACGTATTTTTAATGTTTTAGGTGAAACTGTAGATGGATTAGCTGAAGTCGTTAGTCAAGAAAATTTACCGATTCATCGCAAAGCTCCTGCTTTTGTAGATTTAGACACTAAATTAGCCATTTTTGAAACGGGAATTAAAGTTGTAGATTTGTTAGCTCCTTATCGACGCGGAGGTAAAATTGGTCTATTTGGTGGAGCTGGAGTTGGCAAAACTGTTTTAATTATGGAATTAATTAATAATATCGCTAAAGCTCATGGAGGGGTATCAGTATTTGGAGGTGTAGGTGAACGAACACGTGAAGGTAACGATCTTTACATGGAAATGAAGGAATCTGGTGTAATTCAAGAAAAAAATTTATCAGCTTCAAAAGTAGCTCTGGTTTACGGTCAAATGAATGAACCGCCTGGAGCAAGAATGCGCGTAGGATTAACAGCTTTAACAATGGCAGAATATTTCCGTGATATAAATAAACAAGACGTTTTATTATTTATTGACAATATTTTTCGTTTTGTTCAAGCTGGTTCTGAAGTATCTGCGTTATTAGGTCGAATGCCTTCTGCAGTAGGCTACCAACCTACATTAGCTACAGAAATGGGAGGCTTACAAGAACGTATTACTTCAACAAAAGATGGCTCTATTACATCCATTCAAGCAGTATATGTACCGGCAGATGATTTAACAGATCCAGCCCCTGCTACTACTTTTGCCCATCTTGATGCTACAACAGTTTTATCTCGTGGTTTAGCTTCAAAAGGGATTTACCCGGCGGTTGATCCATTAGACTCAACTTCAACAATGTTACAACCTTGGATCTTAGGAGAAGAGCACTATACATGCGCTCAAAATGTTAAAGAAACTTTACAACGTTATAAAGAGTTACAAGATATCATTGCCATTTTAGGCTTAGATGAACTTTCTGAAGAAGATCGTAAAGTAGTAGCACGGGCTAGAAAAATTGAACGGTTTTTATCTCAACCTTTTTTTGTAGCAGAAGTTTTTACTGGTTCACCAGGAAAATATGTTAGTTTAAAAGAAACGATTCAAGGGTTTAATAAAATTCTTACAGGAGAATTAGATGATTTACCTGAACAAGCATTTTATTTAGTTGGAACTTTAGATGAAGCAATTGCAAAAGCAGCGACTTTATAACTTTTTTAAACATATTGACTTTTTGCCACATTACAAAATGAACCACAAATAATTATAACTGAAATGGCTGAATCCCAGTTTACTCTCGGAAGCGGCAGTTTTGCTTTTATTTTTATGGCCTTACTAGATATTGATTCTTAAGCTTCTGATGATGAATCAAAATTTCCTGATGCAAAATCAGAATTTACTGATGCAGATTCGGAGAATGGAGAACAGCCAGTTCATCTCAGAGCAGGTTCTACAGTCGCATTATTCAAACTCTTCAGATGGTTGCAAAAAAAATAAGGTTGCCAATTGGAAAGGCCACCGCTGCTTGCAGACAGACACTTTATTTTGGGAATAATTTTAAAAATAGTCTCACGCAAAATTTTATCAATCTCTGTTTTAGTGACTCAGTTGAAGAATTAAAACAAGAGTTCGCAACTAAATGAAAAAATTAGATAGTTCACCTGTTCTCGATTCCCCTGAAGGAACAATTGAATAAAATCTAATTTTATTTAATCTTTTTTTTGAAAAGGTCTTTAATAAAAGATTTTTCAAAAAAAGGTTAATCTTGTATTTTTAAAAACAGTAATAAACACAAAAAGTTTTTGTGTTTATTACTGTTTTTAAAAATACAAAAGAGAAAAAGACACTATTTAAAGTTACTTTTTCTATAAATAATTATATCTATGTATTTCTATAGGTTTATAAAAACTTAGTTAGAAAGACATTTTTTTTAAAGGTTTTTTTTATGAGTCTACAAATTTGTATTTTAACACCAGATCGGATATTCTTAAATCGTCAAGCCGAAGAAATTATTGTGCCAACAAATACGGGCCAAATGGGTGTATTAACAAATCACGCACCTATTATAACAGCTTTGGATATTGGTGTTATGAGTATTCGTCTGGAAAATAAAGAGTGGGTTTCAATAGCTTTAATGGGAGGATTTGCTTTAGTAAAACAAAACCAAGTAACAGTTTTAGTAAATTCTGCTGAATCAAAAGAAACTATTAATTCAACGGAGGCCGAACAAGCTTTCTTAGAAGCTAAAGAACAACTTGAAAAAGCTCTTGGTCAAAAAGAAAAAGTTGAAGCCAATTTTGCTTTCAAACGTGCTCGTGCTCGTTATCAATTAGTTAATTAAAAAAAGAATGACCTCGTGAATTTTTATTCGTTAAAAGTTGCAGGTTGGAAACGAAGGTTCCTACAAAATTCTACATGAAATTAAATATTTTTTAAGTATTTAATAAAATCTATTCATTAAAAATTATTTATAGACCTTTTTTCTATAAATTGTCCTTTTGTAATCAAAATTTTGGTTACAAAAGCACTTTAATAAATAATTAATTTATAGAAAAAAGGTTTATAAATAATTTTTAATGAATAGCTTACTAGAGTTTTTCTTTTAATTATTGTTTGATGTAAAAAGCTTAATTTGTTTGGTTGAATAAATAAAAAGCTGTTGTTTTCGTTCCTAGTTTAAGTTCTTTTGGATTAGTGACTTATCACAACGTAAAATTAAAGGGACTTTAAAAAACTATAGAATTGCTATAATTTTATTTTAAAAGATAGCAATAAGTTGGAAATATTATTAATTAAATGAAAAATTAGTTAAAATAAACTGGGACAGAAGGATTCGAACCTACGAGTGACGGTACCAAAAACCGCAGCCTTACCACTTGGCGATGTCCCATTTTTTTATTGCTGCGACTTATTTTACTTTTTTTTTTTTTTCAGTCAATTTAAAATGGCTTTTAACCGTTTCAACGAGATTGTTAATTTTATAAAGAAATTTGAACTTTTTTTTACTATTTTTTTTTTAGTTGATTAAGCGTAAAGCTTTGAAATAACTTAAGCGAAACTAAAAAAACTTCTCTATTAGAGAAAAACTAGTTAAAAACAAACTTAAAAATAAGATAAAACCCCCCTAATTTAAAATAATTTGTAAAGCTAGAGAAAAATTAAAACAGTTTTTAATTTTCATTTTGGTAGTTATCAAAAACATTTTACAAAAAGATATAAATAATAAGCTTTAAAAAAAAATTTGTTTTGATATTAATAAAAATTTGTTAATATACTATGTACTAGGATTTTTAAAAAATACGTCAAACGCTCTTAGTTCAGTTGGTAGAACGTAGGTTTCCAAAACCTAATGTCGTGGGTTCAAGTCCTACAGGGCGTGTTTAACAAACATAAAGTTTTTGTTTAAAAAATTGTAAAAACCCTTTTTGTTTGAAGCCCAAAATTTTTGTTTGTAAAAAAAAGTTTTTTTTGCACCTTTGATCAGCTGCTTCGTTTGTTTATTTTACTGGGATCAAAACCTGAAAGGTTTGACCCTTGTAAGGCAAAGCCAACTAAATAAGCAATTCGTTTTTTTCTGAAGGATTTCACCAAAAGTAAAAAAATTTACACTTATTTCGAAGGTAAAAGCGGGTAGGAAGTTTACATCATATATGCTAAAGTTTTACAAATACCTCACAACGCAAACCTGTAAAAAAAAAGGTTGACGGTTGAAAACAAAATAGGCTACCATAGAAAAAAAAACGAGGTTGTTGGAAAAGTTCGTACCTTAAGTTTAAACCAAAGGTAATAAGTTTTGACAAAGACTAGCATGTACTATCGATTTCGTTTTTTACTAACAGTTTTGATAGTCGGTCTAAAACAAAGATAAAAAATAAACCCAAACTTTTTACTTTATATAAAAAGTTTGAAAAATTAATGTTACACAATTACAAAAGAAAAAAAGTTAAAAGTAGGATTAAAAACCTTAGATTACTACTGATTTTAATAGTTTCTAAATTATTAAAATCAGTAGTAATCTAAGGTTTTCAAAAAACAGAAGTAAACCCTTTAAAATTTAATTAACTAAAAAAAACAAATACTTTTTTAATTAACTTGTTGTTTTTCAATATAAATAAAAAGGGACGTCATTACAATTGCTGGAAAAAGAAGGCCGACTAAAGGTACAAGAATAGAAGGTAAAAAAGATGCTACCATTAAAAAATCTCCTTATAATTAAAATAAATTAGCGCCCACCCTAATGTTTTGAGTTTGGGTACTGACAAGTAAATAGTTCGCGTTCTGATACTGAAGAAGAAACAAACAACAGATTATTGTTTTTAACTTTTAATAACAAAAAATTAACGCTGATTAGGGTTGCGACCAGGATCATTTGATAAAAAGCCAAAAAGGAATAACGATACAAAGAAAGTAACCACAGTATAAACAAAAATTTTAAGAGTTAACATAATTTAATAAAATAGGCGTTTTTATAGACTCCTATACAAATTTAATAGCTCGTGTTTTCAGATCCAAGGGAGTGTGAATTCTCTGGTAGGCTATTAAAGCTAGGTTAGCCTTTTTCTTGTTTTTGTAAAAATAAAACACCATCAAAAGAAAAAAATTGTTTAACTTTTTTTTACTTAATATTTTGTAAACAATTTTTAAGTGAATTTTAAGTCTTGAAGGGTAAAATTTAACTTTCAAATCTTTTGTTTTATTCTACCTTGTTGTGCCAATGGTTCTTTGCTATGCAAAAAAGTTTTGAATTCAGTGGCAGTTAAAAAAGTTCAGCGGCTACATTAAGTTCAAATTTTTGTAACCAATGACCACTTTAAAAAAAAATAAGCAAAAGAAATAATAAGACTTTTTTTTTATTCAAAAAAAAATAAAAAAGTCAACTTTTTGTATGGTTTTTATTACTTTAACTTATTGGAAGAACCTATCTCTAGTAATAAAGGTATTACCTCAACTACTGTATAGACAAAAGCTAAAATAGAAAAGGTTCATTTCGAGCTCTTAACGATTATGGATTTTTTTTTTATTAAGTATTTCCTCTTTGTTTTAACCAAGATTGTGCTTCTAAATAATTTGTTGGAGTTAATCTAATAGCTTCATTCCAATAATCTGCGGCTTTATTATATAAAACCTTAGCAACTTCAGATTGATATTTTTCCGTGGCTTGTTCAGCACGATAATGATATATTACAGCAATATTATTTAAAGCCTGTGGTAAAGACGGATTACGTTTCAAAGCTTGGTAATAATATTCTAATGCTCGCCCATGTTTTCCATTACTTGTATGAATTAAGCCAATATTATACAAAATATAACTTCTATCATATGGATCAATTTCTAATTTTAAAGCTTGATAGTAATTTTGAAGAGCTTCAGCATATTCTCCCTCTGCCTGTGCTGACATTCCGTCACGATAATAGGTAAATGCTTGTTTTTCCCGATTAGAAGTTGGTAAAACTTTAATTAAAATATCTGCAACTACTGTAAAAGTTTTATCAATAAAATTATCATTTTTTTGTGATCTTGGCATACGTTTGAATAAAAAAAAATTGATTTCAAGTTTTTTGCTTAAGGCAAAAAAGGGTTATCAGAATGAGAAAGGTTTTCTTAGCCCATGGTTTTCAGTTTTCAGTTTTGATCCAAGGCGTAATAGTTTTCATTTTGCACCTAAGGTGTTTTTAAATTTTTCCTTTACAAAAAAGCAAGGATTGACAACCTTTTATGTGGGTAAATCTACCGGTTATATATTTGCCTCTATGCTGACAAATTTTTAGATCATTCAAACTATTTACAACCGACCGTTAAAAAACTAAAAAGTATAAAAACATTTTAATGGTAGGTTATAATCTTGGTCATTAACTGCGAGGTCTTGGCACAAAGCTTTTCACCTTTGGTAAAAACTTTTCATTTTCAATGAAAAGTTTTTACCAAAGGTGAAAATTTCGACCTTATAAAAAGATAACCATTTTATATAAGAGCCGTAAGTAAAAAAGTATTTTCTCGCTAAAATGTAATGATATGATTTAGATTTTTTTTTGTATTTAAAAGTCAATCTAAAAAAACTAACATAAAAAAGCATCTTAAACCAAAAACTTTAAGAATAAAAAAGGCACTCATTTTTTCAGAACTTCAAATTAATTATTTAATTAAAAAAAAAATATAACTAAACAATTATATTAAAAGACTTTTATTGGTAAAGTTTTTTTTACTTTTTAGCGTAGTTATATTAAACTTTTATCTCTTTTCAAATAAGTTTATAAATTGTACTAGAAATTTCGAATCTGAAAATTTCTAAAAGTTTAAACTATCCCCACGACGGTATTGTAAATAAGCAGTTACGATAAGTCCAAAAATTGTTATAGGCACTAAACCCAATACGATTCCAGATAATAAAGGTTCAACCATAATAATTCAATATAAAAAATTTAAACCGATTGACTTTCACTTAAAAAACTTAAATACATTTCAATTTTGTTTCCAAAATTTTCAGTTTTGTTAGTTTTTCCCTTTACTTTATAAAAACCTTTTTAGCGACTATTTTTTAGCCACTCTATTTTTTTTGTTTATTAGATTTAGCCATAGTTTATAATAAGGTATTAAGAAGCAGGAAGGTATTGAAATTGAAACTTTTTAACTTTTACTTTTTTTTCTTTTTTTTTATTTAATAAAAAAAAAGAAAAAAAAGTAAAAGTTTTTTTTGCAATGCTCGTTAAAGTAATAATTAGTTTTGAATAAATTTAGATAAATTTAAACCTTAAAAGTTTAAAAAAATTAATATTAAAATTCAATTAAATAAGCTTAATTTTAACTAACGCAAAATAAAAAATAGACGCTATAATAAGAAAACTTGCTAATAAACTAATATAACTGATAAAAGTTATCATAAAATTGACTCCTAAGAGATGTGTTATTGTTTTGTTTCGAGTTTTACTTTTTCTCATAAGAGTAAAAGTTGAGATCTTCGCTGTTGGTTCCTAGAAAAAAGGTCCGATTGCATAAAATTAATAGGTTTGCACTTTAAAACTAACCGCCTTTGATTTTAAGATATTTTTAAATGGAACATTAATTAAATAAAACCAAAGGAAAAACAGCCTGTTTTAGTCAAAAAATCGGTTTTAAGTAAATGCTTTGCAACCTCTATTAAAAATTCATTTCGGCTAACTGAACTTTTTCTACTTGTTTTTTTTTCAAAACTAAAAAAAGTTGAGTAATAAAAATAGTTACTAAGAAGAAAATTAAACCTTGAAGTCTAGCTGGGTTTTGTAAAACAATCTCAGTTTCTGCTTGACCAAAACCACCTACGTTTGGATTTTGAGTTAAGGGTTGATCAGCCTGAATATTTTGACCTTTGCTAACAATTAACTCTGGACCAGCTGGTATTTTATCAATAACTGTTTCACCGTTTTCAGTTTGGATTGTAATATCAAATCCACCTTTTTTACCACTTTGAACAATTTCCACAATTTTGCCTGTTGCAGAAGAATTAAATAAATTATTGTTACTTTTCGACCCATCTGGATATAATTGACCACGACCACGATTGCCACCTAAATAGATTGGATATTTTAAATAGTTAACTTTTTTATTGCTAGCAGGATTTGGTGAAAGTAGCGGAACAACCATTTCGCTGTAAAGTTTACCTGGAATTGGCCCAATAACTAAAATATTTTTTTGATCTGAGCTATAAGGTTGATAAAAAAGTTTTCCTACTTTTGTTTTCATTTCTTCTGGAATACGATCAGCAGGAGCTAATTCAAACCCTTCAGGTAAAATTAAAACCATTCCAACATTTAAATCGCCTTTTTTACCATTAGCCTGAACTTGTTTAATTTGTTGATCATACGGGATTTTAACCATTGCTTCAAAAACAGTATCAGGTAAAACAGCTTGAGGAACTTCTAATTCAACAGGTTTTTGAGCTAAATGACAATTGGCGCAAACAATACGGCCGTTGGCTTCACGAGGGTTTTTGTAACCCTGTTGTGCAAAAATGGGATAAGCAATAGCATTGATATTAATAGTAAAATTGAAAAAAATTGCTAATAAAAAAATAAAAAAGACATTTTGTTTCTTGGTCATATTTGTGAAATTTTGGAATAGGTTAATAACAAAAACTTTTCAAGTGATATTTACACTTTAGAATAAAGATTTTATTAAACATTTAGTAAGTTTTTTTGTTATTTCTAATTGAAAATTTTCTTCTCATCAAATTATTGTACCTTTTTTTTTGCAGAATTGCAAGGTTACAAAAATTTGCAAAATAACTTTTTTTTTAACCAAAAAAGTTATTTAAACCTAAATTCAATTGGAATTAGTTGTAAAACAAAAGTTCTAGTTTTTTAACTGTTTTTAAGTTTCAAAAATTAATAAGTTTAAAGTTACTACTTTTTTTTGTGAATTATTAAGCGTTTATATTTTTTTAAAGTAATAAAACACCGGCTTTGTACTAAAGAAACCTCATGTCAGTGATTATGACGCATTTTACGCCTCAAATCACTAACATGGGTTTAGATTTCAATTCGAAATCAAAGTAATACAGGCTATGTTTGCTTTTGCTCTTTTCTTTGTTTGATAACAAGCTAGCCGAAAAGTTTTTTACGGAACATTAAAAAAAAAGTAAAGACACAAAAGTTTGCTATATAAAAAAAGCACGGCAAAACATTGTTAGCTTCACCTTAGAAAGCAAGAAGCAAATAAAACAAAAAAATCAAATTTTTTTTTGAATTTTAAAACGAAAAAACTAAAGGGTCTGGAAAAAAGCGATTAATTTCAATTAATAGACCGGCAGTGAAAGTAATCCAAACAAAAGCAATCACCGGGGCTGTTGACAAATATGTAACAAAACTTTTCATGAGAACATCCTTTTCATTTAGTAAAAATAAAGTTAACTTGAATTCAAAATTTTTCGAATATTAATATTCTATATTTAGCCGCAAAGCTTTTTTTTACTGTTAATTAAAAACATCACAAAAGGCCAAATTCATATTTCATTAAATTATTTACAATGAAAAAAAACTTGTTGCGGAAAATATAATTCGTTTTTTGCTTTAGCAAAAAAACTTTTTAAAAAGTATAAAAGAAAGTTTTTCCTCAATCAACAGATTCAAAAAATAAACCTGTTATTATAATTTTTTTTGTTTTTATTTTAATTCAAGATCTAAAAAGTTCAATGCTTTTTCAACTTCAACTAAAGATCGTAATTCAAAATTTTTAATAGCTAAAAGCTCTTTTTTTGAATAAGATATTAAATCTCGAATAGTATTAATATTTGCTTTTTTCAAAAAACTGTAAGGTTTTGCTTTAAGTTCTAAATTACCTATATCTAAATCTAAAATACGAGTAGCAAAATCTTGGTTAGACAAATGTGGGCGTGTTGGTTTTTCTTTTTTTTTTATCCCTGTATCGTTTTGAATCGCACTACTTGGTTTTGCAAGTATATTATCACCATCAAGGGTTAAATATTTTCCAGGTTTTTGAAAAAGAGTTGTTCGCATTTGTTGAAGGGGTAAAAATAATTGAATTAAAGCTTTTGCGGCTTTATGAATAGCATGTCTCGGATGAATACTACCATTGGTCCAAACTTCTAAAATAATACGGTCTTTTGCTACTTTGTAATCGTCCTCCGATTCTATTAAATAGTTAACCCGATTGACAGGCATAAAAATAGCATCTATTGGAAAATAGCCCACTTTATAATTTTTAACTTTTGACGCAGACCTTATTGGTTCTTCTAAAATTTTTTTAAAGTCATTTATTTTCTCTTTTCCATTACTTTCTGCAAAATGATTATATTTGACTTTCGAGGAAATGATAGCTTTTTTGTTTAACAAATTTTCAAAACTTTTTTCCAGGTAACCAGGAAATAAGTCCGCTTTTTTATATTTTGGAAAATTTTTATTTTGCTGGTTTAATTGATTAATAAAAACGGAATGGTTTTTTAAAAAACCTCTTTCTTTTATCCATTGTTTATAAAAATCCATTGGTTTTTGACGAGGTACTGTTTTTTTTGTAGGAACCGAAGGTTTCAACCTTGCTTTTTCCCTACGGGAAAAAGCCGAGGCCTTAGCAAAAAAATTTTCTTGATTTTTATTATAAAAAGAAAGCTTTAAAGTTTTCTTTAAGTTAAAAGGTAAAGAAGTTTTTGTAGAAACTAAATTTGAATTGAGTTTAGTTATACTTTCTTCAGCTTTTTTAAAAATTTTTTGTGAATTCAAAGTTGAAGGAGTAACTTTTTCAAATAGATTTAGCCATTCGAAATACTGCTCATCGTTTGGGGTATAAGTTATATAATTTTTTCCACAACAAATTAAATATTTCATGTTTAAATGCCCTTTTGCATTTAATGTTGCTATATATTGGTTTGGGTCAACCGCATAAAGAAAAGCGGGTAATTTTAAATCACTGGCCCGAACAATTCCCGGCCCTTTTACGTTCAAAAAACCTATTTGAGGGCTAAAAAGCTCAAAATCCGAAGTTAAAACAACTTGCTTTAGATTTAATATAATGTCTAAAACAGATTCTCGCACCCCGTTTAGTATTTCGTATTCATTAGAAGCACCTTTAATTTCCAATAAAGTAACAGCACTTCCCGAAAGTTGAGAAAGCAACGATCGTCGTAAAGCATTAGCTACCGTTAAAGCTTGGCCTGGGGCAAAAGGCCCTAATTCAAAACGTCCATAAAATTTCGTTGAATGCTCAACTTTGGAATCAATACAGGATAGTAGTGTATAAGAATTCATACTATTTTAAAGTTTAGTTTTTTACTTAATTTATAAAAAAATTAAAAATAAGGAAATCAGCAATTTAAAATTAAATAAAAATCTGTTGTGCTTTTCTTTCAAGTGATTTTTTAATAGAAAAACCTCCAAACTAACTGATCATTTGACCTAAAATACAACGTTTATACTTGGACCACATTTTATTTTTAAGTTGAGTCACTCCTAAAAAAGATTAATTTTTTTTCGAAAAATTTTTTTTTATCATTTTAATCTACCATAATGTTTTGCTTTGCAAAAAAGTTTTGAAGACTCCTATTAAAAAAATCAGTAAAAAAAAAATAAAAACAAAATTTTTCTAAATAATTTTTTACAAAAATTACAAAAATAACTTTAAATTTGTAAACAAATATTGTGCTAGTAAAAATAAAAAAGATTCAACTTTTTTAATGGTTGATTCCTTTTTAATCGTTGATTCCTCTCCTAGTAATTCAATTTTAAAAATATAAACACAATTTTAAAATCACATTTATGAGTAAAAAATTAATGTTTATTTTCAGGCCGGTAAAAAAGAGTTTTTCCGATCTTGATTGTTCAACTTTTTTTTAAAGAAAGCAAAGACTGAATTTTTAGCTAAAGAGTAAAAGCATGTTTATACTTTTTCCCCTGCACAATAGTCTTTGCTTTTTTTTGTAAAAGAGAAGTTTAAAAAAAAAGACTTTGTATGTTTTTTGATAAAGGTTTTGCTTTCAACCTTCAATCACAACTTTTAGGCTTTTAAGGCTGAGCCAACAAGGCCTCACAACTTTTTATCAAAGGTTCAAAGTTTTTTCAAAAAAAAGCTTCGGCTTTTTCCCTACGGGGAAAAAGCAAGGTTGGAACCTTGGGTTCCTACAAAAAAATTGACCTTGTTGACTCGGCCTTACTACGTGAAAAGTTTGATCTACAGATTTAAAATTTACACCTTTCTTTGCCAAACAAAGTTGAAAGTTGAAACCTCTTTTTTCTCAGTATTTAAAATTAAGCAAACTTTTGTTTTATTTTTAAAAAATAGCTTTAGTAAAGAAAAAAAGAATTAAAGCTAAAAAGTACGAAAACAATTTAAACACGCCGTTTTTTAGGGGGACGACAACCATTATGAGGAATAGCTGTAATATCACGAATTAAAGTAATTTGAAGACCCGAATCGATTAATCCACGAATGGCTGTCTCTCGACCAGGACCTGCTCCTTTAACTAAAACTTTGGCTTGTTTAAGACCTTGATCCATTGACTGTCGAGCAGCTGTTTCAGCAGCAGTTTTAGCGGCAAAAGGTGTTGATTTACGCGCACCTTTAAAACCAACCGCTCCAGCAGATGACCAAGATATAACTTCACCTTTCAGATTGGTAATTGTTACAATAGTATTATTGAAAGTGGATTGAATATGCACTACTCCTTTTGGAAGTTTTGCCATTTTAACTTTTTTGGTTGTTTTTCGAATAGGTTTTGCCATAAGCTTTATTTTATAAATAGTTTTAAAATGAACGAATTAAAAAAAACCCTTAACCTTGACGTTGTTTATGCTTAGGGTTTATACAAATTACTAAAATTTTTCTTTTTCTGCGAATAAGACGACAATTTTCACACATTTTTCCAACAGATGGACGGACTTTCATTTTTCAATTTGGTTTTTTTCTTTCTCTTCAAAAAAAATTTCAACACTACTAGTAAAAAAATAACTTTTAATCTTTATAAAAACCAATAAAACTGTACATCTTATAAAGCAAAATCAACAAGACCTCAGTTTTACCTATAAGGTAAAAACTGGTTGAAAGTACGTAAAGCCTCTCACCTTTTTTCTTTTGTTGGCTTTGCCGTACAAACTTGAAATCAAAATTCGAAATTAACACATTATTTATTCTAATTGCTTTTAAGTTCTCACCTTGAGGGATCTAATTTTTTAATTCACAAATTTTCAAACCCTTTCTTAAACTGAAGAACTTTTTTGTTTTAAGCGATAAATAATTCGTCCTCTTGTTAAATCATAAGGACTTAATTCAACAGTAACAAAATCTCCTAAGAGAATACGGATAAAGTTTCGACGTATTTTACCTGAAATGTGTGCAATCACTTCGAATTGATTTTCAAGTTTAACACGAAACATCCCGTTTGACAAACACTGGGTTACAACCCCTTTCATTTCAATAAGGTTTTCTTTTTCTTGACTCAAATTTTTACCAAATAGAACATAATAATTCACCACCAACTTTATTGGCGCGCGCCTCGCGATCTGTCAAAACACCTTTTGAAGTCGATAAAATAACTACTCCCATGCCATTTAAAACCGGCGGGATATCTTTATAATTTGAATAAAGACGAAGACCAGGAGAGCTTAATCTTTTTAAGTTTGTAATACCGGGTTTTTTTTGATTCCCTAAATATTTTAACTTTACTTCCAACTCACGATCTGAACTTATTGACACATTAAACGAGTCAATATAGCCTTCTTTTTTTAAAATACTAGTTATTTTTCTATTAATTTTGCTATTTAAAATGCAAACCGTCTCGTGTTTTGCTAAATAGGCATTACGTATACGTGTTAACATATCACTAATTGTATCCTGAATCATAAAATATTTCCTTAATTCCTAAATAAAGTTTTCTTTTTTTAGGTTTTTTATTTTTCTACTTTGTTTTTTACCACTAGTGATAAAAAAGAAGAGAGGGGCCTCGTCTTTTTCACGTAGGGGAAAAGCAAGGTTGGCAAGCAAAGCAGTCTACAAAAAAAATTTTAATATTTTGTGCTAATTTGTTTTGTAGAATGACTTTTTTTGCTCTGCAATAACTTGATTTTAAACTAACATAAACAAGTCAAACTAAAAAAGTTTATAATCTTTAATTGTGGTTTAAACAAAAAGTGTAAATTTAACTAATTAAAATTAAAAAAAAATGTTATCTTTAAAAAAGTTTAATCAAAAATATGAACTTTAACCCTAGTGTTGGCTTCGCCTAACAATATTTAATAAAATATTGGTCACTGAGAACTTTTTTTAAGAATCTTTTTTTAGTTTTTTTTAGCAAAAAAAACGATAACATAAAATGTATTGACTTTTTAGTGTTTTGTGATTTAAGTAGCATAAAGTTTTTTTTGTTTCCCGTTGCAGTAGCAAGAAAAACTTAATCTTTAAAAGGCATCCCAAATTCTTTTAAAATTTGAAAACCTTCCGAATTTTTTTTTGCAGTTGTAATAATTGAAATGTCCATTCCTCGAATTTGATCGACTTTATCATAATCTATTTCTGGAAACATGAGTTGTTCTTCAAGACCTAAACTATAGTTACCTAATCCATCAAAACTTTTGGGATTAATTCCTTGAAAATCTCGAATTCTTGGAAGAGCTAGGTTAATTAAACGATCTAAAAAAGCATACATACGATCACCTCGTAAAGTTACGGAAACACCTACTGGCATTTTTTCACGTAATTTAAAAGCTGCAATAGATTTTTTTGAACGTGTTAAAACACCACGTTGTCCAGCAATCAAGCTTAATTCATTTAAAGAAGATTCTAAAATTTTTGTGTTTTGAGAGACGTTTCCTAAACCACGATTAATAACAATTTTTTCAATTCGAGGAACTTGATGTTTATTTTTATAACGGTTTGCTTCCATTAAATTAGGTGCAATTTTTTCTTGAAATACTTTTTTAAAACGTTCAGTCATATAGATATATTTTTTTTACAAATTTTTTATTACTAAAGAGAAATAAATTTTGGCAATTTCCGGTATCAACTTTTTTATTTAAAAAAAACTTGAAAAAAATTTTTGGAAGAAGTTTTCACTTTTTTACCTTTTCCGTAAAATAATAAAAAGGTCGTCGGAAAAGCTAAGTTTTTGCATAGCTTTTGTATGACTGAAGTCTTCACTTTTTATTTTGCATAATAGATACAAACTACCTACAAAAATCAAAATTTTTACATCCGACCGGTGAAATACAAACCTCCTCAAAGAAGGCACAAAAACCCATAAAGATTTAAGTTTTTTCAGTAAGAAAAGTTTACCTTTTTCTCCAAGAGAAAACGTTTTGGCTGTAGGTTTCAACCTTGACCTTCCTTTCAAGGTTGAAAATGTCGTTCAAGGTTGAAAGGAAGATCAACTTCGGATTTACACACTTTTATTTTTACTTTTACTTTTACTTTTACTTTCACCTTTATGGGGGGTTTTCAAACCAAAAGTTTGAGGGAGCTTTATTACCAAAGCAATTGTTTCAACCTAGTAGAGAGTCAACTCATAAAATCGGGAAAGCGATTTTTGTACGGTTCATTAATTAAACTTTGACTAGTGTTTTCTTTACTTAAAAAATTAAAAAAAGTAAAAAAGAATTGACAAATTGGCAAACATGAATTAAAAAACCAAAAAAGTTTAAAAAATTATAAAACTTCAGGAGCTAAAGAAACGATCTTGGTAAATTCACGATCTCTTAATTCACGTGCTACTGGTCCAAAAACTCTTGTTCCACGGGGATTATCATCTTTATTGATAATTACAGCTGCATTGTCATCAAACCGGATAAAAGTTCCATTTTTTCTTTGAACACCTAAAGTAGTTCTGACAATTACCGCACGAACTTTATCTGATTTTTTTAAGGGCATATTAGGAGTAGCTTGTTTAACAACTGCTATAATAATATCTCCTATATTAGCACTTTGGGTGTAGCTTCCACCTAAAACTCGAATACACATTAATTTTTTTGCGCCGCTATTATCTGCTACATTTAAAATAGTTTGAGGTCTAATCATAATGGAGTATTCTAATTCTTAAGATTTTTTATTTATTACAATTTGAGTTTTAACAGGCATTTTATGACCTGTTATTCGAAGGGCTTTTCGAGCTATAGTTTCAGTTAGCTTTTCTGTTCAAGTAAGTCGTTAATTTACTCCGAAAAATTTTGTATTTTTCCGCTTCATATTTCTATAAAGAGCAGACTATATTTTGTTCCTTTAGTTTCATTTTTAGGAACCTCTATTGTTTGGAATACAACGTTTTTGTATCCTATTTCCGTTTGGAATAGTCGTTAGACCGGTCAATTAACTATTTTAAAAAATAATATTTTCTTTTATTTTGCTTTTTTAGTAGGAACCGAAGGTTCCAACCTGGCTTTTTCCCTCCGGGAAAAAGCCGAGGCCCTCTTTTTATTTACTTTTTCACCTTGAACTTATGACGCATTTGTAAATTTTTCGGGCTTAACTTAAATAAACGATGTTTTAAGAATTTCAAAGTTAACAATTTTTATAAAAAAAAGGTTTTTTTTGTCTTAAGAATATCGATGGGTTTTTATTTTTTAAACTAGCACATTGTTTAGTACGGGATTTTCGTAGCTTTTAAAATAGTTTAGTATTTATTTTTTCTGAAACAAAAAAAATCAGTCAATATTTTTAGTTTTTCAAATGAAAATAACATTACTTATTGACTAAAAAATAAGTTTTTTGAGTAATATTATTCTATTTAAACTATTATGTTGATTTAAAAACTAAAGCTTAAGCCTTAGAGGTTCCCCGTTTAAATAGAATTTGCGCTAAACATTACTGAACAGCGAGGCCTATTTATTTAACCAATCACTTCGTATAAAATTTTTCCTGGTTTAACAACAGCCACCCAGTATTCAGGAGTACCTTTACCAGACCCCATTCGACTTTCAGCAGCTCTCATTGTCACAGGTTTATCTGGGAAAAGACAAACCCACAATTTACCATTTCGTTTTACATAACGAGTTAAGACACGTCTTCCGGACTCGATTTGACGTGATTTTATCCACCCTGGTTCTAAAGCTTGTAAACCAAAATCACCATAAACGATAGAATTACCACGATTTGCTTTACCTTTCATTCTACCACGGTGATGTCTGCGAAATTTTGTTCTTTTGGGACTTAACATAAAACAAGACCTTATTTAATAATTATTAACAAATTTTTATTTACGATAATTTTTTTCCTTAACAGAAAAAAAATATTTTTATTTTTTACCATTTTGTTGAACAACTTTTGTCGGTAAAAAAACTTTTGAGATAAAAACCTTAAATCAAAGTTTAATTTAAAAATTTCGAATTGAGTTAAGATTTTTTACAAAGTGTGTTTCTCCTTTCAAAAAGTGCTTTTTTAGTGCGCTAAAAATAAACTTCACTATTAATGTAAAATTAACAATTCGATTTACTTATTTTAACCTATAAAAGAAACTAAAAATCAGAAATTAATTTTTTTCACCTTTAAAAGCCCAAACTTTAATCCCTATAATTCCATAAATTGTTTTTGCAGTTTTCGCTGAATAGTCAATATCTGCTCGTAAAGTTTGTAAAGGCACTCGACCTTTGCGAACCCATTCCGACCTTGCAATTTCAGCTCCGTTTAGCCGACCAGATATTTCAATTTTAATTCCTTCTAATTTCGCTAAACGAATCCTTGCAAATGCTTTTTTTAACGCAGCGCGAAAAGGTATCCGTTGTTCAAGTTGTTCTATTATAAAATCAGCGATAACAGAGGCTGAAGAATAAGGGTTTTGAACTTTTAGAATGGTTAGAATTATACGAAGTTGAGGCAAATTCTGTTTCACTCGATCTGCTTGACAAAGTTTTTCTAAACTTTCTTTTAATTCCGTGATTGTAGTTGTGCCTTTTGAACGTCCAATGATTTTACTAGGAATTGCTGTATAAATAAACATTTCCGTAATATCGATAAGTGTTTTAGTTTCTGTATCTTGCGTAGTTTGGCGACGATGAATTTTAATATCTACAATATTTGCTTTGGGGTATTTTTTTAAAAACGTATCACGTAATTTTTTATCCTCTAACACCAAGCGAGGATAATCTTTTGATTCAGCAAACCAATTTGAAAAATGGTTTTGAGTAATACCTAGACGAAAACCAAGGGGATGTATTTTTTGACCCATAATAAAAATTTTCCTTATTTGAATTTATTTCTATAAACCATGAAATTTGGTAAACGCTAATTTTTGAAAAGAAAATTGAACGTCACCAAAGTGTGAATTCGGATTTGTTTTAACTTTTCGTCAATGGAGAAAGGCAAAGGTCTTCTAACTTTTCACTCGTGAAAAGTTCCCGGTTGAAACCGGAAGTTCTTACGAGGTGAAACTAAAAAAAAATTGATTTTTTTTAGTAAACAAAAAGTTTGTATCCAATCACGAAAGTATTAAAAGAAACCTGCTCTGGTTTTTTTTAAGTAGAGACTTTTTCTGTTTTTTTTTGATTTAACGTTTTGATTTTTTATCTTTTTTTATATGCCCTTTGAAAGTACGTGTTGGAGCAAATTCTCCAATTTTATGTCCGACCATCAAATCAGTAATATATATTGGAATATGCTCTTTTCCATTATGTATAGAGATAGTATGACCTATCATAATAGGAATAATTACCGATGAACGAGACCAAGTTTTAATAACTTGTTTTTCATCTAAATCGTTTAATTTTTGAATTTTTTTTAATAAATGATTTGCTATAAATGGACCTTTTTTTAACGAACGTGACATAATTATAAATTCCTTCTTATATTAAATCCTTTTTTAGATTTTAAATTAGTTTTAATTTTTGGTAGCGTAATTATAATTTGCGATATTTGTGACTATCTTTTTTAATTTTTAACTACAACCTTTTCAAAAAGCGTCCCATGTTTTCAATATTCTTTACAAAAAACCGATTTGTAAAGTAACTTTTTTTTTGTCTTTCAACGTTTTTTTACACTTTTGCAAAAAAAGTGTAAATGTCTCTTAACAGTTCTAAAGGCCTATTTGCAAAATCTAGAAGCGACATTTTTTTATCTTTAAAATCAAAAATTTTTACAACTTTTTTAAAGTGTGAACAAAATAATAAAAGCAAAAATAGAACTCTAAAGTTTAAAGTGCGAGCAACTTTTTTATTAGTTTTATTAGGTTGATTTTAAAAAGTTAAAATGTTTTACTAAAATTGATAAAGTTTTGTATCTTGAATAACTTTGATTTCACTTCTTTTTTCAATAACTAAGACGACTTTCTACGTTTAAGAATGAATTTATTACTGTATTTTTTGGATGTTCGGGTTTTCTGGCCTAAAGCAGGTCGTCCCCATACACTTACAGGATATTTACGACCAATAGGTGATCGACCTTCCCCACCACCATGAGGGTGGTCATTAGGATTCATTACAACTCCCCGAACTTTAGGTCTACGACCTAACCAACGTTGACGCCCTGCTTTGCCAATTCGGATGTTATTAGCTTCAACATTTCCAACTTGACCTATAGTAGCCCAACAATTGTTAGAAACTAAACGTACTTCACGCGACGGTAAACGAAGAGTTATAAATCGGCCTTCTTTTGCAACAATTTGAACGCAGGCTCCAGCGGCTCTGGCTAATTGACCTCCACCACCTGAATGTAGTTCTACATTATGGACTTCTGTCCCTAAAGGAATTGCTTTTAACGGTAAGCAATTACCAATAAAAATAGGCGCTTCTAGAGATGAAATTACTGTTTCGCCAACTTTTAAACCTCGTGGATGCAAAATATAGCCTTTGGAACCATCTTGGTAATGGAGTAAAGCGATTCGAGCATTTCGATTTGGATCATATTCGATAGTAGCAACTTTTCCACTAATATCAATTTTTTGTCTTTTAAAATCGATTAAACGGTATAATCTTTTATGTCCTCCTCCTCTATGACGACTTGTAATAACCCCGCGGTTATTACGACCTTTAGCGCGAAAAACCCAAGAAGTTAAACTTTTTTCAGGTTGCTTTTTTGTAATTTCACTAAAATCTGAAACAGATCGATTGCGTGTACTAGCTGTGTATGGTTTATAAAGACGAATTCCCATAATTGACTTTTTAATAAGAAAAAATATTTTTCACTTTTTTTTTGTATTTTTTAGTCTTTACTTTGCTTCAACTTTTTCGGTTTGATAAAAACTGTCAGCGGAGGAACTTTTTTTTACTGTAGCTTTTGTAAAAAATTTTAAACTTTGAAAGTAACCTTCAACCGAAAAGCCTTTCCACTCTAGGCAAAAAGTTTTAACCTTGTCGGGGTAAAAACTTTCAACCTTACATTTTTTCACTAAAGGTAAAAAATGTGAAGGCCTTTGTAGAAATTTTGTAAGATAGAGCTTCGTCTCCCTGCTTTTTGTAGGCTACTTTGCTTGCCAACCTTTCTTTTTCCCTACGGGAAAAAGATGAGGCCTTCGGCAAAAAGTTTTTCCCTACGGGAAAAAGCAAGGCCTTTTTTTTTCCTTACAGGAAAAAAACAGGTTGAAACTTTTCACTTATAGTGAAAAGTTTTTATTGAAACCTACGGTTTCTACCCACAAAATTCCAGCCAGCTTTTACTCTGCAGGTGAAAGTGCGGCCGTGTAAGGTAGAGGCAATAAGGTTAAAAGTTATGAGACCTGCCATCAATTGTAGGTGGAAGGTGAAAAGTTATAAAATTAGGCTATTTAAATTGCTGTGCACGGTTAGTCCGTGTAAAAAGAACTTATTATTTGAAAATAACGCCTCGAGCAATAATCTCACTTTGTTGCAAAAAATAAAAATAAAATAAAAGCTGGTAGGTAAATGAAATAACCTACTAAGGTAAGACACTATTAGGCTAAATAAATTAAAACTCTGAATTTTCCTCGTTATTAAAGAAAGGAATTGTTTGAGTAGATTTAATTGTAATAATAGCTCGTTTGTAACGTGTTTTATAACCTTGATTTAACCCTAACCGTTTTTTTTTAGTTGGTAATAAGTGTGTATTGACAGCAAGAACTTGAACATCAAATAAATTTTCAAAAACTTTTCGAATTTGTGGTTTTGTTAACTTTACATCAACATCGAAAGTATATTGATTTTTTTCAATTAACCGATAAGATTTTTCAGTTGATACAGGATATTTAATTAATAGGAATAGGTAAGCTTTTGATGTTATCACCAGATTTTCCCCTCCTTCACACCGTACGTGAGACTTTCACCTCATACGGCGTTCCATCAAAAATTGACTTGGGACTATCTCTCAGCTGATATTAAACAGTTTCATTGATACGGTATCCCTACTCTCACTATAGTAAAGTGTAATTACTTACCAAACGCTTAAGGACCCCTTAATCCATTTTAGCTTAACAATCTTTTGTAGTAAATTTTAAAATTGAGCCATACAAAATAGTTTAGCTAAATATTGCATTGCGCCTATAGTTTTCCACGTTCCCTAATTTCTATCTCTACATTTAGATTCCTTTAGGACTCTGCTTTAAGCCTGTTTGATTAATAATGCCTTTAACATTATAAGGTTTTTCATATTGATCTTTCTTACTAAACCTCACAAACCTAAATTATGATGATTAGCCTTACGACTAGTTTTATGTTTAGACTTATACTTTCACAGATTCGTCAGCTATTAGCTATTCTATCCATAGGTTCTTTTTTAGACATCCGGCTTATCAATTATAGAGACGTTTTAAATCTCGTTTCATATAATATATATCTTTTTTATTTTTTTGTAACTTGATTTAAATAAAAAAAGAAACAATTTAAAAAAAGTAAAAAAGACAATGATTAAAAAATGATAATTTTGAACCGACTTTACCGAGCTTCAGACGAAGTCATTATTAGGGTTGATTTTTTCGCCTGTCGGAGTTTTAATGATAGTGTTTCAAGCTGTTAATCTTTCATTCCACTATTCAAAATTAGAGTTCTCCCAGAAATTTCAATCTTTTTTAGCTTCTAAATTACTTCAGCACAAAAACCAAAAAAGTTTTAGTAAACTTAAGTAAAAAAGCTTTATCTTCGTCCCCAAAAATTTAATAATTGTGGAACAAAAACAAAACATTAATCTTTTTGAAACATTTCAATTTCTGGTGATTAACTTTTTGCTAGTTAATAACGTGTCGCACGATCAATCATAATAATACAAATAATATTTTGTTTATTTTAAAGGAAAATCAAATTGTTAATTTGTTGTTATAGAAGTTATTAGATGGAAACTAGATATAAAAGCTAATTTCCTTGTCTTTTAACTATTGGGCAAAACGAGCAATTTTTTGTTACTCTTGCGTTTATCTTTCTTTTTTCTGTAAAATTTTTTTTTCTTCCTTTTTGTACAAGTAAAAAATAAAGGAGAAACAAAAATAATAAAAACTATCAAGTTTTCTATACCAAACAAAAATGACTATTTAATTTTCAATTTGTTTATTTTTTATAATTTCACTAGAAACTCTTTTAAAATTATAAAAAAAAGTAAATTGCCCTTGCTTTTCAATTTAGAATCTTTTTTTTCTATTAATTGATTTGCGAATCTTTTATTTACAAGGCTGATTTAAATAAAAAAAAATTGTTTTATTTAATTTGAGCACTAAAAGAATCTTTAATAACTATTTCATTTTTTAATTTTTTGCTTTTCTTTTTCGTTTGACCAAAAATTTCCTTTTGATTTTATGGGCTCAAACTTTGACTCTTCAATGTAAAAAGTAACAAAAAGCTAATTCGAAAAGTCAAGCTATTTTTATAGCAAAAAAAGTTCTTTGCCAAGATAGAAAAGTCTTTTCTAAATATAGGATCAACCCTTAAAGTAAAACAGCTAAGCATTTTTGTACTAGTTTTACTTGAAAAATTAAAAAATTAAAAAATTTAACAAATTATTTTAAATAAAGGGTTAAGATAATACTAAATCATTTGTAGTAAATTTTTAACTACTTAAAAAATAAAAAAGCTTTTTTATAGAAAGAAATTGGATTATTAATTCCAGTATGCCTTAGCTTTAAAACATTTTTAATTCTTTTGTTTTTTATTGAAATTTCAAAAAACATTGCCCTATCTTAGCAAAATTTCAAACAATTAAAGTTTAACTTTATTTGTCTCGGGTTTGTATTAAAACTGAAAACAACTCAAACTAAACTTTGCTTTCAAAATTAAATACTTGAAACCCTTTTGTTTAAGGAGTTTTTTTTATACATTAAAGATTAACATTAAAGAAAAATTTTATTGTTTGACAGAAAAAAAATAAAATACCCCTTAACTCAAATTTTTAACACTAATCGAACACAAAATTTTAGCACACAAAATTGAAAGTTTTATGTTTTTAAAAAAGTTTTTGCTTTTATTATAATAATTTACAATTTTTTAAAAACAAGAACTTTTTTAAAAACAAGAACTTTTTTTTAAGGATTAAATATTTCAAAACGATTGGGGGGACATTTTAAATCGCCGATGAATTCATAATAAAACTCTATAATACGAGAAAACTTATATAAATTTTCCTCAACTCGGGGATTTATTTTTTTAAGCAAAGGTAGAATAACTTTTCGAATAAAGTTTCGACTAATATTTAAATCTTTATTACTTTTATCATAGTGCACCGGTAATGTAAGCTGTTTTGAAAATAAAAAGAGAGTGTGTCGATTAATTTTTAAAAAAGGTCGAAAAACTAAAAACTCTTCATTTGTTTGTTTCAATTCAATTTGATTCGTTTTTAATTCCGTAATCGAATTCACTTTACCAATGATTTTTTCATTTTGTTTTTGATTTATTAGTCGCTTTTTTTTATTAAAAAAATTAGGCTCCTTAACTGTTTTTTTTTTTATTAACCTTTCGATTTTCGCGTTTAAAAAATACGGTTGAGAAGATTTGAACCTAGGTTTAAATATTGTAATAAAAGAACTAAATTTATCTACTTTTTGATAATTTTTTACGTTTTTAATATATACATCAAATAAATTTGTCTCATTTTTTTCACTTTCTTGGCTCTGTTTTATAAAGCAAGGGCCACCATTTAGCGCTTTTTGCTTTGCCACGTCACTAAAAATTAGCTTTTGCTTTAGAAAATGGGTTTGGATCTTAGATAAAAAAAAGGTTTTTTTCACCTTTGCTTTTTTAAGTTTTGTAGGAAGTTTGTAGCGTAGATTCAAATTTCGAACCTGCAACTTTTTATTTGTAAAAAACTTTGAAACCTTGTATCTTAGACGACAAGGGAAAAGCCAATTTTTTTGTAGGAACCGAAGGTTCCAACCTGGCTTTTTCCCTACGGGAAAAAGCTGAGGCTCCATAAAAATTTTTTTTGCTATGGCAAAAAAAAAGTTTCCTTGCACTGTAGCTGCAAAATTGAAACTTTTTCGCTTTTGACTAGAATTTTCATTTTTTACTTTGCACGGCAAAACCCACAAAACAAAAGGCTTACCAGGCGTTTTTATTTTCATCTTTCCGTTTCTATCTTGCACCGTTGATGCAAGGCCCCGCAATTTTTTACCCTTGGTAAAAATCGAATGTTCCAAGCTTATTTTTTGCCTTTTACCAAAAGCAAAAGGCAAAGGTGAAAGGAAAAAAGTTGAGGGCCTTGCTTTGTAAGGCAAAGTCAACAAGGTAAAAAGTAGCAAATTGGAATTTTGTAAAGCAGAGCCAATAAAATACCTGCAAAGGCCTCGTCTTTTACCCGTACGAAAAAAAGTTTTTGCTAAAGCAAAAAAGCAGGTTCCCCGGCAAGATTGAAACCTTCGGTTTTTACCAAAGGATGAAAAGGATGAGGTTTGCATTGAAAATTTTTTTGCTATAGCAAAAAACTTCATTAGCTGGGAAAAAGAAAAACAAGAAACAGAGTTCGAATAAGTCCACCTTGTTGGAACGGAAGCTAATAATGACCGGGACCGTCTACCGTCAATTTTAAGCTTGGATTTAAAGTAAAAAGCTTCATAACTGGTGTGAGAAAACAAATTTTTTTTTCTTTTGCATCGACGATACAAAATAAAAATAGCAGAAGAAAAATACAAATCTTTTACATGAGTCTCTAAATACGAAGAAACTAAAGAGGAAAAAGAGTTAAAGTCTTTTTTTAACCGTACTTCTCTAAGATTAGTACTAAACCAAAAAAAAGGAGTTTTTGATATGAAAGAAAGGAAAGAACTATTTAAAAATAAAGTTTCATTAACTTTTTTTTTCAAAAACGTAGAAGAAACATTCGATAAACTTTCGAATTTTGTTTTTTTAAAAAAAAAAGGATTATCTTTACTCATTTCAAAAGTTTGATATTCTTTTAATGAACAAATTCCTTTTAATCCCGTGCCTCGAAATAAATTAAATAAAACGGTTTCAGCACAATCACTTAAAGTATGTCCTGTTAAAACAAAATCATACTTTTCCCATTTTAAAATGGTATGAAAAGAACTATAACGCCAAATTCTAGCTTTTTGTTCGGGTTTCATAGGTTTCGAATTTGGAGATTCAACAAAATAAAAGGGAATGTCAAACTTTTCAAGGATTTTAAAAACAGCTAAAGATGTTTCATTCGAATCTTTCCAACAATGATTACAATAGACAACCCCTAACTGAAATTCCCATTTTTGGCATAAAATAAAGAATACAGTCAATAAACAAAGAGAATCTTGTCCACCAGAAAAAGCTATTAAAATTTTTTTATGACGTATGTGATTTGTTTTAAAAAAAGTGGATGTTTCAATAAAATTAAGAAGTTTAAGACAATCAAGATTCATACTCATAGTAAAGAAGAAATATTTTAATGAAAATAAAAAAAAATCTTTTTTTTCGAAAAATTGTGAATAAAAAACTCATAATTTTATTTGACTATTCAAACTTAATTTTTTTATTTTGCTGAAAAACTCTATAAAAAATTTTTACGAAGCCTCATCTTTTTCCCTACGGGAAAAAGCCAGGCCTTTTTTTTTCCTTACAGGAAAAAAACAGGTTGAAACTTTTCACTTATAGTGAAAAGTTTTTATTGGAACCTTCGGTTCCTACAAAAAAAAATTTGCTATTGTTCTTACGTTTTTCACCTTTATCACTATTTTGTAAGACAAAGCCTCGTCCCACTGCTTTTTGTAGGCTGCTTTGCTTGCCAACCTTTCTTTTTCCCCGTAGGGAAAAAGATGAGGCCTTCGGCAAAAAGTTTTTCCTTACAGGAAAAAAACAGGTTGAAACTTTTCACTATAAGTGAACAATTTTTATTGAAACTTAGGGTTTCTACCAACAAAATTTTGATAAAGATTAAAAACATGCGTCTTCCTCAAAGTATAAAAATTGAATCGACCTTTTTGCTAAGTTTTTAGCTTTGTAGTTGTAGGTGGAAATTACAACAAAAAATTAACGCAAAATAAAAAAATTAGAGCCTTCAAGTTAAAAAAAACGACTTTTAAGTATTTCGAATTCTAAAAAAATCAGCTCCTGTTCCAGATGGTATTAAATGACCTAAAATAACATTTTCTTTCAAGCCTCTTAAAAAATCACTTCGTCGGAAAATCGCAGCTTTGGTTAAAATTTTAATAGTTTCTTGAAAACTTGCTGCCGAAATAAAACCCCTAATCGTTAAAGCCGCTTTAGAAATCCCTAAAACAACAGGCTCATATTCAGCTTTTTTTTTATTTATACGAAAACCTTGGTAATTAATATTATTTCGCTGTATTTCAGAATTTGCTAATTCAATAACATTTAAATAAACAATGTCACCTCGCAATAAACCACTTACACCTGGGTCTAATATCTTTACTTTACAAGTCATTTGTTTGACAATAATTTCAACATGTTTGTCTGAAATTGTAACACCTTGAGATTGGTAAACAGTTTGAATACCATCAATAATATAATGTTGAATAAATTCAATACTTTTTTGAACCGCTTTTTGTTTAGGGTATAAATTTTTATAGAATAAAAATTTTTTTCTTAATAAATGGGGAATTCCTGATTCTCTTTCCAAATTTTGACGTGCTTCAAACAATTGTTCAATTTTTGGAATACCTTGAACAATATCTTCCGTTTTCAAGGTTTTGTATTTTAAAGTTAAAAGAGGAGCCTGATAAGTTATAAAATCGCCTTCAACTAAATTACAAATACCTCCAGAAGACAATAAAAAAGGCTTAGCATAGCGTAAAACAATTTTATTCGATTGTAATAGTAAAATTTGACCAGATTGATTTAAACCAACATTTGACAAAACTTCTTTTCCATATCGAACAAACTCTCCAACGGAAACTTGTAGTTTCTCTTTTTTTTTGTTTGTTTGTTTTATTTGTTTTAACTCTTCATTAAACACGTTACCTAATCGAGTGTTAGGTTTTTGAATTTCAAAACTTAGTAAATCTAAATCGGTTAATAAACGAAGTTCGGGTGTTGATTTTTTTAAAACAGATAAATCAACTAATTTTAAAGGAAAAGTTTCCGTTACAAAAAAAACTTCACCTTGCAAAGAACTCAGACCTTTTACCTGGTTCGTAAGATTATTACCAAAACTGTTTTTGATTTCTGAAGGTAGAACCGACGTAGGTTTTCGACTAGATCCGAAATTTGGTAACAAAGGAAACATTACTTGAAAGCCTAGATTTTTCAAAAGTAATTTAGAAGTCTTTTTAAACCCGTGTTGAAAAAGTTCGCTTTTTAACGGGTTTACATTATATAAAAACAAAAAAGATAAAGGATTTTCTACAGGTTCTGGAATATTAAAATGAAATTGAATCAAATTAATAGGTTTATTGTGAGTAATAAAGGGCATGAATCCACTGTTAAAATGATGATTAGCCAATTTTTTTCGAGAAAAAGTCAATCGTATTTTTTGATTGTGGAAAATTTGGCTATTTTTAGATCGAGAGAAACTTTTTACAGTTTTTTCAACAATATGTTTTTTATAAAAATCTAAGTTTTTAAAAATTAACTCACGATTTTTAAAGTTAGTAGGATAAAACTTCCGTTTACCATTGTCGAAAAAGTCAATTCTTATTTCTTTCGGTTCTAAATCGCGAATTTTTATGTTTTGACCGCGCTGTGTGCGATAATACCGGATCCATTTTTTTGTTTTTGTATACCTACTAGGAGAAAAAATGACTTTTTCTTTTAAATCAAAAATATATTTTTGTTGTTGCTTTTTTTTTAATAGGCTTGAATTAAAAAAAGTCCATTGAATTTGAAGAATTGGTTGAATTTTATATTCTACTAATTTCGAAACGGTTTGTTTTTTTTGTAACAATGACGGATTTAACGAAGAAAGACTTTCTTGTCCAACAGAATTAGTAAAACGAAAACCTTTTGTTAAACGACTGTTTCTAGCAAAAAGAACGGAATTTACAATGCCCGTATATTTAGACCCTGTATTTTTAGATTCTTCCAACAAATTTTGTTTTAATAAATTAGAAGTATCAAGAAGTTGATACATTTTTTTTTTATAATTTTTTGAGTTCCCTGTTGCATATTGGGTTGCTTTTTGAACAAAAACCAAAGTTTTATTTACAGTACTAAAAAAAGAAAAAGCTTTTAGACTTTCAAAAGATAAGACTCCCTGATTTAAAGGCTTTTCGATAAAACGAACTACTTGACTTTTATTATCTCCCGTAAAAGGAAGATTTTTTTTTACTAAAGCTTTAGTTTTACCTAAAAGTAATAGTTTCGGTTTAAATCGAGTATTTTTATTAAATTGAAATTCGAGAGTTTTTAATAGCGGTACTCTCGTTTTTTTATTTTCTTTTTTTTGTAAAAAAACATAGTGAATTTTAAAAAAATTAGGCAAAAATTTTAAAACTGAATAATTAATAATCGCTTGATCAAAAAAGCCTGGAAACTTTAAAGTTTTAAAATTCCCTAATCGACAATAATTATTAATTATTTGTTTATTAGTTTTATAGATTTCAGATGTGCTTTTTGTATCGGTTCTTTGGTATTTAGTTTGATAAACTAGATCTAAAAAAATTTTTGTTTCATATTCTGTTTTTTGGTTTTGATTTATATAAAAACCAGAAGACCTCATACCGGTTAGTTTTTGCATTTCAATACCGGCTCCCATAGGAACAATGATTAAATGAGTTTCTGGTAAAAAAAGTGTCGTTTTGCCCATGCTTTTTGCCGAAGGCAAAAAGTTTTTTTCAACTTTTTTTCTCAAAGGGAAAAACTTTTCATGTTTGTAGGAGTTTTGTTGGCTCTGCCTTACAAAATTCCAACCAGCTTTTACCTTATAGGTAAAAGTGAGACTTTTGCTTTCACCCTTCGGGTGAAAGGTAAAAAGCATTGAGACAAAGTTTTGGTCTTGCCACTTAGATGAAACAAAGAAACTTGAATTTTGTTTTTTTATTTGAATAACAAAATTTCTCAATAACGTTACAAAAAGCTGGCGTTGTAAACAATAGTTTGAATTAAAAAAAACATCTTGTTCATTGCTTTGCATTTTAGAGTTTAAAAAACCTACTAGTTTTTTTTTTATTGACTTATAAATGCCTGTTTCAACACCTGCAATGGTTTTAAAAAGCCTAGACGGTAAGAGGCTGTTCTTCCCATTAGTAAAAGAAAAAAACAGATTTTGCGGAGATAAAAGCTTGTTTTTCAAAGGATAATTAGAAAAAGAAGGAGTTTTATTATTCATTAAATTAAACTCTGTTTTTCCAGAAAATACAATTAAGCTAGTAAAAAAAAATGACAAGAACTCTTTTAGAATAAAAACTTTTTTAAATAACGAAATTTTTTTATTATGAGGGCTTATTAAATTTGTTTTATCAAAAAAAGTAAAAAAATTAGACTTACTTGCTTGAGTTTTTTGTTTTTTGTAAATTGGCTTTTTAATATCTTTAAAAAAAGTAGACGAAACTGTAGTTTGTTGTTGAGCTAAAAAGATGAATTTAGAATAAGATAAATTTTTTAAAGAATTTTCAAACCGTGATTTTAAAAAACTAGATGGATGAAGTATAAATAATTTTTTACCTATTTTTTGATAACTTTTCATTTTTTGAGCTTTCTGCTTACCAAAAGCTTTTTTTAAAGAACTATTATTTATGTTCATTTTTTTACAAAGAGATAAAAAACTTTCATCATTTGATGTCAATTTTTTACTTTTTTTAGCTAAGATAACTGCAGACCTTAAGGAAAAAGTTTTGGCGAATCGGTTAACAGCATTAGGCATAAACTTTGTACAACGAATTTCTTGATGGTAACAAAAGTTCAAGTGAAGTAAATTTGTTTTAATAATATTAAAAAAAAGTTCAAATTTATCAAGTTCGGATGCGAATAAAAACTCTTTTTCAAAAGTCAATGAAAAACTTTTATTATTTAAAAAGTTCACCTTTTTTGACTTGGCTAAAAAAAATGAAAAACTTTGTTTTTTTTCTCTTACTAGATTTGAATTTTTAGTTTTTCTAGAACTTAAAATGAGACGCGAAAAACATGATTTATTTAATAAACTATTCGTTTCTGTAAGCCTTTTTGATTGGTTTGGCTGAGATGCAAAAGGTTCCTTTTGTCTCGAAGATGTTACAAGAAGCACGGTTTCATTCTGTGGTAAAAAAGCAAAACATCGGGTTTTATTAAAAGAAAAAGTTTTTATGGTTTTTAACCAGAAATTTACATGAGTTTGAAGTTGATAAAAATGGTTTTGAAAACGAACGGGTAAAAAGCGAGTCAAAGTAACGTAATTGCCAAAAGCTATATCATCTATAATAAAATTCCCTGGCAATTGAATATTATTATGTTTAACAAAAGTCTGATTAGAAAAAACATTTGTAAACAACCAACCTGGACAAATAGTTAATAAACCGTTTGATTCTGTAATAATTTTTGACAAAGTCGATTGTTTTTGAAATCGAAAGTTTTTGATATTTGTATGCATTATTAAAACCTTGTCGAAATTCAAAAACACTTTTGAAAAACGGCCCCCCTTTTTTTTTGCGATTAAAGCTCTTTCTTGAACAAAGAACTGGTTCTTTTTTTCTTTAATTTTATTAAATTTAGCCAAGCGCGATTCTGCTTTTTTATTCAGTGAAACTGCTGTTCGTACATCACGATCCAAAGTAGTAATGTTATCTTTTTCAATTAGAACAGTTTTTGGTGTATATATTTTTAAAAGATTAGCTTTTCCTTGTTTGATTTGACGGAGCGTAGATATATCAGATTGGAAACTGTGAAGTAACTTTAACCTTTTAGTTGAAAGCAAAGAAGAACTGTTCAGACGTGAAAATTGCATCTTTGTTGGCAATTGATTTTGTTTAGTCAAATGGCTTAAGCTTTTCAGGGACAAAATCGAAAAGTTTTCATTTTTTTTGTGTAAGTGTTTTTTAGTATGAATTTGTAAAACTAAATCGCAAAAAAAAGGCGAAATTATTAAAAAAGATAAGAAACTAAAATTGCAAGGTAAGCTACCTTTTTCGGAAAAACTAAATTTATTGGAAAAATCATTTTTATTAATAAAAAAAAAGATTGTCATTAAAAGATCAAAAAATAAAAAATTGAATTTTTTATTTTCGATAATAATGTCAGCGTAGTTTAAATAGTGCGTAGAGATTTTAAAAACTTTTTCTTTTTCAAACCAACCGCTTTTTTTATTAATATCTATGCTCGGAAAAGAAAGAGTTTCTACTTTAGCTAATTCAGTTGTGCTTTGCAAAAAGTTTTCACTTTTTTGCGTAGCTTTAGCTTTATCTCTTTCACTTACGGTGGCAGCAAACGATGCAACGTATGACGTCAAAGAGTTTTTTAAAATTTTTTTACGGATTAAACAATTTATTGGAGAACTTAATAACTGTTGATAATAATTTAAATTCTCTGGAATTATAAAAGATAAAGAAACACCTTGTAAAGTGGAGACAAGCTTAGTTTTATCAAAACAATTCAGGAAGTTTTCACTAAGAAAAAATTGGTTTTCCGTATTTAAAATTTCTATTTGAAATTTCAATGTTTCTAAGATATTTTCGTATTCGTTTTTGTTTTCGAACCAGGTAGTCAAAAAGGAGTTTTGGAAATTACGATTACTTACTTTTAGATTGTTTTTACTTTTTTCTAAACAAAAAAACTTCACTTTTTTCTCTCTACGAAAGAAAACAGACTTTTTTGTTACGTAAAAAAACATAGGAGTTACAGGAAAAAACTGTTTCATTAAATCTTTACTTTTTTCCTCTAAACTTAGTTTTGTACCTAGGATATCTTGACTTTTTTTTGTAGGGAAAAATTTTTTTGTTAAAGCAAAAAAACTGTTTCCACGGGAAGGCTGAAATCTCTCAGCAATAAATCTGGTTGTGGTTTTACGTTGCAAACAAAAATCAAATAGAGTTGAAACTGCACCAACTGATTCCTGAGTTTTTGAAATGTTTTTTGATTGTGCAGTAAAAGTATTATGGAAAACAGTTAATCCTTTTACTAAAAAACCTCTGTGCTTTTTTTTTACTAAAATAAGACTATTGGAATAGTTTCTTTGATCTTTTTTTTTAAAAAAAGCAAAAGAAATCGTAAATTTAAAATAGTTATTTTTAAATAAAATAAAACAAGGTAATAAAGGTTCTTTATTTGAATTTGCTGTTAAAAGTTTTAATTTCTCAAACAAAAATTTTTTTTTTAGTAACCCAGTATTTAAAAAAAGCGCACTATTTAAAAACGAATTGAAAACGGGTGAGTAATTTAATAGATTAGGTTTAGTAAGGTGTGTAAGTAAATCAAAAGATCGATTTTTGTAATTTCTTAAAATTTGATAATTGCTAAGTGATAAAAGAACTTTCGAATTAGTGTTTGCAAAAATAGTACGTTTTTGCTGGCTACTGTTTTGCGTTTTTGATAAGTTTTCGTTATATGAAAACGTATTAACTAACCGAGAAAATGGTTTGTTAACTTCAACAAAAACTTCGGATTGTGAGTCCAACTTTGTTGGCTCTGTTTTACAAAGTAAAAGAACAGGAAGAGATAAAAGTTGCAATTTTAAGCAGATTTTTTCGAAATCTTTAATTACTGTATTAGATGATTTTTTTGTATCTAAGTTTAAAACAATATTTTTGTGCTTCAGTTTACGATTCTTTTCAACACATTTGATCTTTATCGATAATAAATTTTTTGCATTTTGAGTTGCTAAATTTTTATTTTTCGCTAAAGAAAAAAATAAAAAAGAATTCTTTAAATTACGGTCAGTTTTTTTTATTTTTAACTGAGGGACAAAATTTTGTAAAAAAGTGAAACTTGTAGGGCAAATGAATCGAGAAACCTTAAAAAAGTTGGAAAAATTGAAAACGTTGAAATGTTTTATTGGTTTTTCGCTATAAGATAAAATCAGGTTTTTAAGTTTATACCTTTGAGAAATATCAACTCTTTTTCCAAAATGGATTTCGCTTTTATTCTGCAATGGAGTTAAAAAATCTAAAACCGATAAATTTGGGTTTAAAACTTTTTGTTCTTTTGAAAACCAAAACAAACTATTTGCACAATTTAAAACAGGTATTCCCAAATTTGTTAAAGGTAATATTTGTTTTAATGTTTTTCGTTTTTTCTTAAATGGAGACGAAAATTGAATCATTTGCTTTTCCAATTGGTTTTTAAAATCGTCACCTTTTTGAACTGTCCAAGATTGCGATATTTTAAAAAACTTATTATTAAAAGCTTGCGAAGTTTTTTTTATAGTTTTATTTTTTTTTTCCGAGTTCAATAAAAGCCCTATTTGGCTTACAGCCAAGAATTTATTATCGTTCATTGCTTTGCTATTCTGCGTAGTAAAAAAGTAATTAAAACTTTTTACCTTATAACTACGGTGCGCACTTAAAGCGGAACTTGTTTTTCTCTGAGGAATTACAATTTGTTTTTGATTTAAATGTTCTACACTCGTATTCGTACAAATAGGTGCAGGATAAAAAACTCTTAAGGATTTACCAATTGCTTTTCTTCGGAAAGGCTGTTTTGAAAAGTTTCTTTTTTTTAAACCTATAAAATGATTCGCTGAAAAAGAATAAACAGTTATTAAATTATTAGTTTTAGGCAAATTATTTAAAGTACTTTTTTTTAGATCAGTGTATTTTTTTTTATTTTTAAAATAAAAAGTATTAATTTTTGCTTTTACATTAACGAGTAAAGAATTTTTAGGCTTTAACCAAAAAATTTGATTTTTACACTTATTTGGGATAATTAAATGGTTTATTATTGCTTCGCAGGCGTGATGCAAAGGTGAAACAGAAGATTTTAATCTTGTTTTTTCCCAAAAAGCAAAACCTTTTACTTTTGGCCTTTGCTTTGTAAGACAAAGCCAACAACGTAAAAACTTTTCTTTTTCAGAAAAAAGCAGTGACTCGCGTTGTCGGTTTTTATTTTGCTGCGGAACCTGTTTTTTTGCTTTATTTCTTAACCCACGCTTTTCATTTTTCTCTCTGTTTTCATCCGAAAGTATTTGGTTTGAAAATTGAGTGGTCTGGCTGTTTGCTTTAATAAACTTTAAGCTAAAGTTTTCATTTTTCAGCTTTGTTTTTGTTTTCTCAATAAAAGGAAAACTCAAATTGTCAACAAATTCCGATAAAGAATCTGACTTTTTTCCAAACAAATTTGAACGTAATTTCATAGTTTTTCCTATAACAACGAATCTCAAAGGTGGAGTTTGTTGTAAATTAAAAACTGTAAAAGGTTCAAAAAATTCAAAATGCAAAGTTGCAACCGAAAAACGAGGCTTATTTTGTTCAAAAAACTCAAAAAAGTTTTTTTTTTCCAACTTAAATTGCGGTAATAAAAAAAGAGCAGATATTTTAAATTTGGATTGAAAAGTAGTAAAACACTTTCTTTTCATTGCAATAAAGCCTCCCGTCGGAGTTTTAAATAAAGGCAGAAAGCCTATTTGGTGTAACTTGAAATTTTCTAAAGTATTAAGCTTAGAATTTAAAATAGCATCTGTTTTTTTTGTTTCTAAAGAACTAACTTTTTGTGTTTCTGTTTCAGGCAAAAATAAAATCGATTTTAATTTTGTTTTTAACCCTAAACCTTCTTTTTTAAAATGAGATTTTACCGAAAAAGATTGATTAGAAAAAATTTCTGTAAAAAGAAAATTTGAGTTTAAAAACGAAAACTTTTGTAAATTAGTCACTGACAAATTTAGCTTTTTCGACGAAAATGAATTTTCGTATTTCAATTTAGATTTTTCTCCAGTAAGCTTGAATCTACTATTCTTTTTTGTACAAAAATTTGTTGGTCGTAAAAAACTATTTCCTTTTTTAAAAAGTTTTTTCGAACTAAAATTATTTAAACTACAAAAGCTGTTCTGCTTTAAAGCCTTTAATGCAAGAAAATGACCAAAATCATAAAAAAAAAGAGAGCTTTTTGTAGGAACCCAAGGTTCAAATTTTAGTTTTTTCTTTTTACTTCCACTGTTAGTCGAAGACCAAAGAGGCAAAAACTTTTCTTCGTGGTTTTTGCCTTGCACCGTAGATGAAAGTGAAAAATGGGGGACGGAGCTAAAAAAAGCAGCCTGTCCTGTTTGATTTACACTGGTTAAAAACGATGGTTTTTTAAAAAAATTAAAAGAAGCTAATAAAGCAGGATAAGTTTTTGATAAATAAATAGTAGCATTTTGATGAAGATAATCTCCAGGTTTAACTATTAAATTTGTGGGTTCCAATACTGTTTGTTTTTGTGCGGATAAAACCCAAAACTCTCCCATAGAAGTGCTTGCGCTCGAATTCAAAATGTTTTTACCCTTTTTACGTTTTCGAATATTTGTTTTTAAAAAATCTTCCTTTTCTATAGGGGCCAAATAATTTTTTTTTTTTCGAATTCTTTTAGTACGTTGAAATCGAATTTCTCCCGATAAATCCGAATAAAGAGTTTGATAAGCTTCAACACTTTGATTCTGACCAGCTAAAAAAGCAAAAGCCTCTCCTAAAATTTGATCTTTTTCAACTAATTGATTTTGTTTAACAAATAGCAATGTATAAGCAGGAATTTTTAAAATCTCTTTTTTTTGAGACTCTAAAAGAGGTTTCAAAGTGACTTCGTCATTTGTGTTTTTTTCTTTAATTTCTTCGTAGTTTAAAAATAAAAGACTTTCTTGTTTAGTTAAAAAAGCCATTTGCCCATACATTGTTCTAACAACTTTTCCGGGAATACTTGTTTTAAAAAAAACAAGCCCTCGAACAGGTGCTTTGATTTCAGCTGAGACTTCCCCACTAAATACACCACCGGTATGAAAAGTTCGCATTGTTAATTGAGTTCCAGGCTCACCGATTGATTGACCAGCAATAATCCCCACAGCTTCTCCCGAAGGTACTAACCGATGTGTAGCTAAACTCCAACCATAACATAATTGGCAAACATAGTCCTTTTCTTGACACGTTATCGGCGAACGCACTAAAACATGGGTTTTCGTTTTTGCTATTAAAACACTTAAATGAGCATTTATTTCTTGGTTTCGGGTCGCTATCAATTCATTTTTGCTATCATAAATGTCTTCAGCTAATCTTCTACCAAGTAATCGATTTTTTAGTGCTAAAAGTATTTTTGTCCCTTTTTTTAAATCTGTTAAATAAATTCCTTTTTGTGTACCGCAATTAAATCCACGAATTATTACATGTTGGGCAACATCCACCAAACGACGTGTTAAATAACCTGACGTTGCTGTTCGGAGTGCCGTATCTACTACACCTTTTCGAGCACCGTAACACGAAATAATATATTCAGTTAACGTTAATCCTTCGCGAAAATTACTTTGGATAGGAAAATTTATGATTTTTCCTTGAGGATCTGACATTAAACCTCTCATACTTGTTAACTGTCGAACTTGAGACATATTGCCTCGTGCACCGGAAAAAGCCATTAAAAAAACTGGATTTAGTTCATCGTTTTTTCTAAAATTAGCAATAACTTCTTCTTTTAAACTTTCACTTGTTTTATTCCAAGTTTCAATGACTTTGGAGAAATATTCAATAGATGTTAAATGTCCTTTATTTACCTGCTGATTAAGAAAATCTAAGCCGTATTCGGCTTGATAAAGAAATTCGTTTTTTGAAGACGGGATTTTTAAATCATCAATACTTAAAGAAATACCTGCTTTTGTTGCATAAGAATAACCGATAGATTTGAGTTTTTCAACTAAATTAATGGTTTTATTTTCACCAAAAGAAAAAACCGACCAAGAAATCAAAGCTTTTAAACGATTTTTATCAAAAGCACGATTAAAAAAAAAGTTTTGGTTATTTTCTCGTGAATCTATAAGACCGTTTAAAGAATGAAGTTGATGGTTTAACATAATTTTAGAATGAAATGGACTCCTTTTTTTTGCCTGATAAACGCTATTTTTTACTTTATTTTTCACAACACTAAATGGTGTTTGCCGTAAAAAATAAAAAGATTGTAAACTACAAAAAGTTGATTTGAAACTTATTTTTTGATAAAAAAAACTAGTAGAAAATGATGAATCGGATGAAGCAAAAAGAGGTTTTAACCTATTTGAGATTTTGCAGTTTTGTTGCAAATTTAAAAGAAAAAAACGAAAATCTTGGTGTTTTTGGATCTTAATTTTGAAACCAAAACTATTGCTTTTAGTACAAAAATGGAACTCGTATTTTTTTTTTGTAAACATTTTAGTAGTAATAAATTAAATAAAAAAAATTTTAAAGACTTTTTTAATCGTAAAAACATTTGGTTGAAAGCTAAGGTTTCTATCAAAGATAAAAATTTTTCACTTTTTCCCTATGTAAGAAAGCAAAAAGTTATTGAAAAGCCTTCACACTTTTTCACTAAAAGTGAAAAAGTGTGACGGCCTCACTTTTACCTATAAGGTAAAAGCTGGTTGGAATTTTACATCTTCGAGGTAAAATTCCTACAAAGGTGAAAAGTTAGAAAAAAGAGCAGGACTTTTGAAACTAGGTTGTTTAAGGGTTTCAAAAATTAATTGATTCATTAAAACTCGACCAGGTGTTGTTTTTAAATAAAAAACATTTTTTTCTAATTTTGAATTAACATAATTTTGATAATTTTGATATATAAAAATACAATTTCCCGACTTATCCAACCTTATTTCTAGAGCACTTTCTCGTTTTACTCCAAATTCGAAATAACCATTCCAACGAAGCCAGATTTGACTATGTAAATGTATTAATTCTTGATTAAAAGATTGCAAAACCTGGTCACAATTACTAAAATAGTACCGTGAAAAATGAGAAGCTCGGAGTAAATGTAAATTTTCAGTTTGTTTCGAAAAACGCTTCTTTCTTAATTTAAAATTTTGGTCAAAAATAAGAGGTAGGCGTTGAAATTTATTTAATTTATCATTTACTACTAAATCTTGTTTTTTAATTGGTTTTAGTGTTCGAGAAAAATAAGGAAAGGCAGGCAAATTTTTGTTCAATGTTTTTTTTATTTTTTCTTTAGTTTTAAGAACATCTAAAGTTGTTAAATAATAGCAACCTAAGACCATATCTTGACTAGGTAAAAGCATAGGTTCACCGGTTGCAGAAGATAGCAAATGATTTCTGGCTCCCATTAATTTCCAAGCTTCGGCACATGCTTGCACTGACAAAGGTATATGAACAGCCATTTGATCTCCATCAAAATCTGCATTAAAGGCTGCACAAACAAGTGGATGAAGTAAAATAGCTTTTCCGGAAATTAATTTAGGTTGAAATGCTTGAATACCCAGCCTATGAAGTGTTGGGGCCCGATTTAATAAAATTGGACGATTTTCCATCACTTCTTTTAAAATATTCCAAATAACCTTAGCATTAGAAGATTTAAGAAATTTTTTCGCACTGATAAAGTTTCGAGCTAACTTTTTAAAAATTAATCGTCGGATTAAAAAAGGTTGAAATAACTCAATTGCCATTTCTTTTGGTAAACCGCATTCGTGTAATTTTAATTGAGGTCCCACTACGATTACTGATCGACCAGAATAATCAACGCGTTTACCTAAAAGATTTTGCCGAAACCTTCCTTTTTTACCTTTAAGCATATCAGACAATGATTTTAAAGGTCGTGAATTTGATGCAGTAACTGCTATTGAATTACCTTTTCCATTTTCAATTAAAGCATCAACTGCCTCTTGTAATAAACGTTGAGCATATCTCATTTCAGAATGGGTATTTAATAAATAATCATTTTTTAAAAATCGTTTCACCCGTTTGTTTCGAAATAAAATCGTTTGATAAAATTTATTTAAATCTGAAACGGCTACTTGTTGACTATCCAATTGAATTATAGGACGCAGGGCAGGAGGAAGAACAGGTAAAACTGATAAAATCATCCAATAAGGTAAAGAAAATTTTGAACTTTCTTTAAAAGGGCGAATATGTTTTAAACGCCGAATCGCATTTACCCGTAAACCACGCAAACGAACTAATTGAATATAAGTTGTTTCGATTAGTGTTACAACATGATAAAAATAGGGCGTTTTAAATAAAAAATGAGTCATAACAGGAATTTTAAACTTAAAAACTTCTTCTACTTCTTTAATCGTTTCATTAAGTTTTAAAATATTTACCTCTATTTGTTTACTTAATAAATCCATGGGTGGTTTTTCGCCAATTGGATTAAATAAGCGCAAAAGATCTTTAATTGCGCCAGCACTTGTTCTCACTGAGTCAAAAGAGAGACTTCTTTCTAAATAAGACGGTATAAAACTATCTTCTTTTTTTGAAAGTGGTGCCATATAATTTAAAAAAAATGTCCAATGAGGTTTTCCAACTAGCCAGGAAAAAGTATAAGATACGGTGTAATAGTTATTTAAAACTACTGGTTTAATATAAAAAAGGCTTTTTTTTAATTTAAAAATAAAACGCTTTTGTTTTTTAGAATCCCAAGTTTGTTCAGGCTGTTTTAATGTACAAAAATCTTTAAAATTATACATTTTTTTTTTTTTAAACGGATTATCTTCTAAAATTTTAATCCCTACGCCTTGGTTTTTAGAAATTAAATATGACTGCTTTTCGTTTCTATTTTTTTGCTCTGCACCAAAGTTTAAATCTTTTTCAGAAATACTAAATAAAAAAGAAATTGAGGAATCAAACTTGCCAGGCTTAACGGTCATTTTTTTTTTGTTCAACTTATTTGAATTTGCTTCTTCTTCGTGAAATAAAGATTTAAATTTTTTAATTTTTGTATTTTGATTAAAATTTGCAAAAAGTAAAAAAACTTTACGTTGTTGACAAAAGGTGAACACTACTAAATTTTTGGATCCCTTTAATAACAAATTTGCATTTATTGTAGGCGATGTAGTATTCGAAAGCGACCTTTCAATTTTTCGAGTTGCGGTATTACTAACATCAGATTGATGTCCTTGTTCGATCTTCCCTATAGAAAGCAAAGCCTTTGTTTTATAAGGCCGAGCCAACAAAGTTAAAAATGAAGCAGCTTTACCGTGTAAAAAAAAAATTTCACTGAAACCTTTGCTTTTGTCCACTGCAGAAAAGGTTGGAAGTTTCAACTTGTCATTGTTTTGTCTTACCTTAGGAATCAATAAGTGAAAAGTTTCAATTTTAGGTTTATCATGTAAAGGAAAAATGAAAAATCGAAGATTGATTGTAAACTTTTTATGCTTTGTTAAAGTAAAAAAAGCAGACGCTTTAAAACTTAAAGGTTTATCAGTTTTGATAGTTGGCCATAAAATAAAGTCACCAAAGTATGACTTATTTGAGTTTAAAATAAAAAAACTATTTAAATTGTAAAATTTCTTTTGGACAGGTAAAATTGGAAAAAAGTCAATATCCAAGAACGGAAGTGGTCGAAAAAGTGGTCCAGCAAGCTTTTTGTTTTTTTCAAAACGATTTAAATCAAAAAATGAAGCTTGATAACGAGTAGATGATAAGTAATCGTTTGAATTATAAGAAAAATTTATTAAAAATGGATCAAAAATATTTTTGAGAATGATTTTGAGAATGTGTTTTGACTGATAGTTATTTAAAAAAGATTCATTTTTTACTAAGGGGTGCAAATTTTTTTTATATTTCGTTTTTTTACTAAACATGCTAACAGTTAACTTTTTTTTCGAAAAACAAGGGGCTAAACTGAAAAAACTTTCAAAATCATAAACAGGCGGTTTTTGTGAAAAAGAAACTCTCCAATTTAAATTTTTTTTTATAACTTTTTTTTTGCACGTATTTATGGAAGAAGTTTCTATTGCATAGGAAGTTTTAAACCAAAAATTTTTTTTTTTTAGCTTTTTTATTTGGTATATTAAAAAAGCTCTTTTAAAACTAGATGACAAATTGAAACCAAAAAATTTACGAAAATTTAAGTTTCCTAATGGGTTTTTCAAAAATAATTTTTGTTTATTTTTTGTTAACTTTGAAAAATGGTTTGAAGTTATAAAACTTTGCCAAGAAAGGTCTCTTTGACTTAATGTTGGAGATTTAAAAACTACCTTATTTTGTTTAATGTTTCGTTGGTGATACGAGGTTAAAATACCATTTCTTTGTTTACTTTTACCAATATAAAACTTTTTTAGTAATAATCTGTTAGTTTTAGCTTCACTACAAATGCAAAGAAAAGTTTTTAATTCCTGCTTTTCTATTTCAGAAAAAAGAAAAAAGTCAATATTCGCAAAAGGCTTCTTATATAGCCATTTTTGTTCATTTATGTCAAATTTTGAAAAATGGGTTTTTAAATTTGGAGCAACCCATTTTAACTCCTCGTTACTTTTTTTAAAAGTTTGCGAAGAAACTAAATTAGGTATTAATTCAAATCCTTTTTGAGATTCAGTTCCGTGTTTATAAGGTACAAGATTAGGAAGACCGCGTGAAATGTTGAAAATTTTTAATCTTCTAGAACTACGTTTAGCTTCTCCATTTAAAGTTAAAACCGGAAAATTTTTAAAAATCGAGTGAGTTTTCGTAGTTATAAAAGAGCAAATTAAGGCTAATGGTTTTCGAACTACCTTTTTTTCTTTGACAAGCAATGTTGTCGCTTTTTCCGTTTCACTGCTGTCTTGGTCAGAAAGTTGTTTGCTATGGTCAAACAATAGATTTTCCGGCAAAGGATGTGGCGATAAAGGAAAAAGGCGTACCCCTTGATATAATTTTAACTGAAGGTTTTTATCTAAAGGAAAAGTTGCAGAGACCTTAGGTGCAAAAGAAACATTTACATTTTTACTGTCTGAGTTTTTACCATTTTCCTCTTCACAAAAAGGCGAAGTTAAAAAAAATCTTTTAAAAAAAAATCCATTCTGTTTTTGACCAGAATCACTTAAAAGAAAAGGATGAGAAAGTAAATTAGCTTGTATTTCAAAGCCCAGCCCCAATGAATTTTTGTTTAAAGAAGATTTAGACGTTAAAAGTAAATAATCTTGGTCATTAACAGATTCAAAAAAAGAAGGCTTTCTTTGCTTTTGTGAAAAAAAAAGAAAGTTTTTAGTATCAAGAGTTTTAAATAATTTTTGATAGTTCATTAACGAAAAAAATTTTTTCGAATTTTTATTAAAAATAAAAAAAAAACTTTTCCCTTTTGAAAGCAAAGTAGTTTTTATCTGCAAGTTTTGTTCTTTACCTTGTAAGGCAGAGCCTACAAAGTTGGATCTTTGGGTTCTTACTTTGCCGGAGAAGCTACTCTTTTCATTTTGCAAAAAACTTTTCCCCTTCCACCTTTGGTGAAAGGCAAAAGCCGTAGGGAAAAAGTTTTCACCTTCGTCGAAAATCGTGGTAGTAAGGCTTTTCTTTTGCATTAAAGGTGCAAGGGTGAAAGAAAAGCTAGAAGTTGAAGATAAAAAAAATGGCTTTGGTTTACAAAACAAAGCTTGCGAAGGCAAATAATGACGATTCTTGAACTTTGAAAAGCTCCAAAAATCCAATGAATTTAAATTTTTTATATTTATTCCAGGTTGCCCAGTTCGAAAAGAATCCTGAATTATTAAATTTTGATAAAGCAAATCCAATCGCGAAATTTTAAATTCGGCATCTTTATTTTTAGTATAAAAATCGAGCAAAACTTGTGAACGCAAAAAAGCGTTTTGAGGTTTTGCAAAAGTTTTAAAATAGGAATTCAAATTACTTAAACTCCAATTTTCGTTCATGTAATTAATTAGAGTCATATTTGACATTAACCGCAATTTAAAGAAAACTTTTTTTCTAGTATTTTCTTCATACGTTTGTTTTTCATGTTTTTCACCTTTATAGGTATTTTGTAAAACAGAGTCAATACTATTCCAACCTGCAACTTTTAACTTTTGGTAGGAATCAAAAATTCCAACCTTGCTTTTTCTCGTAGGGAAAAAATCAAGGCCTTTGCCCCGGCTGCTTTGCTTGCCAAGGTTAAAAGTTGTAAGTTCTTTCTTTTCACCTTTGGGTTGAAACCTTGCACCGAAAGTGTAAGGGTGGAAAGTGAAAAGTTTAAACTTAGGTTTAAAAATTTTCATTTGATTTTTAAAAATGAAAGGACCAAAACTTACTGTTTTCAAAACAAAAAGTTTAAAACAAAATTTAAGTTTTGTTGTACTTTTTTGCTTAGGCACAGTTAACAAAATATTTTGTTTTTTTTTTGAATACGTTTTTAGATCAGCTGTTTGAAGAAACCATTTTTCTTTTAGCTCTTCATTTTTTGTAATTAAAAAAAACGGAAAATCTTTTAATTTGGAATTAAGCCCTCCTCCGTTTTTTTTAATTACAAAAAATGAAGAGCTAAATATAAAGTTACTCCAGTTTTTAGTAAAAATAAAAAATTTGGGGATCTTTAAACCATTTTCCAACATGAAAGGAGTCGATTTAAGTAAAGGCCAAAAATTTTGAAAAACTAAATCATGTTTAAAAGATTTTACATTGGACGAAAAACTTTCTGAACAATAGGTGATTGCTTCTAATTTTTTACGTTTTAAATTTAATAGTATTGAAAGATAACTTGGAGAGTTTTTTAAATACCAAATATGCGTTACGGGCGCGGCAAGTTCAATATAACCCATTTTATAACGACGGGATTGCGAAGATATAAAAGATACTCCACAAATAGGACAACTTTTTGGATTTTGTTTTGTACTTTGTTTTCCGCAAGCACAATAAAAATCTTTGACAGGACCAAAAATTCTTTCACAAAATAATCCCCCTTTTTCAGGTTTAAGCGTTTTATAATTAACGGTCTGAGCGTTTTTTATTTTACCCACAATTTCACCGTTAGAAAGAGTTCTTTCAGCCCAGTATTTTATTCTTCTAGGTGAAGCTAAACCTATTCGAAACGAATGTAGTTTTTTTAATTTATTTTCAGCTGCAGGCAAATTTTCTTTAATAATTTTAAATAATGGGGTTACAGACTTTTTTTTTTTTAGGGACATTGTATTTTATAACATAATAAATTTTTTTTATCTTTTTACTTAGTAAAGGTCAATAATTTTTACGATAAAAACCTTTCACTTACAATTAAAAATTAGTGTTTTGTCTAACTAGTAAGGGCAACCAATGATTCTAACCCTACATTAACAATACAAGGTTCGAATCATTGGTTTTGATTGAAAAAAGATATTTTTTGTTTCATTTTAAGTACTAGGTTAAAACCTTTTTACTGATAAAAAGGGTTTCCTAATTTACTTTTATTTTACAGTTTAGGAAAAAATTGAAACTAAAAGTTTCATAAATAGAAACTTACCACAAAAGCCGAAAGTTCAAAAAAATAAACTTTTTTCAGAGATCAAGAAACTAGAATCAAAATTGCAAATGACTTTGTTACTGAAAACTAAAATTTCTTTGCTACGCAAAAAAAGGTTTCTTTAGCACGAGTTCAACTACTAAAAAGACGATTTTTTGTTGATAGAAACCGTAAGTTTCAACTTTGCTTTTTCTCTACGGTAAAAACTTTTCATCTTTGGTGAAAGGGGAAAAGATGAGGCTTTGATTTACAAAGTTAAAACCATTCAGGTTTTGACCCCAAAGTCCCTTGTTTAAACTTTAAATTCTTTTGGTTTGACTAATAATGGAGTTTTTTCAAATACAATCAGAAATTAAAACAAAAGGTTAAAAAGATGAATGAAACAAAAAGTCTAAAAAGTACTGATATCTATTTCAGTTAATCGACTACTAACTTTTTTTTTATACACAACCATATTTAAGCAAAGCGACCTTAATTCACAAACTAATAATTTAAACGATTCGGGGAGATTAAATCGCATCGATTTATTTTTTAAAATACAGTCCATAACTTCTTTCCGACCTTGCAAATCGTCTGATTTTACTGTTAAAATCTCTTGTAAAATATAAGCTGCTCCAAAACCCTCTAAAGCCCAAACTTCCATTTCCCCTACTCTTTGTCCGCCTTGTTTTGCTCGGCCTCGCAAAGGTTGTTGAGTTACTAAAGAATATGGTCCAGTTGAACGTGCATGAATCTTATCATCAACTAAATGAATTAATTTTAAAATATATGCTATTCCTACTGTAACCGGTTGTTCAAAACAATTTCCACTTCGTCCATCGAAAAGACGCGTTTTTCCTGGAAAATTAGGGTTAAAAAGCCAATCTTGTTTACTTTTAACACGAGCTTCGTAAAGTTTTGAATACACTAAACTTCGAGAGGCTTCTGACCCATAAATTTCGTCAAAGGGCTGAATTTTATAATTTTGTTTTAAATAATAACCGGCTAGTCCTAAAAGGCATTCAAAAATTTGACCCACGTTCATTCGTGAAGGTACCCCTAATGGATTTAAAACTATATCGAGAGGTGTTCCATCAGAAACATAAGGCATATCTTGTCGTGGTAAAATATTTGAAATAATCCCTTTATTTCCATGTCGCCCCGCAATTTTGTCACCGACTTGTAATTTTCTTTTTTCTGCTACATAAACATAAACCTTTAATGGCCCTGTAAATTTTTGTTCTTCACTTGGTAAAATCTTTTTTGTCTGAGTTTTATTATTTAAAAATGGGTATTTTTTTTCTTTTTTCAATCCTATTTTTTGGTTAGTGAAAAAAGGTTCAAATAAATTAACTGATTTTAACGAATGGCTATTCAAATTATTTATTTTTGCTTTTTTGTTGTCATTCATCAGTTTTACTTTGGTTTGAACTAAAGAAAAAAACTTTTCAGCTTTGTAGGAATTTTGTAGGAACCGAAGGTTCCAACCTGGCTTTTTCCTGTAGGGAAAAAGCTGAGGCCTCGGAGATGAAAAATTCCAACCTCCTAGTTTTAACCTTTGATAAAAACGGTCGGTTTCAACCTTGCTTTTTCCCGTAGGGAAAAATACGAAGCTCGGCTTTACAAGGTTAGAAGTTGTGAAACTTTTCACCTTAGGTGAAAAATTGGAAGTTTTTATTTTTGGTAAAAACATCCACCCGGGAATATTTCCCTTCAAGGTAAAAGCGAGGCTTTTAATTTTCTTTTTAGGAAGAACGGTAAAAGACACTAGAGACTGAGAACAAAGATTAAAATCAACACATTTTTTAACTCCATAAAATCGTGGTTTAAAAGAAACAAATGATCTAAAACTTTTTGCTAATTTTGCCTTTTCAAACCATATTAGTCTATTTTTTAGTATTTGAAACATATTAAAAGAAAAGTTAGAGTTTTTTAATTTAAAAATTTTTGTTTCAAGAACACTTTCGTGTATTTTGAAATTTTTTTTTAGTTTTTCTTTGGTATTTTCTGAAAAATGAAAATTCAAAAAATCTATTTTATTAATTTCTTTCGATTTTAGCATTTGTGTTTTTTCGGAACTTAATAAATTAAAACCAAGTTTTGAATTATTAGGCAAAGATTTTATTTCTATTCGCCTTTTAGCGTTTTGAAAAAAAGAAGGCATAAAGTGTAAACTTTTCGTTTTAACTTTTTTAGCTTCATTTTTCTTTTTTTTGTTTTTGATTAAAACTTTACTTTGCTGTTTATCCTTTGAATTAATCAAAGAAACAGATCCATAAGTTAGGGGGGCGTATTTTTTAAATTTTCTAGGAGAAGAAAACGAAAAAGTTTTTTTTATTTGAATGGGACTTTTTTTTGTATCTTTTTCAACAATTTCGATATGAACTACTCGACCATAAACACCACGAGGAACTCTTAATGACGTGTCACGGGTTTTAGGGGTTTCTTTCCCAAGAATGGCATATAAAAGTTTTTCGTACGGATTGTAATTTTTTTGCCCTGTTGGGGCTATTTTACCCACTAAAATATCGCCTTCTTTTACCCAAGTTCCTATTTCCGCTATCCCATTACTATCTAAATAAGAATATTCACCTAAAACTCCATTGACTTGATTTGTTATTTGTTCAAGCCCAAAAGGGGTATCTCGAACTTCAACTTCATATCGTTCAATGTGTAAAGAGGTGTATAAATCATCATAAACAACTCGTTCACTTATTAATACCGCATCTTCAAAATTATAGCCTTCCCATGGAGTGTAACCAACTAAAATGTTTTGTCCAATTGCTAACTCTCCTTGTACACTTGTTGAACTATCTGCCAAAATATCTCCTTTTTCCACCCATTGACCTTCATAAACAATTGGTCGATGAATCATATAGGTACCTTGATTTGAGCGATGATAATTATTTAAATTATATTTTTGCAAAGCTAAATTCTTATTAAAAAAAACGGGCATTGTATCTTGGGATCTAATGCTGTTTTGTTTTAAAAATTTGTTTTTTTTGAAGTTTACCAACTGATGGCGATAATTCCCAGCTTGAGAAAAAGATAACTTTTTTTGTTTTAAAAAAGAGATATTAAAAAAGTTCAATCGCGTTTTAATTCCGGAGCTAAATGAATTAATTGAAAAACTTTGTGAGTAAAGTGAAAAACCATTTTCCTTAAGGAAAACAAAATGTTTTTTAAAATCCAAAAGTTTTTTGCTTTGTCTTTCACCTTTAGTGAAAATGTTTTTGCTAAAGCAAAAAAACTGATTTCTTACAGGTTTTGTATTACAAGGTTGAAACTTTTCAGGTTTTGATTCCGATAAAAAAAAAGATGAAAAGTTTTTCTTTTTTCTTTTTTGTAATATTGAAACGTTATAAAAAAAAGGTTTATAATATTTCGAAATCCCTAAATTTGAATAGCTTTTAGTGCTAACTTTTTTTAGTTTTTTTAAAGGAAAGTTAAAAAAAATAAACGTTGAGTCCAAGCGTTTTTGCGTGTATTTTTCAAACCAATTATTTACAGATTTCCAACCTTTAGCATGCAATTTTTTTTTTGACCAAAAAAAATTATTTTTTTGTCTGGTTTGACAAGTCAAAAGTTGTTTTATATTTTTAACTATTTTAACATTTTCTTGAGCATTTTTAGTGTATTTATCATAAGCAAAAATTTCTTGTTTTTCCAGTTTTTCCAATTTTTGTGAATACCCTTTAACTTTTGAAGTAACAGGACTTAAGTTTTTTTTACAATAAGTTAATAAAAAAAGTGGCTGGGAAAATTGATTCATTAAAAAAAATGAACGTGCGGACAATTTTTTTTTCAATGGGGTATTTTGAAAACTTGTCAGAACGTCAAACTGTCCTAAAAAATCATTTAAAAAAAGTTGAGTCTGAAAGAAAAAAAGTTGTGTTATGTTAAAATTTGTTTGCCATTTCAATACGTTTTTTTTTTTTAATTTTTTATATTCATTATCGAAGTTCAGCGTTTTCAACGGAGAAATTCTGAATCCAAATTTTTTTGAGGTTTTAAATAACTGTTTTTTAAATAAAAAACGAGTTGTCATTTTTTGTTGAAAACTATTCGTTAAATTTTTTTCCTGGGAATAAATAATAATTTCTTTTCCATCAACAGACGATACAAAACCACTTGTTTTCACTTGTAAACTATGGCCTACGTCTGAAATGACTCTGGATTCTAAGCCTGTTCCCACAATAGGTTTTGAAGGTCGCAGTGTTGCTATCGACTGTCTTTGCATATTGGATCCCATAAGCGCTCGATTACCGTCATCGTGTTCTAAAAAAGGTATAAGAGACGTGGCAACTGAAATCATTTGGATAGGTGACAAAGCTGTAAAGTTAATAGCTTTTCGTGAAACTCTTTTAAACTCTTTTAATTGGCGAGCTGGAAGTAGGCCTTTTCGTAAAACCGAAAACGGTGATAAAAAGATATCTCCTGGTGCCAAAACCCATTGACTTTCTTGATCAGACGAAAATAATAACGGATCCTGATTTTTTAAAATAAAGCCTTTATAAGTTTTATAAAAAGGTGTTTCAATAAAACCTTTTGTATTTAAATTTGAATAAGTAGTAAATGAGTTTACTAATCCAGCGTTTTGACCTTCTGGAGTTTCAATAGGACAGATTCTTCCATAATGAGTTGGATGAATCCCTCGAATAGACATACCAGCATTTTCCCTATTTATTCCACCCGGTCCAAGTGAACTTAATCTACGTTTGTGAGTCAACTCGGCAAGTGCATTGGTCTGATCCATTAATTGAGATAACGGACTAGTTCCAAAAAATTCTCGCAAAGATTGATTAATAGGTTTGACAGTAAATAAATTTGTTAAAATATCCGGTTCTAAATTTGGTTGATTCAGTTTTTCACGAAGAATTTTTTCCAATCTTATTAATCCAATAGCGATTTGGATTTGAAGTAAATCACCTGAAGGTTTAATTTTCCGATTTGCTAAATCATCGATATCATCTGGTAAAACAAGGCCTTGAAGTAAATTCATTAAAAATAAACAAGCGGCTAAAACATCTTGTCCTGTTAATTGGGTATAATCTGGAGCAATTGTCAATCCTAATTTTTTATTAATTTTTGAACGACCTAATAGTGAGAGGTCATAAGTTCGAGGATTTAAAAATTTCCGAAATAAAAATTTTTGAGCCAGCTTGGGTTCTAAAAATTCAGGTTTCTCTTCGTAAAATTTTTGACTAGGGAATAATTGTTTACAAAGGTCTAATAAAGCTAAAAAATCTGTTTCAACTAAATTAGTTGGCCACCCTCTCCTTTTTCTTGTTTTCACAGTACCTCGTTTATCTTTTTTTTTTGGCGGTCTAGGCATCATATACTTTTCCATACTTTTTACAAGAGTTTGTAATTGAGTAATATTTTGCTCATTATTAATATTTAATGTCCCAGAGCTTAAAAATCGATTAATTTTAATACTTTTTTTCATTGCGTTTTGCAATTGAGAGCTATAGCAAAATTTTCTATAGTCTAACCATTGGTTTAACACAGGAAGTTTTATTCCCAAAGCACGTAAAAAAAGCAAAATGGGAATTTTGGGTGTTTTTTTTAATTTTGCCCAAATATCGCCTTTTTGAGTATCTACTTGAAGTCTTAGCCATGAGCCACGTTGAGCGATAAAATCAGCACAATAAACTGTTTTTTTATTTAAATTTACTAGCTTTTTAAAATAAACACCCGGACTTCGAACCATTTGATTCATCAATACTCGAGGACAGCCGTTAAAAATAAAATGTCCATGTTTTGTCATTAAAGGAAGATTCGCTACTAATACCCATTGAAGTTGTACTTCTGAGTTTTTATGATTTGAAAGTTGAATGGGTAAAAACAATTGGCACGCATAACTTTTTCTTTTTAAGATAGCTTGTTTTGGCGTCCATTTCGGACGATTTAATTTATAATGTTCAGCATAAAAAAAAACTTCTAAAGTTTGATCAGAATTTTGAATACTATTATATTTTCGAAATTCTTCAATTAATCCATATTTTAAAAAATAACGAAAACTAGCTCGTTGGATATTTAAAAAATCAGGAATAGCAAATTGAATTAATGGGGAATAAATAGAATCATATGATGCATATAAGTTTTTTTCTATAGTCAAATGACTTTGTTTAGTGGGACCGATGCTTTTTTGTGGAGCAAAAACGTAGAGCTTTAAAACTTTTTTTTTAGTATAAATAAAACTAAAACGGTTAGGTATTTTATTGACAAATTGGCGGGAAGAAAAACTAAAAAAATTTTTCTTTAATAGTATTTGCGAGTTTTGTAACATTTTTATTGATTGACAAATTATGTATCTGAATCACAAATTTTTTTTTACCGCGAAGTTAAAATGATTTACTTCAAAACTTTTTAGGCAAAACCCTCTTTACATTTTCTCACTAAACGTGAAAAGGCGTACGGTTGAAACTTTTCATCTTTGATGAAAAATTTTGACCAAAAAGGTTTAGCTTTTTTCGTAAGGAAAAAGTTTTCACTACAATTAAAAATTATAGTGATTGGTAATAAAAGTGTTTTAAAGTCTTTCACTTAATTGTTTACAAATGAAAATCAC